TGTGCCAAAAAATCCAGGAAAATATGTGCCAAAAAATCCAAGAAAATATGTGCCAACTGTCCCTCCAACTGTGCCAAAAAATCCAGGAAAATATGTGCCAAAAAATCCAAGAAAATATGTGCCAACTGTGCCTCCAACTGTGCCTCCAACTGTGCCTCCAACTGTCCCAAAAAATCCAAATGTAACAAAAAATCCAACTGTAACAAAAAATCCAACTGTGCCAAAAACTCCAAGACAATATGTGCCAAAAACTCCAAGACTGCCAAGAAATACAATAAGATTGATCCCACGTAAACCCCCAAGAAGAGGTATGCGACGGCCACGTAAAATTAAACATCGAATACTGAAAGGAGTTATTTACGTTCGAGCAAGTTTTCGCAATACCATTGTTACTGTTACAGATATACGGGGACAAGCGGTTTATTGGTCTTCTGCCGGTGCTTGTGGATTCAAAAACACAAAAAGACGTTCACCATTTGCTGCTCAGACTGCGGCAGAAAATGCTATTGGTACATTAATGGATCAAGGTCTTCTGAAACAAGCAGAAGTTAAGATAAGTGGCCCTGGTCCGGGGAGAGATCCAGCATTACGAGCCATTATTAGAAGTGGTGTACTATTGACTTATATACGTGACGTAACTCCTATGCCACATAACGGATGTAGACCTCCCAAAAGGAGACGTGTGTAATAATTGAATGAATTTCAAGAAAAAGAAATAAATAATTAAATTATCTATTCAAATAATATTATGATTCAGGATGAAATTTCAGTGTCTATTAAGATTAAGAAACCACAATTGAAGTGCGTCGAATTCAGAGTAGACAGTAAGCGTCTTCATTATGGCCGTTTCACTCTATCTCCGCTTCGCAAAGGTCAAGCTAATACAATAGGTAGTGCAATAAGAAGAGTTTTACTTGGAGAAGTAGAAGGAACATGTATCACACGTGCCAAATTGCAAAACATAAAACATGAATATTCTGTCATAATAGGTATTGAAGAATCGGTACATGAAATTTTGATGAATCTAAAAAAAATTGTACTTAGAAGTGATGTGTACGGAATGCGAGAAGGGTCTATCCATATTGTTGGACCAAAAAAAGTAACCGCTCAAGATATCATATTACCACCTTCTGTGAGAATAATTGATAATACACAGCATATAGCTAGCATAAACAAATCAATTACCTTAGATATATCATTAGAAATTGAAAAAGGCCGCGGATATATTATTCAAAATCCAAATAATTCTCAGGATGGAATTTTTCCTATTGATGCTGCCTTTATCCCTGTTCAAAATGTAAATTATAGTATTCATTCCTATTGGAGCGAAAATGAAATACAAGAAATCCTTTTTCTTGAAATATGGACGAATGGAGGAGTAACTCCTAAAGAGGCACTTTATGAAGCTTCTCGGAATTTGATCGACTTTTTCCTTCCTTTTCTGCGTTCAGAGGAAGAGAACATCGATGGAACAAACAGTATAAGTGATAATAGAACTTTTTCCTTACCTCTTTCGCATATATCGACCGATACAAAGATAATCTTTTCCAACCAAATATATATTGACCAATTAAACTTCTCTACTAGGATATATAACTGCCTCAAAAAGGCCAATATACATACATTATCGGACCTCTCAAATTACAGTCGAGAAGATTTGATGAAAATTAAACACCTCGGGGAACAATCTGTCAAAGAAATATTGGAATTTATACGAAATATTGGAATTGATTCACCCGGAAATCGGGTTTAGGTTCATGAAATAGTTCCATTTCATCTCTCCATTAATTCCTTTTTTCTAAGTTCTTCTTGAAATCCATAAAATATATTTGAAATATATCTGACAAAATATATCTAGGGAGAGATCATTTGTATTGAAGCAACTACTCCCTAGATATAGATAGGAACAAAAGATTTCTTTCCAGATTAAGATATTCTATAATTAGGTCATAATTGGAAAAGACCTAGAGTTAAAGATTCATCGATAGGTAACGTTGCCCCAATACCTAACCAAATAGCTACTGCGGTACCGATTAAGAATACTGTTGTAGCTACTGGACGACGAAATGGATTTTGAAATTGATTCACATTCTCTAAGAAAGGTACTATCAATAGTCCTGCAGGTACTGAAGCCATTAAAAGGACACCTAATAATTTATTAGGTACTGTACGAAGTATTTGAAATACGGGGAAAAAATACCATTCGGGTAATATTTCCAAAGGAGTTGCAAATGGATTTGCCGGTTCACCAATCATTGATGGTTCTAGAACCGCTAAACCTACGGTACAGGCAATAGTACCTGAAATTACTACTGGAAAAATATATAAAAGATCATTGGGCCAAGCCGGTTCTCCATAATAATTATGTCCCATGCCTTTAGCTAATTTAGCCCTTAATACAGGATCATTCAAGTCAGGTTTCTTTGTTATTGGGATAAGTAGATTTTTATGAATCTATCCCCCGGAAGAACCGGACATGCCAATTTAAATCATCCGGCTCGAGCAATAACTTAATTAAAAAGGATGAAGGGCGTATCGTAAAAATACGAATAAGAATTCTATACCATTCTTGATAGATTAAGTGCTCAGTATCCAAGTAAGCTCACAAATTCGATCATGATGAATATGCCTTTTGGACCATCTTATTCCTTGTAATCCGTGTTTATCCCGACCTCCACAATTTTTTTTGCATACAAGGTATTGACTTGTTACTGATCCGGCCTTTCTCCTTCCTTAGACTCCTTCTTTTACTCCGATAGTTTACTCTATTGAAATGCAAGGGAAATGCATGCATTTTTACTACTATGAAAAGGAACGAATAACTTATAAGTTATATTATGTTATCACCATTACCTGGATTTCACGGAGCCTAATTCGGATTCGATCATAGAAATAACTCTCTTGGAACGTAACAAAGTTATACCCAGGTTCTAAACTTCCTATTTTTGGGAAGAAAATTGGGACAGAGACACATTTTATTAATCTTGTATATGGCAGATCGAAGAATGTTTCTGCACGGCCTAAGCAATAATTCAAGTCACACACTCCCATAATCCATTTTCTCCATCTGAGATGAGTATCTACTTCAATTCTTTGTATTAGATACAGAATACTTACGAATTGAAAGGATAAATCCGAGAAACACAGTTTCTTATTTCCATATTTCCAATAAGAAATATTTGCGGCAATGATATATCGTTACTAAAGTTTTGAATACTCCTTATCTATATTTCCTTTCTATAAAGGACCTGAAATACCCTGCTTGCGGATCATTAGAAAGTGCATTGACATAAATACAGCAGTAAGAAGGGGTAATATAAAAGTGTGTAAACTATAAAAACGGGTCAAGGTAGATTGACCCACACTAACGCTTCCGCGTAATAACTCTACCAAAGGAGATCCTATTAAAGGAATGGCCTCAGGCACACCGGTCACAATTTTGACCGCCCAATAACCAATTTGATCCCAGGGCAAAGAATAACCGGTTACACCGAAAGATACGGTTAGTACAGCTAGAATTACACCCGTAACCCAAGTTAATTCGCGAGGTTTTTTGAATCCACCCGTGAGATAAACACGGAATACATGCAAGATCATCATTAGAACCATCATACTTGCCGACCATCGATGGACCGATCGGATTAGCCAACCGAAGTTTACTTCAGTCATTATGTATTGAATAGAAGCAAAAGCTTCTAGAACAGTGGGACGATAGTAAAAAGTCATAGCAAAACCAGTAGCTACTTGTACCAAAAAACAAGTAAGTGTGATCCCTCCTAGACAATAAAATATATTCACATGAGGAGGAACATATTTACTGGTTATATCATCCGCAATCGTCTGAATCTCGAGACGCTCTTCGAACCAATCGTATACTTTATTGAGATAGGTAAAGTTAAATTCCCCCCCTGAAAACCGTACATGAGAATTTCCTTTCATACGGCTTAAACAAGAACACCCAAATACCTTTTTGAACAAAGTTATATCGTTTGTAAAATATGAAAATATTTCCTAATTCCTTAGGAATATGAAGGAAAAATATTCAGAAGAATAATAGATTATTTTTACAATAAGAAGTAAGAAGGATTTCATAGTGCTCAAATTTCAAGTCGGCTCATTCTAAATAGAATCGCTATAGGCCTTTTGAACAATCTTTTATCCTATTCGTGATCACCTAGAGAGCAACGTATGGACGATCAATAGGAATTATCTTGTCGAGATCTCAATAGATGAATCAATCTAAACCTAAGATTTCAATTTTACCCCGATGATTTTTTTATACCCAAAAGGTTTTATGGGTTATAACCTTTCCATTTCATTGTTACTCACTCAATGAAATATAATAACTAATAAAAATGAGATACTATCTGATTCTTCAGTTAAAGTCAGCATAAAAAAGAGGAGGAAAGATCCCTCAATTTATGATCATACTGCTTTCAAATTATTTTAAGCCTGGTCACGAGGTATGAATAGCAGGTATAAACCATAGTTCAGATTTTATTTAATGTTTATTATATACCTCGTGCTCTGACTATTAACTATTGGATCAATATTCAACGAGGTAGGAGGACCATCTTTGTGAAGACAACAGACCGGTCTTCTGTACTAGAAGAGAGATCAATTTTAACAAGTCGCACACCCATATTCCAAAAATCCTTAAATAAAAGTAATTGTAATTACACGATCAAACTACCGGAATGTAATAACCTAAAAAATCAAGCTATTCAAAAGCTTGCCTTACTTAGTTCTTTTTTCTTTTGGATGAGCTCGGGATCGGGGCAGATCTTCCAGATATCTCTAGACCCAACTAACTGGAATTCCATCCAATAAAACGGATGAATTATAAATCTCTGAAATAATAGATAAGAATACTGCAAATAGAGCCATTGCAGTACCCATGAAAGGAGCAGTTCCCCATCCGGGAGCTACTTTACCAGATTCTGTATTAAGTGGTTTTAAATAATTTCCTACACTAGTTCGTATTGGTCCGGTTCTGGAAGTATCATCAACGGTCTGTGTAGCCATAAAAACTATAGTATTGGTTGAGATCTATTAACTTTGTATACTATTATAATACATATACATATATAGGATTACCTACCAATGGAAACTGCAACCTTAGTCGCTATCTCCATATCTCGTTTACTTGTTAGCTTTACTGGTTATGCCCTATACACCGCCTTTGGGCAACCCTCTGAACAACTTCGAGATCCTTTTGAAGAGCACGAGGACTAATTGAAAGAATGACCTTCCCGATCAGGAAGGTCATTCTTTGATTATAAGAAGGAGGATTCGGAAAAGAAAATTATTTTTCTCCTCTATCCGGAACTTTGGGGGGTTCTCGGAAGAAAATAGCGAAAAATATTATCCCTAAGGTCGACACCAAAAGGAATGTATAAACCAATGCTTCCATAGATTCTATCGTAGTTTGCAATTATGGAGATAGCTTTCGTACTAATTAAAACATTTTTCAGAAAGAAAATAAAATGTAATCAAAAGATTTTGAATCTATCTTTGTTATTGAGAATAAATATTCACTGAGATGGAATCTATCGATATTGATTATCGATCGGAGTAATGCTATATTATACAACTTTTATACAACTTGTCTTTTAGTAGTTGGATCTCCCAGTTTTTGGAATGCCCCAAATTCTACTTGGGCATCCAAATCCGGGTCAATACCAGCGAAAACATCTCTGAATAGGGTTCTAGCACCATGCCAAATGTGTCCAAAAAAGAAAAGAAGAGCAAATGTAGCATGTCCAAAAGTAAACCAGCCCCTTGGGCTACTTCGAAAAACACCGTCGGATTTCAAAGTAGCACGATCTAATTCAAAAATTTCACCTAATTGTGAACGTCTAGCATATTTTTTGACTATAGCAGGATCACCAAAACTGACTCCGTCAAGTTCACCACCATAGAACTCAACAGTTACACCTACTTGTTCAACACTATACTTTGATTCTGCTCTCCTAAAAGGAACATCAGCTTTCACAATTCCTTCTTCATCTACTAGAACGACTGGAAACGTTTCGAAAAAGGTAGGCATACGACGTACAAAAAGCTCATGTCCCTTTTTGTCTTTGAAGATAGGATGTCCTAACCAACCAACAGCAATTCCATCTCCATTGTCCATCGCACCCGCCCTGAATAACCCCCCTTTAGCTGGATTATTCCCAATGTAATCATAAAAAGCGAGTTTATCAGGAATTTTTGACCAAGCTTCTGATAGACTTAGATTATCGGCCAGACCGGCACGAACCCGTCGATCTATTTCTTGTTGGAAGTATCCCTGATCCCACTGGTAACGAGTGGGACCAAATAATTCAATCGGAGTAGTTGCGGAACCATACCACATTGTTCCAGCCACAATGAAAGCTGCAAAAAAAACAGCAGCAATACTGCTGGATAGGACAGTTTCAATATTCCCCATACGTAATCCTTTGTATAAACGTTGAGGAGGACGAACACTGAGATGGAATAGACCTGCTAATATACCCAATATACCTGCTGCAATATGATGAGAAGCTATTCCTCCCGGAACAAAAGGATCAAAACCTTCAGCTCCCCACGCCGGATTTACAGGTTGTATTTTTCCAGTTAGTCCATAGGGATCAGACACCCATATTCCAGGGCCATACAAACCCGTTACATGAAACGCTCCGAATCCGAAACAAGCTGCTCCTGAGAGAAATAAATGAATTCCAAAAATCTTAGGCAAATCTAAAGAGGGTTTTCCCGTGCGATCATCACAGAATACGTCTAGATCCCAATATACCCAATGCCAGATAGCTGCTAAAAAGCACAAGCCAGAAAACACAATATGTGCCCCGGCCACACCTTCATAACTCCAAATACCTGGATTAGATACAGTTTCTCCGGTTATACTCCATCCACCCCACGAATCCTTTATTCCTAAACGAGTCATGAAAGGTATAACGAACATACCTTGTCTCCACATTGGATCAAGAACAGGATCGGATGGGTCGAAAACTGCTAATTCGTAAAGAGCCATTGAACCGGCCCAACCAGAAACTAGAGCTGTGTGCATTATATGTACAGCGATTAAACGGCCAGGATCATTCAATACGACGGTATGAACACGATACCAAGGCAAACCCATTAAAATACCCCTTTATCAGAAAAAGTAGACACTATGTAACTTTATCGCATTAGATAAGATTATGCTGTGGAGTTAGACCTTTATCTCAAAGGTGAACATCTATTCAAGAACATTAATGAAACAGTTTAAAAATTAATTATGTTCAATATAGCAATGAGAAGCGGATATATTTTATCATTTATATGTACCAATATACAATGTGGAAATTGGTCCCATTTATATTCAGTAAAATAAAAATAAATTAGGTTTTTTATGAATAAAGGCAGGACCGCTGGTCCTATCGCTCATTTAGATTTATAATCTATCTTTGTTAATATAGATAAATATTTAAGATATTTGTTTTATGATAAATCCCAACTTGCCCTCCGTTTTCGTACCTTTGGTAGGCTTGTTTTTTCCGGCAATTACAATGGTTTTTCTTTATTTCTATATTCAAAATGACGAGATTTTGTGAATCCGATCCAATCAGATCTCATAAATAGGGTTCAATCTTTCAATCGTAGAACACTCTATATTTATTGTTGGATAATATAACATTAAAATCGAACAAAATAGATCTGAATAGATATTCATCTTTATTTAGATCTATTCATGAATAGATCTAAATGTACCGTATAGTGCATACATAATAGATAGAATCGATAGATAGAATATGGATGTATATGATATATATAGACATATTTTTATATTCATATTAGAAAATATACACGTGTGTAAATGAATAAGTCTTTCTTACTTTAATAAGATGTGTACATATACATTTATAGAGATTAGTATTTATACTCGACTGATGCAATGAAGTATTGTTTTTACAATCGATAAGCTAAGGACCAATTTCATTCAAAAAAAAAAAGCACACATAAAAAATAGCATAGGAAAAGAGTATGAAAAAAATCGCTATAGATATTTCATTTTATACCGAGATACTTATATGTATATGGCTATTATAATAGCTAATTTATGAGAGTGACTTTGGGAGTCAAAAGAGTAAGTGTTTGGTCACTCTTTCAACTTAAATAGGACGCAATTTGTTATGGATCGTCGATCCAAATGGCTCTGGATAGAGCCCATAACAGGGGCTCGAAAGATAAGCAATTTCTTTTTTGCTTTTATCCTTTTTTGGGGCTCACTAGGATTTTTATTGGTCGGAATTTCAAGTTACCTTGGCAGGAACCTGATACCTTTATTGTCATCTCAGCAAATACTTTTTGTTCCACAAGGAATTGTAATGTGTTTTTATGGTATTGCAGGTCTGTTCATTAGCTCTTATTTATGGTTCACAATTTTGTGCAATGTGGGTAGTGGCTACAATAAATTTGATGAAAAAGAAGGAATTGTATGTCTTTTTCGTTGGGGATTTCCCGGAAGAAATCGTCGTATTTTCCTCCAATTTCTTATGAAGGATATTCAGTCGATAAAAATGGAAGTTCAAGAAGGTATTTTCCCTCGTCGTGTTCTTTATATGGAAATAAAGGGCCAACAAGACATCCCTTTAACTCGTAATTTGACTCTGCGTGAAATGGAACAGAAAGCTGCCGAATTAGCCCGTTTTTTGCGTGTATCCATTGAAGGATTTTAAATGGGGGGAGTCTTCTCCAACACCCAAACGAATAAATTTCGATATTACATTTGTCTGGAGGAGGAGAAAGATCATACAGTCAGTTGATTTACACCAACACGAAATGGTACTTATAGAAGCATACCGGCATTCTTCGGCAGTTCGCAAAACACTCCATATCAGTCTTTATCTTTAGAGAGGGCCGAAAGATCCAGTAGACGGATATGACATCTCAAAAGGATACAATTAATTACTATTAATATAGTCTTTCTGAATACATTTTTTTTTACATAGACGTACGAAATTTATGATTTCATCTCCTATACCTGCCAAGGCCTTTTGGAGTGCAGAATTAGTATTATTAGACTAAATTTATTGAATAGATGTATATGGCTCCTATCCCGTAAGTTAGTTTTATCTCTTGTGCTAATCAACATCGATCTCTTTAATTCAATAAGAAGGTCTTTTTTTGAAGACTTATGTTACTTGAAGCGATTCTTCCTTCGGGAAAATCGTCAAGTCAGATAATAAAAGAATGAATAGAAAATTAGTTAGTCCAGATCAAAGCAATTTCAAATGGTTGATCCGGCTGGGAACAATATCCTTTTTACTCTACTTCTCATTGGGAGCAAACCATCCCTTATCCGAAAGATATTATCTCTCGGGGTCGAAGAATTACGCACTATATCATTATATGGATCCTATACCTCGTTCTATAATTCAGACTTTGTTCAGATTTCGGACAGAGCTAACAAGCCAATCGAGTTCGTTATCGATTCACGAATTGGAAGTGGCCAAATATAAAGCATTAGCTTCTCTGCAATATCTTGCATGTTTAGTACTACTGCCTTGGGGAATTTCAATTTCATTACAGAAAGGTTTGGAGTCTTGGGTTACAAATTGGTGGAATACTGGTCAATCCAATAAAATATTTGATTATCTACAAGAAGAAAACGTTTTAGTAAAATTTGAGAAAATAGAAGAACTATTCCTGTTAGAAAGAATGGTGGAAGATTATTCGGAAACGCATTCACAAGATCTTTGTATAGAGATGCAGAAAAAAATGATCCAATTGGTCAAAATATATAATCAAGATTGTATCCAAATAATCTCACATTTACTAACAAACCTAATAGGTTTTGCTATTCTAAGTGTTTTACTCATTCTGGGTAAAAAGAAACTTGTAATTCTTAATTCTTGGATCCAAGAAGTCTTCTGTAGCCTAAGCGACACAATGAAAGCTTTTTCTATTCTTTTAGCAACCGATCTATGTATTGGGTTTCATTCGCCCCATGGTTGGGAACTTATGATCGATTTTATCTTCGAAAATTATGGATTTACCTATAACGAACGAATAATATCTGGTCTTATTTCAACTTTTCCAGTCATCTTAGACACAATATTCAAATATTGGGTCTTCCAACGTTTCAATCGCACATCTCCTTCACTTGTAGTAATTTATCATTCGATGAATGAATAACAAATCCACAATACAAATAAACATTTTTTGCCATTATTCATAATAAGCTAATTCTCTACCTTTTTTACTTTTTATTTAGAGCGATACTTCTTATTTTTTAACTTTGGGTTTAATATAATATAGTAGCAGAATTGCAGACAGGTAACTATGATAGCTACCTACTCCCATTTATTATTTAAACAAAAAATTTTGAACCAAAATTTGAACCATGCAAAATATAAATACTTATGAGGACTGGGTGAAAAAATGGATAACTCAATCAATTTCCGTATTGATCACGATACATATAGTGACTCGGACATCTATTGCGAATGCATATCCCATTTTTGCACAGCAAGGTTATGAAAATCCTCGAGAAGCGACCGGACGTATTGTATGTGCCAATTGTCATTTGGCTAAAAAACCTGTGGAGATCGAGGTTCCACAATCTGTGCTTCCCGACACCGTATTTGAAGCAGTCGTTAAAATCCCCTATGATAAGCAAATAAAACAGGTTATTGCAAATGGTAAGAAAGGAACTTTAAATGTAGGAGCTGTTCTTATTTTACCCGAAGGCTTCGAATTAGCTCCTCCGGATCGTATTTATCCTGAGATTAAGAAAAAAATAGGTGATCTTTATTTTCAAAACTATCGGCCCAATATAAAAAATATTATTGTAATAGGTCCTGTTCCTGGGCAAAAATATAGTCAAATTGTGTTTCCCATCCTTTCACCAAATCCTGCCACTAATAAAGAAGTTCACTTCCTTAAATATCCCATATATGTTGGTGGTAATAGAGGAAGAGGACAAATTTATCCCGATGGGAGCAAGAGCAACAATACAGTCTATAATGCTTCAGCAACGGGTAGAGTAAGTAAAATCGCACGTAAAGAAAAGGGTGGATATCAAATAACTATCGATAATACATCAGACGGTCGACAAGTGGTGGACTTTGTACCTCTGGGACCGGAACTTCTTGTTTCAGAAGGCGAATTAATCAAGGCGGATCAATCGTTAACGAATAACCCTAATGTAGGTGGATTTGGTCAGGAAGATGCAGAAATAGTACTTCAAGATCCTTTACGTGTTCAAGGTCTTTTATTATTCTTAGCATCTGTCATTTTGGCACAGATATTTCTGGTTCTTAAGAAAAAACAATTTGAGAAAGTGCAATTGGTCGAGATGAATTTTTAGTTGCAGAAATTTGTTATTTGTCAACCCTTAAGTGGACTGAAAGATATGTCCATCTTTAATAAGTAGTGACTCCGGAACAGACTTGTCTAACAGTACCCTAGTCATGTGCGACATCACATATTAATAATCCATGTCATCTTTTCTGATCTTCATCTATCATGTCCAAGACAAATGATAGAAACAAAAATAGAAGGAGGGAAAGAATTCAGCAGTCTTGGCTTACTATTCTCCCTGATCTTATTCCTTATCCTACTCTTTTTTGAAAAGGGAAATTTTTTCCGTTGTCTCGTGAAAGTAAGAGGAGCTCATTCATTTTCTAATTCCATTCCTCCATGTTGTACTTAAACTTCTGAGAAAAGGAGCAACAAAGGTAATATTGCTCATTGAGCAAATAGACATATTTTGCAAAGCAAATGTTTGAATGAAACGTTTCGCTTCTTTTCTTAGAACGATTTGTTCAGAGCAAAACTTGCTCTTAGAAATTAACAAATATTGAGAAACAGAAGAAACCAATTGGTTTTTGTTTGTAAAAACATTACAATTGGATCGATCCAATTCTCTATTATTATAAAATAATAGTCATATGATTTGTACGAATCGTACAATTGCGAATCTACAATACAAAGAGATTTATTTCGAAAATAAAGAAGAAAGATAAGACCTTATCCTTCTTGTTCAAAGAAGGATAAGGTCTTTCTGTTTGAATTTTCACTTTCGTGTGTACAGTATTCCCATTCCCATAGAAATGAAATAGATTCCCTATCTATAGGGATGATCCTAATCCGGAATAAGAACCGTAGAAAAAGATACCTATTAAACCAATCACGAGAATACCAGTTAAAGTACCTATCAACCAAAGAGGGATCCTTCCGGTGGTATCGGCCATTTATCTTACTCCCTTTCAAATTTTATTAAGTAGTTATGCTCAATACATAAATAATCATATATTTATTAGTATTAGATCTCTCCGAATTGCGTGAGAAAGGAGATTCTCACTGTTCCTAATTGAAAAAGTAATTAGAGAATAGAACAGCAAGTACAAAAATGAGTAACAACCCCCAATAAAGGCTGGTACGATTCAATTCAACATTTTGTTCGTTTGGGTTTGATTGTGTCATAGATAGCTCCGTGATTTAGTTTATATATAGTTTATCGCTGTATGAACTGCATTGCTGATATTGATCCCAAGAAAAAAACTGTAGGTACAGCTAGTCCGTGAACGGCCAACCATCTAACTGTAAAAATAGGATAGGTTCTATCTATAGTCATTAGTACCTCCTAAAAAGATCTAGATCTAGTAAATTCATTGAGTTGCTCTAATGAATCGAAACGGCCAGTTACTAATGGAACCTCTTGTCGGCTTTCTGTGAAATACTCATTCGGCCGGGGGCTTCCGAATACATCATAAGCTAAACCCGTACTGACAAATAACCAACCTGCAATGAATAGGGAAGGTATAGTAATGCTATGGATAACCCAGTATCGAATACTGGTAATAATGTCAGCAAAAGCGCGTTCTCCCGTATTCCCAGACATGCTAAGCTCCATATAATTGTAAAGTCAAGGGATAATTGATCCCATGAAAGAGAGAGATCAGGAAATGGAAAGCTACTGATATCTTCTACAATCCTTGTTTGATTGTCAATATTATACCAAGGGTATATTTGAAGTATACTGAACCAGTATAACTAGCCTTCTTCTAACATAGCAATACAATTTTGGTTAATATAGAAAGTATAGAAAGGGGGGATAGAAGAATTTCTCTATTGCCAGTTCTTCTAGATCTGTTTGATCAGCTGTCTTTGCTTTCTTTTCAATGGACAGAAATGCGAGAATCCCATATTTTTCAGTGATATGTCCAAAAGTGATCTTATCTCAATATTGTAACAATTGGACATATGGATCATGGGGAAATTAATTTAATTTGAGCAGTAATTGCAGTAATTAATTGTACTGGCTTTCACTTCTACAGGTGGCTGTATAACATAAATATATTCATGTCACTTCAAGAAAAGGATCATTGTTGCTACTGTATAGTGTATTTCCAATAGTATCGCGAGTTAAGTTATACCATGAACTTAATGACTCAAGTTCATATCACTTTGAGTGTGGATGACCAAGTGTTACTCATTTCGTCAATAAAGATGAACCGGTGAATCGTGGAATATTATCTTGATCGAATCATAGGTTAAATTACGATTTATTCCTATTTATATTTTCCAAGAGAAACAGGGTGGAATAGTAAGCTTTGCTTGCATTACTGGTCTTAAGAAGGCATATTAAAAATTTAATTCATCTATAGGTTAGATGCGTAACAATGAGTGAATTTTAATTTTTAATATGCTTGACTGTAGAAGAGGTTTCTTTCGTTCCAATCTTTCGAACAGACCGATAGAGATAATGTAAGGTGATCTAATCAAAATCCTTGTCAAATTCATTAATCTCGTATTTATTAACTATCACGTTCAATAATTTGTGGGATGATTACACAATTGGTATTGGTTCTATTCATGGGTTACTCAATTAATTGGGGATTCTATTTTCGCTTATTCGAAAAAATGAATAGAATATCTTTTCTCTCTTCTTTCTCTCTTCATGTTTGTTTATAACATTAATATCGTTAGATATAAAATTATGAATTGGTACCAATTTAATAATTTTTTGTACCATTTACTTTTTTTAACTTTGATCCTACTCCTCAAAAGGTAAAAATTGAGGTAATTGCCTGATAAAGATACGTATCAATCATATTCTTTCCATTAAGTCCTTCCATGCCCACTATAATTAGTTATTTCGTTTTTTTATTAGCTTTGCTTATTTTCACCTTAGTCCTATTCATCGGTTCAAGTAATATAAGACTTATTTGAAATAATAATAATTTTCGTTCACTTCTTTATTAACTTCTCTCAATTAAGAATTGATTGAGATTCCTAGTAAATTTGAGCTACTATCCGGGGTAGCTATTAATCTTTATTTTTTGAATCAATATGATTGAAGTTTTGTTATCCGGAATTGTGCTAGGTCTAATTCCTATAACTTTGGCTGGATTATTCGTAACTGCATATTTACAGTACCGACGTGGTGATCAATTGGATATTTGATCACATTTTTATCATGAATGGATCTTTTACTTATTCTGGGAGGTCAGATTACATTGACCATTCACTTAAACTAGAATGGTCAATCAAGAAGATTGGATCCAATTCAATAGAAAAAGTATCGCGCTCTGTAGGATTTGAACCTACGGCATCAGGTTTTGGAGACCTGCGTTCTACCCAACTGAACTAAGAGCGCTTTCTTATAACAAGAAAGGAGAAAAAAAGAGCTTTTTACTCTTAAAACACTTTTGCATGTGGCATGACCCAATCAACTTATAGTTGATGTTTCATTCGATTGGAGCTCCCTTCTTTTTATTTTTTTCTGTAGGAAAAGGACTAGGTAGGGATGACAGGATTTGAACCTGCGACATTTTGTACCCAAAACAAACGCGCTACCAAGCTGCGCTACATCCCTTTCAATTGTTAGTGTTTAATATTATTTAAAACATTTCATATGTTGTTTTCCATATTTATCCATATTTAGTCTCTCTCGTAAATAGATACATCGAAGATAGATATAAGATATCTATTGATTGATAGTTTTTTATCAATAAAAAATGTTATGTTCCAGAAATATAGATATCGACGAATCATTGTACAGATATCTGTTAGGAGTTCCCTGTACAAGGGATTCATCAACTACGGATGTAGTTGACCATATAACATATGCATCAGAATTAAGAAGGAGAACTTACGAACAATGCAAAATATAAAAACATATCTTTCCACAGCGCCTGTGCTAGCTACTTTATGGTTAGGATCTTTAGCCGGTTTATTGATTGAGATAAATCGTTTTTTTCCAGATGCTCTGACTTTTCCATTTTTTTTATTCTAATTAATATTATCCTGCGAATCCGAAAGGAAAAAATGATGCTAGATCAATTCAATCCTTTTCTTCGTGGATAAATAAAAAAGTGACTTCAATCTCTATCCGAGTTCAGAACTCAAGGGGGGGGATATTAGAACAAAATAAAAAATATAGATCCAAAAGTTTCTACCACAAATAATTATATTATTGAAAACTCCTAATTAAAGATTTTATTACTTAATTCATTCTCGTAATAAAATCTTTAATCATTCTCCGACAACTTCTATCCCTTTCTCTTTCTTCTCTTTTTCCAAATTTTAAAAAAGAGAAGTAGATCCAATATCTACAGTAAGTTTATGGCCAAGGGTGGAAATGTAAGAGTAACAATTACTCTGGAATGTACTAGTTGTACCCAAGATAGTTTTAATAAAAAATCGCCGGGTATTTCCAGATATACGACTCGAAAAAATCGCCAGAATACAACTAGTCGGTTGGAATTGAAGAAGTTTTGTCCTTATTGTTCCAAGCATACCATTCACGGAGAAATAAAGAAATAGATTGAATCTCGCACCCAGTAGTAAATAATATTGTTTTTTAACAAAATATGTCACTGTCAATATTTCTATTCGAAATATTTTGAATAAATATGATTTTAATATTTGAAAGGTTCATAAAACAAACTATGAATAAATTTAAACCATCTTTTCCGAATACATCCAAGCCATTTTCTAGGAATACATCTAAGCCACTTTCTAAAAATACATCTAAGCCACTTTCTAAAAATACATCTAAGCGCTTTTATAGGAAAAAACCTAGACGATATTCTAAGAATAAGCAATCTTTTCGTAAACGTTTGTTTTCAATTGGGCCTGGAGATCAAATCGATTATAAAAATATTAGCCTAATTAGTCGATTTACTAGCGATCAAGGAAAAATACTATCTCGCCGAGTTAATCGATTAACTTTGAAACAACAACGTCTAATAGCTACGGCCATTAAACAAGCTCGTATTCTCTCTTTTATGCCTTTTATTAATAATGAAGAGTAAAAAATAATTAGGGCCTAATAAATGAACTTACTCCTGGATCTAATCGGAGCTGGAATATCTGGCAAAAAAATATACATTATAATAAGTAAAAAGGATTGAATTTTTCAAAAAGATTTAGATTAAATTATCCAAATTGGTTAATCCCGAACATGAGACAATGACAATCTAGTTTCCCGGAGGAAATTCTCCGGGAGATTAAGTAAGATTAGGTTAGACCAGTATACGATAATAATATAAGATTTTCAAATAATATGCGTATATATTGTAATGCGATCAAAGAGCGTATAAAACCAATAAGTATTTAATACAGCTAATTGCGCAAATGTTTTACGATTTAAAAGAAACTGCTCTTTGTATAAAGAGTGCATGAAATCTTTATAGGAAATTCCGGTTTTTTCTATTTCATTAAAACGGGCATTCCAACGGCATGCTGCATTGATCCGAGTAATCCACAAACGACGAAGATCTCTCTTTCGTTTAATTCTATCTCGGTAAGCGGATACTGAAGCTCTCATTTTATGTTGATTAGCAGTTCGAAAAAGTTTTGAATGGGCCCCTCGGGAGCCTGATACAAATGCGAGAATCTTTTTTCGACGTTTTTGAGCTATATATCCACGTTTAACTCTGGTCATTGAATTTGATTCTCATGAATCACTAATCTATTTTTTGATCAGTCATTCTTTTGTTTGGATTTTTTTATTAAGAATCCAACTGATTTTTCTGATGTATAAAATACAGGTTCCAACGGCTTTTGCTACTGCAACCTTCCTCACCATAATTCCCTTTAGTTAGGCACTTTCTAGGTAGGCAAGGGATCGGACCTTGCACCAAGTGAGAAAAAAATATCATGGGTTTCATCGTTTCTATGGTTCTTTCTCTAACGGTAAGGTCCTCTCTATACGCCGGAGCCCTTAATTTCTAAGACATGAGATGAGTATTTGGTAACTTGTACAGTTTACCATCTTTAGCTCTACCCCCCCCAAATTCTCAAGTTAAGAAATAATATCATGATAAGATTTATCTATACAGTGACGACATGTAATTATGAGAGTTAGCAAGGTAGCTGACCTTGTTGCCGTTCTCGCAGCAATACAAGCATAATCTTTATGCTTTTCAAATTTGCATTATTTCCCCGCTCAATGGATTGATGACCATTCGCTACCAATGAGGAATTGCTTTTCATCCCACATCAAGGTGATTGGATTTGCACCAATGAAAACCATGAATTTCATCCCCGGTAAGAGTAGATGATAGATCTGTACTTTTACACAGCAGGAAAGTTATTCCTAAGGTTTAAGCTTCTGATCCAAACAAGTCACACATACACCCTAGCACATACTCCTTTACGCTGAGGACATCCTCGAAGAGCAGGAGCTTTTGTTCTATTTTCTATTGGCTGTCTCGCGTTTCTAATAAGTTGTTGAATAGTCGGCATTCTGAATTCTATTCGAAATTGAATGGTTCGGATTGATCCTAACCAACTATATAATATCAAAGTTTATAACTAGAAAAAGTTTATATAGTTGCGAAATTTAAACTAGTATATCAGACTCTATTTGTTAAAGAGGTAATTGACTAATACATGATGGATTATATACACATTGTATAAGATTATTATTTATCTTTTCTAATTCATATCAAACTCTAGTTGTCAAAGAAAGAGATATTTTAAACATTATCATATGTAACCTGATACGTACGTCAGAATTGTAATTGTATACAAATCATATCGACTCTAGGTTTTTTAGGATAATCTCATTAAAAATGTGTTTTTTTAACCCAAATCCAAATAAAGAGAAAGAGACCACACCCTCACCAACTCCTACTCTTCCTATCCCAAAAGTTCCATTTTGGGAAATAGAAGTAAACGAAGAAAATGAGGAAAAGGAAAAAATAACTTGGATAGAGTTATACCAACATCTATTTTTGGGAAGATTTATTTTTTTAGGTAAGCCGATCGATGCTCAATCTACAACTCATATTGTAAAAAGCATGATACATTTAGATCAACAGGATGCAGAGATGAATTTTAAGTTCTTTATGCACTGTCGGGGTGGATCCCTAATAGGGGGAATTTCTGTTTATGATGTTATGCAATACGTAACAGGGGATGTAACTACGGTAGGCGTAGGGTTAAATGCTTCAGCGGGAGCTTTTATGCTACACGGGGGGACTGTTGGTAAACGGTTTATAGGAAAACACGGTAGAGCTATGATCCACCAACCCTTTGTAGCTATTTTTGAAAAACGCCGGGTTAGATTAACTGTCGAGGACGCTCAGTATATGAATCACTTGCGGAATTATGTTGCAGAAATATACGCAAGAAACTTAAGATTAAGTCCAGATAGAATGTATGGTAAAATAGAGAGAGATGTACATCTGACATCAAAACAAGCCCTACACGTTGGCTTGGTTGATCGAGTTTTAGACAAAGATAAACTTAAGGATATTATAGCGGATACTCGTAAGAATCCAAGCTAATCTCTCCTACCTGCACCTATATTAAATGGTGAGGTAAGAGAGATAATAATAAATTTCCGATAGAATCAAAATGCTAGATAAAGAAGAACGAGCCATATATACAAACTTAATGATTTTTAAATCAAAAAAAAATGACTATACTATATTAAAAACATTGAATATATTTAATTAAATAAATTAAATAATTTATTTAATATAATTAATTTATTTAATTAAATAATTTGAAGAAAGAGATTGAAATGTTGTTTTGTTACATCAAAATTCAAAATGATATGAATTTTCTAAACTACATAGAAGTTTAGTCCTTTTTATGAAAGAAAGGGTTCACTGGTTTTTATAGTTATTCAACTATAACTAATATAAACGCTTCAACATATTTCATAGAGTTTTGAATACATAAATTAAAGCTTTTATGTAATATTTTAATAAAAGCTTATATTTTTAATAAAAGCTTATATAAATATAAAGCATATTATACGTATTAATATGGATGGTGATCATATCACCTCCTTTATAATAGACAAATTTTTATATTTTAAAATATAAAATAAAAAAATACAATCATCCCTTCCCTATAATTAGAAGGGAAAGATTGGAACTAATCTTGTTTGTTTTAAGCAAGAAAATGCCTTATGACTTGGCTAGTAATTGAAGATTAAGTTAATATAATAATTAATTGATAGAATTTATGTTATCTCATTATGCCGTTAGAAATTGAATGAAATTATTTCTAAAATAATTCCTCTTACTCATTTTATGATGTCATGTATAAATGTAATTTTGTGCATTTTTTGTATAAAAATATTTTATCGCAAGTACCAAAAATAAACAGTTTTAACCAACTAATTTACCATTAATTCGGCAATCTTCTTTTTGTGGAAGGACAGATAGGAAAAGATATAAAGATCTATTACAATAATACTTGTATATACTAAAAAACTTGATCGAATTTCCATCCCCCAAAACAGAAAAGGATCAAGATTTGTTTTGGGGGATCTTATAACCAAATGAATTATTCCGACTTTTCAATACTTAATAATTGAAAATTTTAATTGTCTCGCTTAAAACATCTTTTAAAATAGCCCGTGGAACCATGGTATCAAACATTCCAAAATCAAATAAAGAATCAGATGTTTGACATTCATCTTCTACTATCTCGTTTAATGTCTGTTCAATTACTCTTTTACCTGCAAATGCAATGTATGCATTAGGTTCGACAATCGTGATGTTACCCAACATGCCAAAACTAGCAGTCACTCCACCAGTTGTGGGAGATGTAAGAATCGAAATATATAGCAAACTTTTTTCCTCTTGATGCGTATGCAACGCAGCAGCTATTTTATTCATTTGCATTAAACTGAAAGTTCCTTCTTGCATGCGCGCGCCGCCAGAAGCACATACGAGAATTAATGGAAGAGAATTCTCAGTAGCATGTCGGATTAGACGAGTTATTTTTTCACCTACTACCGAGCCCATACTGCCTCCCATGAAGTTAAAATCCATAACTCCGAGTGCGACAGCAATACCATTTACTTGACCGATGCCTGTTTGAATAGCATCGGGTAACCCTGTTTTGTCTTGATAGGAAGTGTTATAATCTTCATAACATTTGTCGCCCATATCTTCTAGATAGGCCATGTTATTATCTAGATAACATCTTTTTTTCTTATCTAGATAACATTTTTTTTTCTTTTTTTCTTTAGATTTAGATAAATCAGAGAATTGGTCGAATTCTTCTTCTTTGCTATAAGAAGATTCATGTTCAAGCATCTCTTCTATATCAGAATTTTCTTTTATATCAGAAAAAGATTCTATATCAGAATCTTCTTCTATATCAGAATCTTCTTGTATATTAATAAATTCTGATATATTAGAATCTTCTTCTATATCAGAATCTTCTTGTATATTAATAAATTCTGATATATTAGAATCTTCTTCTATATCAGAATCTTCTTCTATATCAGAATCTTCTTCTATATCAGAAAAAGATTCTATATCAGAATCTTCTTCTATATCAGAAAAAGATTCTATATCTGAATCTTCTTCTATATCAGAAAAAGATTCTATATCTGAATCTTCTTCTATATCAGAAGGTTTTTGTAGATCTTGACATACAAATTCAAGATATGCAAGTAAATATTTTATAGATTTTTTAGATAGAGAATTAAAATATTCAATCATATCTTTTCTATCAAAAGAATATTTTATATCTAGATTATCTAGATATAGATATATTTCAATAGATTTTAATCTATTTTTGAATTCGTCTTCTGTAGCACAAGATTCTTTTATCTCTTTTAGAAGATTCTTTTTTATCTCTTTTAGACGTGCTGCATATTGTATATTTTTTGGAAGTCCACCCAAAAAGTTTTCTATCTCTTTGAAGACGTCGAATTCTTCTTTTCTATCATATGGATATTCTGTATCTTCCAATTCGAAGAGTTCTTCTTGTATATCAGAATCTTTGGGTTCTTCTTGTATATCAGAATCTTTGGGTTCTAGTTCTATACCTTTTGTTCCTTTTTCGGAATTTTCTACTTTTATAAGATCTATAAGAAAATAGAGTGCTATATTATGAAACTCTTTCACCATTTCTCGTAAATAGAAAGGCATTTTATCTTCTTTTTTTTTAATAAATACACTATTGAATAAAGTCGATGTAAAATTTTCACAATAGGAGAAAATATCTCTTAAATTTTTTACATCGTTCTCAGCTTCCGATATGGTGTACTTCATCACCTCTGAATTATTAGACCTAATTATTTTGTCTAATTGGCTTACTCCTTCTTCTATAAAGAGGGGCATTAACTTTTCTAAATTAAAATTAGACCTAATTAGTTTGTCTAATTGGCTTACTCCTTCTTCTATAAAGGAGGGCAGTAATTTTAAATTCAAACCTTTCTCTTCTTGATACCAAAGAGGCAAATTAGGTCTTTTATTTATTTGCGAATAACAAGCCGAATAAAACTTCTTGTGATCGGAGTAAACTCCCTCTATTTCATATGTTTTATAATCCAGTGGATCATCATCCAAGAATTTATCTATTTCGTTAGTATAGAATTTTTCCAGTGGATCAGGATCATCGAAGTCTAAGAAAATACAACTAGAATGAAGTTCTTCTATGTTCGCAGTACGACTTGCGAACCAATATCGCAAAGGGTCAAAGTATATTTTCATAAAATGTGAGGGCATATTTTTATATTTCTCATCAAATAGAAATAAGTCCAGGTCCGGGTCCAGTTCCAATATTCCTTTCACGTAGCTCGCTTGTACCTTTAATTCATCCACAAATGTATTTAATTGTACATGTAATTTGTAAAGTATGTTAAGCTCTTTCCTATCTTGAAAAGAATTTAACTTTAAATTATCTGTAAATAGAGATAATTTATGGTAAAACCTATTTGTTTCATTTGATATTTCGTTATGTATTTCACCAAGTAACAATTTAACCGTTTTGAAAGTTGTACTAAGAATATCTAGCAGTTTATAAAGATTTTCTTTTGAAAATGAATGAACATATTCAATTAAATTATCGCAAAACACAACCTTAAAGATATTCACAGTAATATTGTTGAATTCTACTAATGAATTCATAGTCTTAGTATCATTTTTCTGATATTGTTTGTAAAAATGTTTATGGTACATTGCTTTATACAATAAAATTGAGACCTTTTGAACTATTGTGATGTCTAATAATTTAAAAGACTTATCTTTTTCTTCTAGAAGATCTATAGAAGAGAAATCTATATCCATAGGGCGCCAAGTATCATGATCAATTAAAAGTTGAATTCGATTCGAACTAGTAATTTTCAAAGTTATTCCACAATAGGGACAAACACCTTTTTGTTTTGCGAAAGATATATGATGGATGTTGTTATCACAATTGTCACAAAAAACCCAGAACTTGCTATAAACTTGCATTTTTTCATATTCTGCAATTCTTTTTTGCACCTCTTCTTCGGTATATTCACTATTTTGATTTTCCATTTGTTTTTCACCTGTATAAATTATATTTGTACAACTTTAAGTTTAGGGCCCAATGGCATAATAAATAGTGATAAAAGGTCATGTTGAATATTTTATTTTGAGTCACGAGATTCTGATACCTCGTGACTCGAGTATACATGCTCCTTATCTGCATATCTTTCTTAGAATCTTGGAAAAACTTTAAGAACTCATGACTTCCGTTAACATAACGATGTCTAATCGTTCTACTCCTTCCTGCCGGTCAAAAAATCAGACTCTAAGATCAAATAAAAAAGTCTGATTTTCATATTTATTATATTCAATAAAATGCTTTATTGTCAATACCATAATGTTGGATTCTATATTTTTAATTGTTGGATTGGCATTACATTGAGAATTGAGACGAAAAAATTATTAGACACATTAAATAAAATAGAATATCTTACGCGTATTAATATTAGAATGACGAATGACAGTAACAAAAAAATGATTCGTTTTTATCATTTCCACATCCATAGATTGATATTCTTAATCTGCTTTTCTATATAGTATAGTATAGTTCTACCATACATCAAATGAGCATATAATAAGATTAAAAAAAATGGATAATAAGAAAACAACCATGACACGAAATTTGAATAATAAAGAAATTTATTGTAATTTAAATTAATTGATAATTTAATTGGACCTAGACGTAGATGCATGACTTATCTCCCCTTTTTTTTAATTCTAAAGCACGTTTAAAACGATAAATTTTTGCCTTCAGAAAAATACCATGAACAGTTTCTATAGGTTGAGCTCCTAATTCGAGGAAATTCACAATAGCACCATAAATTAAGCGAGTTTCTTTCTTATTCATTGGATCATAAAAACACAATTCCTGAACTGAAGAGCTCTTCCTTCTCTTCGAGACTTAAAGTCAGTTGCAATAATTCTATAAGTAGCTCATTTGGATAGATAGACAAGATAACCCCCCCCCTGGAAAACGTATTATGAAGGTTTATACTCATAGAGCTCGAGCAATAATTGTTCGGATAAGCTCTTTCTATCTAATAGAATAGATATCTAATAAATTTTATAAAAAAAAGTTATTATTCATTTTAGTCCTTTTACTTCTCAAGAAGAATAAAGATAAAAACTCATAAGCAAGTATGCTTGATTAATGTTCAAAAACACATTTCTCTCAACCTTTTGAGCCGTATTTTATCTCTACGTTTTGACGTGGTATCTACATCCCTTATATAGATCTAATCGTTCAATCAAAAAGACAATTTTCTTGTTCTTAGAAAAATTGTCTTTGAATCATTAGATCCAAGCCTTACTCTGGTGGTTCCCACCCTTATGGAATGACAACAATGTACATTTCGCTATTTTCCACGTTGAGCAATAAGAATAATTTATCCTTGTAGAATTGGATTTAGCTTTTCTCAAAATCTTTATACCTAGATCGAGAATTGTTTCCTTATTTCAATTTGCTGTTTTAATCGTTGAATTCGATGTAGATTTACAGTTATAAGCTCATTTAACTAACCCTAGATTCTATCCCCTAATTGAAAAATTTATTTATATTTCCTTCCTGGTCAAGCTCCGCATATCTTTTTAAGTAGATAAATGTAGAAAAATCTTAGAATCGAAAATGGCGGATGTCATAATCCACAGAACCAATCATGTCGTTCAAGTCGCACGTTGCTTTCTACCACATCGTTTTAGACGAATTCTTATCATGAGGTAGATATCGTTACCTGACACAAAATGAATATGTTAATTCTGAACAGTCATTAACTCAATTTATTGTGTTAGCTAGCTATTGAACGCTTCTTTAGCTGCATACATTACTTCGACAGTAATGGTTTCAATGCCCTTTTGTTGTGCAAATTTCTCAGTATTTCTTTCTACCTTTTCTCTGACAAAACGGGGGATTTTACTTAATTCTAGTTGACTTTCAGGATTCCAAATTAGGCCTATATCCATGGATAATGATTTGGTTATTATTTCTTTAGTATCATGACCACCAAAAATATCTAGAAGATGGTCCTCCATACCAAGAGCAAATGAATTATAAACTAGATCAGCTATTTGATTAGTACCTTCGTAACCTAGAAAGGGTCGGTATCCCAAGGGAAAATTTTGTATATGAACTGGTGCGGAAATAACCCCACAAGGAATATCAAGACGTTTACCAATATGACGTTCCATTTGAGTACCAAATATTGCAGATGGTTCGACATAAGAGATAATATCTCCTACTTCAGCATGATCATCTGTGATAAGTATTTCATCACATAAACCTTGTATTTGCTCTTTGAACCATTGAGCATCATGTTTGCAATAAGTACCTGCACAACTAACACGAATTCCCATCTCTCGAGCAAGTATCTTAGTGATTGAAGCAGCATGAGTTGCATCACCGAAAACGACTGTTTCTTTCCCCATCAAATTTTGACAATCAATAGATCTTGAAAACCAAGCAGCTTGGGAAACAAATCGAGTTTGTCCGTCGATATAAGGTTCATAATCAACTCTTTCACTCGATGAACTAAGAGCCAAGGTATTCACCTTTTTGTTAATCTGTCGGATCCACTCCGACATATCCACAGCCCCCATGGGGGCTGTGGATATGTAAGGCATTCCATATTCTTTATTCAAATACATCGCTGTCATTAATCCCACTTCACGATAAGGAATTAGATTTAACCAAGCTTTTGGTAAATTTTTAAGATCTTCTACAGATGCTCCTTCAGGAATTATTTGATTAATTTCGATGTCCAGATCGTGTAATAAACGTTTCAACTCACGACAATCGTGTTGATTATGAAAGCCCAATGTAAAAATTCCAATTATATTGACAGAAGGCGTATCTGTCAGCAATTGATCCAATTTTTCCTGTTTATGACATCTATCTAAATAATATCGAACTATCTGTTCTAAGGTTCTATCCGCCGCCTGAATTTCATTAATTTGATAATGATCCACATCCGCAAAAATAACGTTGGAATCAGAACTTATCGACGCTCTATCTACAAAATTCTGTAAATCCTCTTGCAAGATACTAGAGGTACATGTAGGTGTCAATATGACAAGATCAGGACGTTCCTCCTTATTTTTGCGGAGAATATTATCCACAACTCTTTCTTGAGATCCACGTGCTAGTACGTGACGATCTACTATGCTAGTAGTTGCAGCAGTAAAATCTCTTTCGCGTTCTAACATAGAACGCATTACATTAAAATAGTCATCTCCTAGAGGAGCATGCATTATGGCATGAACATTTTTGAAGGAACTAGCTACTCGTAGGGTTCCAATATGAGCAGGACCAGCATACATCCAATAGGCTAATTTCATAAATTAGTTTTTATTTCAATTTGCATCCTACACCACAAAAATATCCCTGTATACCTATTGAAATAATATTGACTTTTTACAAGTATAGTCTATTAAATATATGAGAAATTAAAAGAAATTAGAAATGCAATGAGAATTGGATTTACCATTATTTTGTTTTTTCAAAAAGACTATTTGTCTCTTCTGGGACGAAAGGATTCGAACCTTCGCAATAACAGGACCAAAACCTGCTGCCTTACCGCTTGGCCACGCCCCATTCTTATTTGATGTGAATCAATATTTATATTAAATAATATTCCATATTTTGGGAATCTATTTCAACTACATATTCATTTTTATCTGAAGGCTAAGCAATTCGGTCTAGAAAAACCGGAAGGACATAAATTTTGAGCGATACATGGGGGAACGGAAAAAGAAATAAAGAATATCCATTCATTGGTTATTCTCTATCAGAATGGTTAAAATATTGTATGAATAAATGATCCCTTCCAACCCAAAGACTAAAAATCTAATCTTGCCGATTAGTTTCGATTGATTGGCAAAATACTTTTGGGCCTTTACATCATTTTTATTCATCGGAGAATCAAAATGCCAGTTATCCTTAACCTAAATATTTGTCTAGACGATGCCGCTTTCCATTTGAATAATTCCCTTTTTGCCAAATTGCCCGAGGCTTATGCGATTTCCGATTCAATCGTGGATGTAATGCCAATTATACCTGTGTTTTTTTTTCTATTAGCCTTTGCTTGGCAAGCTGCCGTAAGTTTTCGATAATCTTATCTTACAAAAATCCTTAAAAAAAAATTCACTTCAATTCAACTATTGTTTCAATAGTTATATTATATTTCAATAGTTATATTATATTTATTAGTCTTGGATCGCTGTCATTAACCAAATTTTGGTTGTAAACTCTTTTCCCTTGTTCTGCTGCTTATTTATGTGAAGCAGCAATTCCATTCTGGTTTCCAACAGATTAGAATATTTACCTCCCAGGTTCAATCCTTTTCTTTTTAATTCGTATTAGTCAGTTCCAACTCCATCACAGGTGGAGTTCAGGCTATTAGGTATTGATGGGAATATGTCAATAACGAAAGTATCCGTTAAAAAACGGAGCAGGGGTAATGTATTATTACATGTAATACATATTAATTTCTAATATCTTATCTTTCATATTTGTTTCTACTTTAGAAATGGTAAATTTGCTGATTGTAACGATCCTAAACTTGTTTAGGATAGTTGAACTAGAACTTGAGTCCCTATTTATCCTCTTCAATTCCAAGCAAAGAGGAAAAGAGAAACAAAATCAAATTTTTCATCTTTTTTTTGATCTTCAAGTACTAATATAATATGATTATGATACAAAGATTGATGATATATTCCGTTTTAATTCTAATAAGGATCCCGGAGATTACATAATGCTTACTCTTAAGCTGTTCGTTTATACAGTAGTTATATTTTTTGTTTCTCTCTTTATCTTCGGATTTCTATCAAACGATCCAGGACGGAATCCTGGGCGTAAAGAACAGTGATATAAAAGGTTTATAAGTTTTTAGTCAAGTTAATGAACGGAGAGAGAGGGATTCGAACCCTCGGTATAGATAGTCTGTACAACGGATTAGCAATCCACCGCTTTAATCCACTCAGCCATCTCTCCGAGATGGGAGTTTCTTCAGATAAAGACCAACATTTGCGATTTGCGAGAATCCAATTGTATTGTTCATTCCGTTACAAATGACTCTAGCCCGGCCAGTATCTGGCCAGGCTATTTTCTTTGCTAAATAAGCAATAATTGACCAAATTTTTAATACAGTGCTTTACCTAATCTGAAAGCTAAAATACTTGTTATAAAAGCAGCAAAAAGGGCTATCAAAATTTGACCCTCTGATATCATTTCTTTATTTCCTTTCCAATCATTTTTTTATAATCTAGCCCCCTATTTTTTTTATTTTTAATAATTTCAGCTGTTCAAAGCTATAATCTATATGAGATGTTCTAGATTGAAACTGGATAGATCAGTCTGGGAGGGTAAAAAAGCTATTTAAATAGGAGTTGATCAAAAATTGTTATTTGATCATCAATAAAATTATAATAATAATTATTATAATACTTAAGCAACAGGATGTTATTGGAAGGAACATTTACTAAGTGTTGTCGCTGCAAAAGTAAAGGAGAATTAAAACGAGCCACTTCCTATTGAATTTCCGGGAATAGAGAGAGATGTATTGATAGGAACTTGCACTTAACTTTCACTAGAAGTGAAGAGTTCCTTATCTTCCTGTTGGACAAAAGATAAATCTGTATGATACAATGAAATCGTGGCGGGTATAGTTTAGTGGTAAAAGTGTGATTCGTTCCATCATAAACTCGCAGAGTTGAAGGATCTTTCAACTCTCAACTATGTTCTGAAAAAAGCTATATTTCTATATAGGTTCAAAACCTTTCCTACTTTCCTATGAATACCCTAGTTCAGGAAAGGAATTGTATACATTCTCGTAATTTGGATCTGGAATAAGAAAAAAGAACACATTTTCCATTCCATCCAAGATGGCGAAACAGAATGTTTTCAAGGATTAGACCGATCTTTTCAATCGGATCAATCAAAGATCCATGGGTATCAAAAGATTATTTTTCATCGTAACTAAATGTTCAACTTATAGACAAAAGTTGGAGTCAAATAGCTAAAGAATGGTGACTTTGGTTTACTTGAGTCACTGCCATTTCGTTCGAGCTCGGTGGAATTTGATTTCCTGGAGAATCCCAATCAGTAGAAATAGAGAACGAAGTAACTAGAAAGATTCTTTATCGATATTCCAATATCAATAATTTTCAATTTGATCTTTCTATAGGGATCATCTATCAAGTGAGTAGGTATTCTATATTGAAGGTCCATTCACGTGGAGTAAAAAGGAAAGAAAAAACTAAAAAGAAACTAACATAGATGTTATGGAGCAAATTATCTTTGATGATAAGAAAAGAGAACATACAAAAAAAAAATAAAGAATGAATAATTTTCAAAAATTGGAATGTGAATATTTTTTATTCACAAATAGTTTTGTGTGAATAATCTTCTTCTTAACCCCCCCTTTTTTCTCTTTTTCTATCTATCTTCCATGGAGGAGCCGAATGAAATGAAATTTTCGTGTTCGGTTCTGAATTAGAGGCGTTAATAGACGTCGACTATAACCCCTAGCCTTCCAAGCTAACGATGCGGGTTCGATTCCCGCTACCCGCTCATATTCCTTGTTCAAAATATTTTTGTCGTGACAACTTCTCATTCAAAATGAATTTTTGAATGTCCATGTCACATATATATTCTTTCTCTTTCTTTCCCGAACCTCATTGTGAATGGATAAAAAGTCGGATTTGTTTTTGCTAACGATAAAGTATTTCAAGGGATAATGAAAAAAAGAGCGTCCATCGTCTAATGGATAGGACAGAGGTCTTCTAAACCTTAGGTATAGGTTCAAATCCTATTGGACGTAATAATCTGAATTAAATTAATCAAAATTCATTATTGTGCTCGGAAATGTAGCAAAGCTTATTATTAAGCTCTTCCATCCTGTTCCTAACGATCTATCCAATCTAAAAATTTTATTTTTGTTCTCGAAGAACGAAAAGTTCGGTATTTTCTTGAATAGCTTCTTTTAAAAGAGTTTCTGCTTGTTCCGTAAATGTCCCAGTAGAACGTATAATTTCTCCAAACTGGGGTTTATTTTTTAATAAAGATTTGCGCAACTCAAAGATAAATTTTTTAACCTGTACGATCTCTAATACATCTAGATATCCGTTCGTTCCAGTATAAATCATAGCTATTTGTTCTTCCACTGTCAAAGGATCTGATTGAGATTGTTTGAGCAACTGGCGTAATCGTTGACCTCTTGCCAATTGATCTTGAGTAGCTTTATCAAGATCAGAAGCAAATTGTGCAAAGGCTTCTAACTCTGCAAGTTGGGCTAACTCTAATTTTAATTTTCCAGCTACTTGTTTCATAGCTTTCATCTGAGCCGCAGATCCTACTCTAGATACGGAAAGACCCACATTAATGGCAGGTTGAATTCCTGCATTGAATAGATCGGCTGATAAGAAGATTTGTCCGTCGGTAATGGAAATTACGTTAGTGGGAATATAAGCTGAAACATCTCCAGCTTGAGTCTCAACTATTGGTAAAGCAGTCAAACTCCCACCACCTAACTGAGAATTCAATTTAGCCGCTCTTTCCAATAGACGGGAATGCAAATAGAAAACATCTCCTGGATAAGCTTCCCGACCAGGTGGTCTTCTTAATAGAAGAGACATTTGTCGATAAGCTTGTGCTTGTTTGGAAAGATCATCATAAATTATTGATGTATGTTGTTCTTTATACATGAAATATTCAGCTAAAGCTGCTCCTGTATAAGGAGCAAGATATTGTAATGTAGCGGGAGAATCCGCAGTTTCCGCTACCACAATAGTATACTCCATTGCGCCACGTTCTTGGAACGTATTAACTACCTGAGCTACGGAAGAGGCTTTTTGACCAATAGCAACATAAACACATATTACATTCTGATCTTTTTGATTGATAATCGTATCTGTAGCTACTGCCGTCTTACCGGTCTGTCTGTCCCCAATAATTAATTCTCGTTGACCACGTCCTATAGGAATCATAGAATCAATAGCAATAAGACCCGTTTGAAGAGGTTCATATACAGAACGTCTTGAAATAATACCTGGAGCGGGAGATTCGATCAATCGAAATTCGGAAGCTGAAATTTTACCCTTACCATCAATAGGTACAGCTAAAGCATTTACAACACGACCCAAATAACTATCACTTACTGGTATCTGAGCAATTTTTCCTGTTGCTCTCACGGAACTGCCTTCTTGTATCATCAAGCCATCACCCATTAATACAGCTCCAACATTATTTGATTCTAGATTTAGGGCAATGCCTACTGTACCATCTAAAAATTCTACTAATTCCCCTGCCATTACTTTATCAAGACCATGAATACGAGCAATGCCATCTCCTACTTGAAGTACAGTGCCAATATTAACAACTTTAACTTCGTTATTATATTGTTCAATCTGTTTACGTATCATACTACTAATTTCATCGGGTCGAATAGTTACCATTAACACTAGTTAATTCTATTTTTAAAAATAAGACCTATATATTTATAATATTATATATTAGAACCTAGTCAATTCTGCTTTTCATGGCTATAAGCAGGCCAATATTATGATCGATCGTACGTAAATGTAACTCGCTATTCAAACGACTATTCAGAGTTCCTAGAGCTCTTTGTACGGCTTGGCGAGAAATTTGTTGTCTAACCTGTTCAATTGCTCTTTGTTGTTCAAAGTTAACAGTCTCATTCTTGAAATTTTCTAATTTTTCCAAATTAACAGAAGCAACATGGATGAGATCCTCTTTTTCTTGTTCTATTTGAGAGTATCCATTTACCCGAATTTCGCGCGCTCTCATTTCTACTTCCCGTAAGCGAGCTCGAGCTTGCTCGAGCTGATCAGCAGCTCCTTTACATAGTTTTTCGGAATTATGAATAGTACTTAATATTTTGTGTTTACGGTTATCTAATAGATTACTTAATGAAAGTAGATTATCTATTCATAAGTTGAATAGATTTATAATCTCTTCCCAAACCGAACACGAACCTTTCGATTCATTCGGCTCTCCTGCTTAGGTTTTTTTGGACAATCCTCTTCCACCAAGCCTGCCCTTTCCGTTCTTTGTATGTAAGAATAAGATCAATCTATCAAAGACCGAAATCTCCGAAGGGCTCTTTTCCCAAAAGGGATTTTTTATTATCAAAAAAGTTGTTGTTCTTTTCTTTTTTTTCTCCTTTTTTACTTTTCATTCGTGTTTTCTCTTTACCTTTTCTTGAATAAATTTCCTTCTGGGTAGGTCGTCGGTTCCGCATTTAAACCAAAATAAATTGGATGGGAGATTAGGACTATTTTTCAGTAGATAGATCGAATCATTCCATTGATATGAATGTTATATATCGGATCAATCTCCAACTATGCCTTTGAACCAATCTCATATTGGTACAGCGGTGGAAAGAGTACCCAGTTGTGCTTGGACTTCAAGCAGTTTAGCTTTAACCATTCTAAAGATTTTCTCTTATTGATTGGTATAAGAATCTTTTTCCAATCAATTACGAAATGCTATAGTTCTTCTACTATTAATTTCCCGTTTAGAAGTAATTCGTTGAGATCATGCACTTTTCTATCTACAAAGTGCAGCTGGTTAGACCCAGCTATATTATTCATATACAACTCGCACACACTCCCTTTCCGAAATAGATCAGTACACCAAGCACCACACTGAGATTTATTATATTTGTTTCTAAAATATTGGTATTTAACCCAAAACCCCCAGCAGAGGGCCAATAAACTAGGGAAATGAAAGAATCAGTTACATTTTTCATACGTTCTCCCCTCATAGATAAGGATATTTAATTTTTACAAAGTTTTTTCTCTGATTCGACTCCAGTTCCGGATAAGGAGATTTCAAGTACTTAGTCAGTCCCAGGTCTTGTATAATTGTAAATAAGGATACAACCAGAAAAAAGCTTTGCTCATCTATCCACTCCTTCAAGTGTCACGAATCTTTCTGACCGAAACAAGTGAAGTATAAGTCCATTATTTGTTCATCATTTGGACCAGCCCCTCCCCTATCAGATGAATGAAAATTCCTAGAGGAGGGCACTTAGAATCACGGAGAGTAGGGATTTTTGTTTCTGAGATCAAACAAATGGATTAGCAAATAAAAGTGCTAGGGCTACAACTAATCCATAAATAGTTAAAGCTTCCATAAAAGCTAAACTTAGCAGTAAGGTACCTCGTATTTTACCTTCCGCTTCTGGTTGTCTCGCAATACCTTCAACAGCTTGTCCCGCAGCAGTGCCTTGACCAATGCCAGGTCCAATAGAAGCGAGGCCTACGGATAATCCGGCAGCAATAACGGAAGCAGCAGAAATCAAGGGATTCATAGTAATCTCCTCTTACTAAGGTTGATAAATGGTGGATAATACGATAGTTTTATCTATTGATTTGATTGTTCACATTCAACTAGAGAACAATTTGTTTAAAACAACTAAACCCCGGCAAAATGGTATTGAAAATAATGATATTACCAAATAGTAAAATTATCTAGAGGTATTAGAGGGAGATTTTTATTCTTTTAGGGAATGAAATTCCTGCGTAATAGACTATTTTGATGGGTATTTAGAAATAAATTATATAGATATATTAATCTATTTATATTATATATGCATATACATAGTATGATATTAATAAAAATTATGTATATAAGATTATAAGATACATGTATCCCTTTCGGATCAAAAATGAATTGTACTGGGGTACATATTTTACCCAACTGGCTCCCATTAGTGGTTCCATTTTATTTATAAGATATGAATCTACAAATATGATCTATTCTATCTATCAGTTTTAGAGTAGTTCACTGATCCTAAATCACTAAGACCTTTAGATTAAGTATTTGAAAAATTATATAAGGTATAATCAAAATGGAAAGAACAGTCCACATCCCATACATATAAAATTATTTATGAGTTGGAAGGTTAAAAAGATTGAGTCCAATCTAATTGGATTAATGATGACCCTCCATGGATTCGCCTATATAAGCTGCAGCTAGAGTTGCAAAGATCAGAGCTTGAATACCACTTGTAAATAATCCTAGGAACATTACAGGTATAGGAACCACTAAAGGGACCAAAGAAACAGGAACGGCAACTACCAATTCGTCAGCTAATATATTTCCAAAAAGTCGAAAACTAAGTGATAGAGGTTTTGTAAAATCTTCTAATATGTTAATTGGTAAAAGTATTGGGGTTGGTTCAATATATCTACCAAAATAGCCTAAACCTTTCTTTGTAAGACCTGCATAAAAATAGGCTACTGATGTGAGCAAAGCTAAAGCCACTGTAGTATTAATATCATTTGTAGGTGCAGCTAACTCACCATGAGGTAATTTAATAATTCCCCAAGGGAGAAGAGCACCTGCCCAGTTAGAAACAAAGATAAATAGGAACATAGTTCCTATAAAGGAAACCCAGGGACCATATTCTTCTTCGCCAATCTGAGTTCTAGCCAAGTCCCGAACAAATTCGAGAACATATTCAACAAAATTTTGAGCTCCGGTCGGAACGATTTGTGGATCTCGAACAGCTACAGCAGCTGAACCTAATAAGACAGCAATTACAATCCAGGAAGTTATAAGTACCTGTGCATGAACTTGAAACCCCCCAATTTGCCAATAAAAATGTTGACCTACTTCCACACCGGATATCTCATAGAAATTATTTAGCGTGTTAATAGGAAATTGTACAATATCCATAGTGCTCTTTACAAAGATGAATTTCAAAAATAAATTATTTTGGTTCAATGACCGATTCCTTAATTATTTAACTATAATCAGTCAGGCCACGAAAATAATGGAATGATTATTTGATTGATTCAGGAGATTTCTTTATTTCAAGATTTTATTTTAATCTATTCTCTAATATTTGGGAATAGTAGCCAACTCAGTTCTAGCTTCCCGTTTTTCATTTCTAATTTAGCTAAAGTTCTCTACCCTCGCGAATTGCTGAAGTTAATTTTTTTAGGATAAATCGGATTGGTCCTCTACCATCATCATTCGCTGGAATTGGGATATCCACAAGATCTGGGTCACAATCTGTATCAACTAAGCAAATTGTGGGAATACCCAAAGTTATACATTCCTGAATAGCAGTAGATTCTCCTTTTTGATCGAGAATTATTACAACATCAGGCAATTTTGTCATGTATCTAATACCACCTAGGTCTTCCTGCAATTTCTTCAATTCTCTCTTTAGTATTGCTGCTTCTTTCTTCGTAAATTGATTGAATCCTTCCGTATTTAATTTTATCAAATTTTTAAACTTTTGAAGTCTTGCTTCTGTAGTTAACCAATTAGTTAACATACCCCCTAGCCATTCTTTATTGACATAATGACATCGAGCTGCTAAAGCAGCTAATTTAGTAGCATAAGCTGCTTGATGTTTTGTACCAACTATCATAAATTGTTTTCCTCTCCTTGCTCCATCAAAAACAAAATCACAGGCTTCTGATAAAAAACGAGCAGTTTGAATAAGATTTATAATATGAATATTTTTACGATCTTTAAAAATGTAAGGTGCCATTTTAGGATTCCATTTTCTAGTCTGATGACCTAAATGAACTCCTACTCCTATCATCTCTTTCAAATTGATGTTCCAATTTTTTTTCGTCATTTTGTTTTTCGTCATTTTTTTACTAGGAACTGTAATATCTACATTCCGATGGAATGGATTCAATTTAAAAGATTGCTTGCCTGTATCGTACGGGGTACGAGATATCCATTTGATTTTATATCATTATAAATCTAACAATAAATTCTTTGATTTATAAATATTAATTTTTTTTTACTGGTCGTTTCAATTTTTTTTTTTTTACTAATTTTTTTATAACTTTTTTTTTTTGCTTAACGGGCAATTCTTTATATTGATGATTAGATAAAATATCTTTCACTTTGTTGCTAAATAGATTTTTATTCCCCATTCTCGAATCCATTTTATTCCGTTTTACCAAACGATTGAATCCAGTACCGACAGGTATCATCCCCCCAAGAATGACATTTTCCTTCAAGCCTTTCAACCAATCAATACGACCTCGAAGAGCAGATTTCGATAGGACTCGAGCAGTTTCCTGGAAACTTGCTTCTGATAGAAAACTTTGAGTATTCAGAGATGCATTTGTCATTCCCAATAAAATGGTTCGATAGTTGATTGCCTTTTCTAGAGCACGATCCATTCTTTGTGCTCGTGATAATCCAACGAGTTCCCCGGGTAAAAAAACATTACCCAGTCCATTTTCCAAATTTATATTTTCCGAATTTTCCACATCTACAATTAAAACTTTTGATGTCATTTGGCGTACAATAATTTCTATATGTTTATCAGAAATTTGTACCCCCTGGGATCGGTAAACCCTTTGAATTTGATTGACTAACTGAATCTGACTATGCTCCATAGTTATCCTAACACTGATGAATGAACCCCAAAAGTATCCAAGATATTTTGCCAGGTGTCTGTTCAATTTTTGAAATTTTTCTTTGCGATTTTTCGATATTGAAGTAGTCAAACGGGCTTCTGACAATTGTTCAACTTTAGGAAGACCTTGAATTATATCATCGGATTTTAATTTTTCGTATGACAGAGTTATCAATGTATCTCCTTGGTAAATAATTTTACCATAATAACCATGAAGAGTTGCTCCTCGAGTACCCAAATAGGGTTTAGCGAATCTAATGACTAAAGATTCCTCATGAACGGCTATAATTTGACCAGATGTGTGGAGTGGTTTATCTTCGGATATCAATACACTTTCACAAATAAATTGCCCAGGGCTAACTACTAGAAATGTTTTCTCACCAAAATTGGATAAGGGGGAGTACAAATTAAAATTTAATAAATTGGGAATAATATTCCTGCAGGAATCGAATTTATAAATTTCCGTCTTTTCATCTATAAAATAGCATTTAGGTACTTGGAAAGTATTCGAGTAATTATCATAAATTGAACGTTTATTTAGTAAGACTTTATTATAAGTTATGAAATGGTAGTATGGTAAACGATTAGAAATACTATGTAAATGACCCAAGAGACCTGACAATTCAATGATTTGTCTAATTGGATCGTTCCTAATTAATTTTTTTACTGTATTGAAACCTTTTGAATCATTAAATACAAAAATTTTCAAAAAATCAGAAGGGGAAAGAACCATAAAATCACCTTTTTTATTCTGATTAGATAATGAACGAATATTTCCTTTACTAAGTAATTTACTTTTATCATTGGAAGAAAAAGGATTAGTGTGGTCTAATTTGTTATGAAACATAAATTTAGAACTTGCTGTATTTTCCTTTTTTGTCATATTCAAAAAGGGACATTTCATCAAGCTAATTTGAATCATATTGATAATGATCTTATTTGTTCTTACTGAAATAAGAGAAGCATAAGCCTCTTTTATTTTTGGTCTGAATCCTCTGGCTAATGAATTTTTAAAAGAATCAATTGAATCACCCCTGATGATCTTCCCATATTTTGGAATTCTTGAACTGTCAATTCGAGGGTAATTCAAAAGAGCAAAAATGTGATTTCTCTGTAGAATACCTTTTCTGGGTATTCTAAGAATCAAATCAGGACAAGGGATTATTCGATTTCCCCATTCTTTATCACACCATAATGGTACGATTAATTGATTTGTTTTCTTTTTTATCTTCACTTTTTTTATCGTCATATTGGGAAGATTGGTGGAATAGATAGAGTCCTGATGTTCGTTGGATGTGGTCTGATCAATTTTGGAATAACTTAATATTTGTTTTTTTCTTTCTTTTTCGAAAAAGTTTGAGTCAACTGATTCGTGGTTCACTGGATCTACTGAATAATTTGAAAGTGATTGATGTTTGTCAAGAAAAAGTGGTGGAATATCCACTTGATCTTGATCTTTATAAAATGAATAAAGAGGTACTGCAACGGATTCATATATACCTCCCGATAATACCCATAAATGAGTTGTCTTTGACATAAAATTATACATAGAGATACCTCGGTGCATTTCTCCTGGTAGGTCAGAATATATATGTTTATCAACTTTTTCTTTGAAGGGAGATGTTTTAGAACGAACCTCGGCAATAACTTGTTCCGATTCCACAAGTTGATGATTCTGAATGAAGAGCAAACTTTCTGGTGGAATAGTTAAATTATGCACTTTATGTTGATTATCAATAGTAACGCATAAACTATTATGACATATATAAGCAGGATGCCCATGACGTGTACGTGTAGGATAAACCACATTTTCATTGAATTCAATTTTTCCGGTGAGAGGAGCTCGTATATGTTCTGCAATATCACCTGTAAATACCCCACCAGTATGAAAAGTCCTTAATGTTAGTTGAGTTCCTGGTTCTCCAATTGATTGTCCTGCAATAATGCCGACTGCTTCTCCTAATTCGATTAAGTTAGTATGAGTAGTACTCCGACCATAACATAATTGACAAATCCAAGATATACTTTTGCAAGTAAAAGGAGTTCGTATATATATTGTTTGTGTTTGGAGGTTTCGTAATTGATCAGCAAGTTTAATCCCAATATCTTGATTGCGCGTGGCAATGCATCTCTTGTTTATATAGACATCGTCTGCTAACACACGACCAATTAGTGTTTGTAGAACAATTTTATTTTTGATTCTTTCTCGACTTTGAATGAGACTTACAAAAAGACCTTGGATAGTGCCACAATCCGTTTTACGGACAACAATATGTTGTACTACTTCAACAAGTCTACGTGTGAGGTATCCAGCATCTGCTGTTCGTATAGAAGTATCCACAACTCCTTTACGAGCACCATAACAGGAAATAATATATTCCGTTAAAGAGAGTCCTTCCCGTAAATTCCCTTGAATGGGTAGATCAACAATTTTTCCTTGAGGATCTGACATTAATCCTCTCATACCTACTAATTGGTGAACCTGAGATGTACTTCCTCTAGCTCCCGAAAAGGACATCATATGTACTGGATTAAAAGGATCAGTCATCTTAAAATTCGGATTCATTTCTCGTCTCAAATATTCACTGGTAGAATGCCATATCTCGATTAATTGACGTAATTTTTCCACTGCATGTACATTCCCATAATCATGATGTTTTTCCGAAGCAAAATCTTGTTGCTGCGCATCTTGGATAAGCCATGCTTTAGATGGTGTTGTTAAAAGATCATCAATTCCTAATGAAATAGCTGCATCAGTAGCTTGCTGGAAACCTGAAGTCTTCAGTTGATCTAATATATGTGATGTATATGTCATTCCAAAATGATTTACGAATCTGCTAATAAGTTGCTTCATAGCAGTTTTATCCATCACTTTATTATAAAAGGGTACTTCAAAGGGAAAGGGCACTTCGAAAAAATGACGTTCTGCCATAAGAAAAAATCTCCCCATTTTTGGGAGTAGGATTCAGCAATGGGTTCAAGCCGAAAGGCTCCCTTGATCTCTATCTCTGCATGAATGAAAGGATTACAAGACTAATAACATTAGATTCTTAATAGTGACATTTTTTGTCGGATATCATAAGCCCACAAGCCTTTTATAGCTTCTTCTATTTCTCGATTAAAACGAGTACGACCAACGGTTGTTCGAATGTATTTATTACGTATTTCTCCCATTCTACCTTTTTTTATTCGAAAATGTTCATGGATTTCGTAGAAGGTACCGAAAGATTCATATTGAACTTCGATAGGGACTTCTCGGTTTACTGAATTAATAATAGGGATATCTATATCTCTGCCCCACCGGAGCCATAAAGGACTGTCTAAATCAATTCGTTTTTGTTCATAAGCTCTGAGCGCATCATCGTAGCTAGAAAACGAAGGTGAAACAATTTTATTTTTTGAGTTATCTGGGTGGTACCTATTTTCATAAATACCTTGGTTTTTTTGAAGGGTTGATCTATAAAGTCCGAGAAGCATATCTTGAGTCGGTACGCAAATAGGATCTCCTATAGTTGGAGAGATAAGATTGAGATGAGAAAACATAAGTAAACGAGCTTCTACTTGAGCTTCCGTAGATAGAGGTACGTGGACAGCCATCTGATCTCCATCAAAGTCCGCATTAAACCCTGTACAAACCAATGGATGTAAACGAATGGCACGTTCTTCTATTAAAATAGGTATAAATGCTTGTATTCCTAATCTGTGTAAGGTAGGCGCTCTATTTAACAAAATGGGATGTCTTTGCATAATTTGTTTAAGTACGTTCCATATAATGGGTCTCCTATCTTGAATTAGACTTTTAGCAGCTCTTAGAGTGGGAGCAATCTGTCGTTCAACTATATCACGAAGTAAAAATGCTTGAAAAAGTTCTATTGCGATTTCTCGGGGTAATCCACATTGATACAATGAGAGAAGGGGACCTACCACAATAACAGAACGACCTGAATAATCGACTCGTTTTCCAAGTAAATTTTCACGAAATCTTCCTTCTTTGCCTTGTATGAAATCTGAAAACGATTTATAAGGCCGATCATGACTGTCTTTCATTGGTTGTCCACCGATGCTGTTATCAAGAAGTGCATCTACGGCTTCTTGGACTAATCTCTTTTGATCAGTCAATAAATCTGGGATTGCAAATACATCATTTCTATCTTCTATGAACTCGATAAGAAGATTATTTCGACGAATAACTGTTTGATAAAGTTCATTGAGATCCGAACTAATAAGTCCAATTTCATCTATTTGAACCATTGGCCTCAGGTCGGGGGGAAGAACTGGTAATAGGGATAGAACCATCCATTGTGGTTCTATATTTGCTTGAAGAAAATATTTAGCTAATTTCATGCGTCTAACCAAAAGATCCTTTCTTCTTCTAATTTTTTGAAGTTCTTGCTCATTCAATTTATCATACATCTTTTTTAATTCCTCATCAAAAACTACATCCTCTTTAGTAGTCCCCGTAAATAATATAGATATTATCTCGTCCAATCTCTTCCATTCCATATATGAACGATCTAGAATAATTTTCAGATCCAGACCAGCTAGTTGGTCTCTGATAGCTTTTCCCCCAGTGGCTATTTCTCTCTCTTGAAATAGCCCAAAGTCCCAAGAGAGATAATAAGCAATAATCTCTGGCCAGTATTGATCCTCATATTTAAATGAACCCTGAAATCGCAATGAAGTTGGCTTGTTAGCTATGGATCTAGTAATACAAACATTTGGATAGGTTATTCTAGGATTTCCCCCCCTCAGAATCGGACATGAAAGTTTCCTCTCATCCGGCTCAAGTAACTGTACCGAAACGGAAAGTTATTATGTATTAATTAATGCAAAAAAATGTAGAAGTAAATAGTTACTCTTTGCTCAAATTCCAAGTGAATGAGTATTCGTTTACGATTCGTATTACGACATTAAATATGGAATTATTGAGCAGTCTCCTCCCTTTTGAACGATACATTTCTTTGTGAAAGACCTTCAATTCATTTGAAACTCATAAGGGATTTACTTGTCTGTATCTCGTTATTTTTGATCCTATAGGTCCCTGCTTTACTTCGATGGTTACAATCCTATTTGAAGTATATGTGCGATGAATAGACTCCTATAACCATATCTTCTTTTTGGTCTGGAATAAATAAAATCTGAAACAGAATGAATTTTTCATTCTTATAAGAAAAGAAGTGTTTTCACGAAGTCCAATTATCAATTTGATACAATATCAACCTTAGATTCATTCCTCTTTATCAACATCTTTTCAAGATGCTTCTAATTCTGAGCTTCACTTTTCCCGAGGGACGTGTCAGAGCTAAGGGCATCCCAATTAGATTGAATAGGATGACAGTTCCTACGAAACTGTATAATCGGAGCTTGTGATCAAGTCACACATCGCAGTATACTAGGTCTTCTAATTCTTTACGAGTTTTATCTAATAGATCCGCGATATAACTGGGACGCCGTTTGAAATACCAAATATGAACAACTGGACATGCCAGTTTAATGTATCCCATTCGATATCTTCGAATTCGAGAATCAACAACAAGTTCAACTCCACATTGGGAACAAAAATTGGATTCGTGGTCTTCCTCCTCATTCTCGATCACTCGAGATTTTACACAAGCACAAACTCCCCTTTTCTTAGGTCCAAATATTTTTTGACAAAATAATCCATCGCTTTCTGGTTCATAAGTTTCATAATCTAAAGTAAGGTCTGTAGTCACTTCTCCCACTCTTTCTCCATTAGGTAAAATTCTTTCAGACCAAGAAAGAATCTGCTCGGGAGAAACTAATCCAATTCTAAGTTGTTGATGTTTATCCTGTTCCCTCATAAAATATCAATTTTGATTGATTATTGATCAAACTTCCTTCCTATCTATCTGAAAGTCTTTCTCAGATAGAATAGTATGATTCAATTCTAGAGCTAAAGATCGTAGTTCTCGACTGAGCAATCGGAAAGATTCTGTAGGAGTGCTAGGTTTAGGCATTGGCTCTCCATCGAGAATAGCACCAAATACTTTTTCACGAGCGTCTATATGGTCAGATTTGAAAGTAAGCATCTCGTGTAAAATATAAGCAACACCAAACCCTTCTAGAGCCCAAACTTCCATTTCTCCTAATCGTTGTCCTCCTTGGTTGGATTTTCCTTTCAGAGGTTGTTGTGTAACCATTGTATAAGGCCCGCTGGAACGTGCATGAATTTTGTCAGCAACTTGATGACACAATTTTGACATATACGCTATTCCTATTGTAACAGGTTGTTCAAATATATCTCCTGTTCTTCCATCAATTAATCTATGTTTTCCAGGATGATCAGGTTCAAATAGCCATGGATTAGCTGTTTGCTCGCTAGCTTTATAAAGCTCAGAAAAAACTAGTTTTCTAGAAGCTTCTCGTTCATATCTTTCGTCAAAAGGTACTATTCTATAATGTTTGTTCATTAGTTTTCCTGCTAAACCGAGCAAACATTCAAAGATCTGTCCTACATTCATTCGTGAAGGTACCCCTAATGGATTTAATACCATATCCACGGGTGTTCCATTCTGTAAATAAGGCATATCTTGTCTTGGCAAAACTCTTGAAATAATACCTTTATTACCATGCCTTCCAGCTACTTTATCACCCACTTGTATTTTACGTTTTTGTGAAATATATACATGAACTTTTTCAATAATATCGCCAAAATCTTCTTGTTCCTCGATACATATCACATCGATAACTCGGCCTCCTACACCTTTAGGGACTCTAAAACATTTTTCTTTTCCAGTGGGTGGTGTAACATCAAATATAGCTTGTAATAATCTTCCTTCTGGAGTATTTAATATTGAGTCGTCTTCTGCTTCAAGGATTAATTTGCCCACTAAAACATCACCTGTTTCTACCCAAGATCCTAGCATTACAAGACCGTTTTCGTCCAAATGACGGAGTAAGTGAGCATTTAAATGAGGTATTTCTCTAGTGACTACCTCAGGGCCATCGGTCGTAAAATAAACTCCAATTTCGAGTCTTACAATATGGAAAGAAGTAAAAATATCTTCATATACCAGACGTTCACTAATAAGTATTGCGTCTTCAAAATTGTATCCTTCCCATGGCATATAAGCCACTAAGACGTTTTTTCCCAAAGAAAGTTCTCCCCCTACTGTAGCCGCACTGTCTGCTATAATTTGTCCCCTCTTTACATATTCCCCTTGACGAACTCGGGGGTTTTGATGCATACAAGTATTACTATTAGAACGTCGATATAAAATCAATTCTGTTGTTAGAGTATCTCGAAAAACGGATGAAGTTATAGTTATATTTCTAGAATCAACATATTTGATTCTTCCTCCTTGCTTGGCTATAGCTACACTTCCCGAATCTAGAGCTACTTGACTCTCCAATCCTGTTCCGACAATGCACTTCTCAGGTTGAACAAGTGGAACTGCTTGACGTTGCATATTAGAACCCATTAAAGCACGATTTGCATCATTATGTTCGAGAAAAGGAATAAGGCAAACTCCAACGGAAAAATATTGGAAAGGAAAAATACTTCTGAAATGGATTTGGTCCCATGCAAAAACTCGAAATTCTTGTCGAAATCGAGCTGGAGTAAATTGTTCCTCTGGAACCCCTTGATTTAATGCTAGAGAATTTCCTGTAGCTATCCGATAGTATTCATCTTCTCCTGGTAATAGATAAATTATCTCTTCTTCCTTCGATCTCTCAGATATCCTATAGAATGGACTTTGTAAAGAGCCGTAATGACCAAGCATTGCATAAATGGATAACGATCCAATAAGTCCAACATTTATTCCTTCAGACGTCGTAATCGGACAAATACGTCCATAATGACTAGGATGAATATCCCGTGTACGAAAAGTCGCAGTTCGACTTGTCAATCCTCCAGGGCCCAAAGAGCTCACTTTTCGGCTATGAACTATTTCTGCCAATGGATTAGTTTGATCCAAAAATTGCGATAAGGGATGTAAACCAAAAAAATCTTGAAAAGTGTCTGTTAATGTTATTAAAGTTGCCAATTTCTTAGGAGTTAATAAACTTTTAGTTTTTTTTGATTTATATTTTAATTTTATAGTTCTTGAAACTTCTTTTTTCAAGCGATGTAGAGCTAGTCCTAATTGCTCTTGTAATAAATCCGCTACAGAACGAATATATCGATTTTGAAGGTGATCGATATCATCGAGTGTACCTGTTCCAAATTGCACTCTGATAGGGTAGTCTACAGCAGCCAATAAATCGTGTGGTAATGAAAAAATTTCGTTCTCGGGTATATCAAGATTCAGTTTTTTGTTTGGATTTCGTCGACCAATCTTTCCTAATACACATTTAGTTCGGAAAAAGTTTATTTGTAATTCTTCACATAGAGAAGCGGAAAATTCCAAATTGTATTTTCGAGGGTCATCGTCACTTATATAGAGTTCCTTATAAAGTTCCAAAATGGCATCTTCCTTCCCGAAATTGCTCCACTCGAAACATTTTTCGTACTCCTTCCTTCCATTTTCGGAAAGGATAAATGCTTTGAGATTCCTATATCGAGTATCGTCCAGAATCTCTTTTAAATTTAGGCCCATAGCCAACAATAGAAGTAGAGCAGATATTTTTTTATCTCTGCTTACACGAACCCATATCTCTTGTTTTCTTATATTGATCTCTAATTTTGATCTTCCTCCCCAATCTGAAATTATAGTGCCGATATAAATAATGTTTCCTGACGGTTTTCGTTCGCAAGTATAATAAATACCAGGACTTCTTAATATTTGATTGACCACGACTCTGTAATTTCCATTTACTACAAAACTTCCTTTAGAATTCATCAAAGGAATATTTCCCAGAAATACAATTTGTTTCTGTAGCTTTCTACGAGTTCTCTGAATCAATATTGCTGGTACATATAACTTACAGTGATATGTAAGAGACAGGTATACAGCATCTCTCTCTTTAATGAAAGGTTCTACTAATTTATATTCATTACCCAAAAGCCTAAATTCTATTTCTTTATTTGGGCTCTCAATTTTCGAAAATTTATTTAGTTCCTCTATTAAGCCTTGATCGAGGAAACGACAAAATCCTTCAAATTGTATTTTACCAAATTCGGGGATTGTAAATATTCCCTTATTTTCATCTAATCGCATTGGATGTTTCCTATAAAAAAAGGTATATTTCGTTATTTATTCCTTATTTATAAATATACGAATAAATCCGACAAAAATTGTTATGTATAATTTGTTCAAAATATCCCGTCAAATTCTACCCAAGATATTATTAATTGTAGAAAGATAAGAAAAAGAATAGTTTTTTATTTTCTTCCGCATAAACGGGGATCAAACCCTTCTTAAAGGTTAAAAAAGGGCGGTGCCAAATCGTCTAATTTCATCATTTGTAATGATACATTATCATATGTAATGATAATACTGAATGAAGGGGAAAAATCACATTTTAATGGTTGACAAATGTGCATTCACTATGCTATAATTTAAAAATGAAACATGAAATGAAAGATTGGATTTTTCTTCGCATTATGTTTGGCAACTTAAAAAGTTGTAAATCAGCTGACAGTTATACATCATTAAATTTTGAATTTTCACTTCTTCCAGGTCCGAAAAGGGATTTGAAATCAATCTCCTATTAGACCTGTTGTAAAGGGGACTTTCAATCCTCTATTAGACATAACCGAATGATAAAATAGGGGACTCGAAATCCCCTATACGACATAACCGATAAGCAGGGGACTGGAAATCCCCTTTCCCCAGATCCAGATCTAGACTAGGGGATGGCGACATAGCCAAGTGGTAAGGCAGGGGACTGCAAATCCCCCATCCCCAGTTCAAATCCGGGTGTCGCCTTGTTAGGGTAAATAAAGTGAAAGAAATACAAAAGTGTGCATTTGTACTCCATTACTTTTGGAGTCAACTTGTGTTGATTTAGGCATATTATCAATATAGCCGCTAAGATTCGATTTTATCGTGAATGCAGCGATAGGAGTAACTAATTCCAAGAGACAAATTGTAACAGTCTTTCTGGAATAGGAAGGTCAAGGATTTCTACTTTGCACTATCCTGATTAGTTCCATTATCATAATTAATTACTAATTAATTTAATTAAATATAGGAATTCGTATGGATATAGTCGTTATCGCTTGGGCTGCTCTAATGGTAGTTTTTACGTTTTCTCTTTCACTCGTAGTATGGGGTAGAAGTGGACTTTAATAGAATTAATAGTCCTGGGATTTCTAATTTAATTGTTTTGTTCAAAATTAATAATTTTGAGATTATAATTTCGTTTCATAATGATCTTATTAATAATATCAATACATATGGAACATATTGTGCTACTCTGTCTCAACCATACATCCCTTTTCCATAAAAATTATTTTTCCTACAGGATTTCCAATTCTGAATTCACTATGTACTATTAAAATGATGTTTTTACCGTGTTAGAAAAAGATTTCAAATTTTAACAATCCTTTCGCAAGTAAAGTTATGTTCAGAACCCACCTATGTTCTGTCTACATAAAGTTCCCTTTTTACAAATATAAGAGATTGGAATTAGCCTCGCTTTTTTACCAGGTCCTGATCTTATATTAATGTCCTTATGAAGTAATTATGCCCAGATTTACTTATCTAAGATTTGTGTAGAAGAAGTAGTACAAAAGTAAAAATTGAAAGGAAAGGAATGTTTTTCGTTTCCTTGGTACTACTTCTTTTCCAAATCAATCTCTACCCTTAATGCGACCCCTATTGCTCTTTTTATTTTAATAATGATCTAGAATCATTTAGATCATCAGTAATCACTGTATTGATAATACAAATCAATTGGTTTGACTCACCGTTTTTACGTAAATGATGAGTAAAAAAGCAGTAGGAACTGAAATGAACAATGCAACAGCAATAAATGCGAGGATATTTACTTCCATGATTTATTTTCCCTTCGTTTTATTTTACAATAACTCGAGATTTGATCTCATAGAGTAGAGATTAATCTCCTTTTTTTAGATTGAATTCCTAGAGTATTAGATTACATCAATAGGATCAATCTGATGTAACAGAATCTAACGGATTCCTATTAATTCTTCAATAGAAACGAAATAGTATAACTATTTATTATCTCTTATTCATACTGGATTTCGTCGATCCCTAATCAATCCCACCGTGCTACTCATATAGTTCCAATGTTTTACTTTCACAATGAAATTTTATTGCCAAGCGTTGGACGTGCAAATATACGGTTGTTTCATAAAATCTTCGTCTCGATCAAATATCGCGAGGTTGATTACGATCCGAATTGTGCGAGGGGCATAGAAGTATGATAAAGATTGCTATCTTTAATTATATGTACTAGTTTAATTCTTATTTTGATCAGACCAACTAATAGGTCAAAATCTTCATTAGAAGGAATCCCCTGGTAGTACGTCCCAATAGGGATAGAATCTCGCTAATTGATTCTACTAATTGAGAAAAAGAGAATTCATTCCATTCTCTTGATTCGTGTAAGAGAGATCCCCACCCCAGGCTTGCACCTGATTCTACAAGATCAATCTCAAAAGGGTTCGGGGTAACTGGATCTATAAAAAAGGGGGACAAAATCCCAGTTATGTTGTTGCTGTGGATTGTATCATGTACATCGTACAATAGACGAATAAGACTTATCTATACAGATAGATATGTCCCGATGACCACACAAATAGTCTTTTTATTAAAATTATGAAAAGAGGATCGGGAAGGGTCTAGTACGAAATTGATTCTATTGGATCAAATTTGATCCTATGCAATTTTTGGTACATCAGTAAATGATTGGTGATAATTGGTAATATCTACCATTTGTCCTAAAAATGAAGGGGATGGATAGAAAGATCCCCCTGCGTAAATCCCCCTGATTCGCCTTATAATGTAGTTCTCACCGAGAACTAAAAAGAGGAAAATAGTGCTCTTCTCCGGGGTGGGGATCGAGCGAAGAATCCATCAATTTATTGGACCGGGACTGACGGGGCTCGAACCCGCAACTTCCGTCTTGACAGGGCGGTACTCTAACCAATTGAACTACAATCCCACTAGGTACAGTTGACCTACTAATCAGTAGTAGAGATTTTACTAGTGCTGAGTCGATGATTTGACCCTTTCCCTTTAAAATCAAATCTTATGAAAGATTCTGTTCGTTCCGATTTTTTTATTTTTCTATATCGGGGATTCAAAGATAAATTATCTTTTCATCGATATCATCGATTGATATCGTATCGGTATTGGGCCGAGCTGGATTTGAACCAGCGTAGGCATATTGCCAACGGATTTACAGTCCGTCCCCATTAGCCACTCGGGCATCGACCCAGGAACAAAGTCATTAGGATATCTAATAAGTATCCTAATGACTTTCCTAGCATAGTACCCCTAGGGGAAATCGAATCCCCGTTGCCTCCTTGAAAGAGAGATGTCCTGGGCCACTAGACGATAGGGGCCCACTTATTGTCATAATATTCAAATCTCTATAAAATTGTCAAGAATATGAATAGTTGTTAGTGATCTCATATTCTTATTCTTGCATTGTTTGTAAACTTCTCTATTGATTAAGAAATCATCAGAAGATTATTTGCTTTTTAAATGCTGATAAAAAATAAAAAACTTCAGTTGAAGCCCCAAGAATCTTTGGGCATTGCTACGGATATATCTAATTATGTTGAACCAAAAGATGGAACAACGATGGAAAATATTTAAGAAATGCCTCTTTCTTAGTAATGAGATCTCTCCCCCTCTAACTCAATGTATTCCGTAATTTATATTGGTTCTGGAAGAGAACCATATCCCTTTCGTTTGAAACGAGTGCTAATTTAATTTTTTCAAAGTTACGGGAGATTCGCTAGCAAAATCTGTAGCGATATTTGGTCCTCTGTACCAACACTTATGATACAATGCGTGTGTTTCCAGATCAAAATTCTTCACTGCAAATACTATCTATTACTATTAGATAGGGTCCCTATTGGATAAGATAAGAAACCGAGAAAAAGAGTCCTAGCTAATATTTGCTGACATAGGACAGATCGGAATAGGGCACAACTTCTAACAACCAGTTATGTTCGAAATATTGGAGATGCCGATAGATCAAAACAATCCTATGCGTGGATCTGAGTGATAGACGAATAAGAGAGTCATCTCAACAGCCAAGTGGGTTCACTAATCTAGTCTAATTAAGACTAATTATTAATAATAGGTCGACAAACAATGGAAGGTATATACCTTCCAATTCTAGGGTACAGATCTCACCTTTCTATAACCAAATTGAAGAGTTAAATCTCCTTAATAGGTCAATAATACTATTAACATGATCGGAACAGGATCCGTTCCTCGAATAATAAGCTAGATCCAAATAATACTTCACATTTCTTCTATGTGGTTATATTATTCATATATACCGGATATGTAGTAGACTCATCCATTCATCATGAAATGATCAAAAGCCCTTTTAACTCAGTGGTAGAGTAACGCCATGGTAAGGCGTAAGTCATCGGTTCAAACCCGATAAAGGGCTCCTGTAATGATTCCTACAAAACCCGGTGTTCAGGATGACCTATTTGATTAAGGCAAAAAACCTGTGATAAAAATAATGTGTTAAACATTATGTTATAACAGAATAGAGCACCTAATATGATTGAGGACAACTAGAGTACTATCTAATCTAATAACTGCTATGATATAGTTTTTTTTATTCATTTTGCTATTCTAGCAAGAGAAATAGTACAAGATTAGGCATAATCTCTTTCATTTTCGTAATTTTGAAGCATTCATTATAATTTCACTTTTTGTATCTTAAATCTTTCGGCCTTAAAAGAGATAAATAAGAAGGAGAAGTAAGTGAACCTGACCCATTGATTTATGAATATACTAAGCTATTCTGATATTGAAAATTGAGGGATATTTTGTGAACTTTTCAATTATTTGTTTGTTGATTGGATGTTCTGTCGAATAAATAGTGATGATCCCTTCTTTCCGGAAAAAAAATGGAGATGGAAGTTTGAATTAATGGACGAAATAAATTTCCTTTTATCTTGAACTCATAATTTTATTCTTATCTATATCTATAGAATCAAATTGAATGAATATCTAATCAATCATGATTATTCCTTTTTTATTCTGAATAGAAGGAAAAGAACAAATAGAGTTTTTTCCTCTAACTCTAGATAAGCTAGAACTAGAAAAATATCTCCTTCTTATTGTTCTTATTTATTCGTAGGAATAATGTAGTAAGTAATAATAAAGCATAGAGATTGATGAAATATATAGAAAAGCTACTATTTATTTTGTTTATCTTGGAGGGATGTTTAAGACAGAATAATATTGAATAGAATAGATGTCGTAATTAGTATCTGGTGAAGAGCAGGGAGGAACGAACGGAAAGAACTTAGCTTTCCGATATTTGTTATGTTTATATTTAATTCCCTTCAGAAGGTTGAGGGTTAGAAATAAATTGAATAGAAACAACATCATGCATTTACCTATATTGAATTGGTTTAGCAGATAATATCTGTGCTAACATCTTCGGAACCCAATTTTGGGACAATTGATAAAAAATTGTCCATAGACAAACCAGCGTCTATATTTTGATTCTATCAGATAGGGTGCTCGGAAAAGGTCGGAATAGTTTAAATAGGAGGATCACTATGACTATAGCCCTTGGAAAGTCTTCCCAAGAGGAACAAACTTTATTTGATACTATGGATGACTGGTTACGCAGAGACCGTTTTGTTTTTGTGGGTTGGTCCGGTCTATTGCTTTTTCCTTGTGCTTATTTTGCCCTAGGTGGATGGTTCACGGGTACAACCTTTGTGACTTCATGGTATACTCATGGATTGGCCAGTTCTTATTTGGAAGGTTGTAATTTTTTAACTGCTGCAGTTTCTACGCCTGCTAATAGTTTAGCACATTCTTTGTTGCTATTATGGGGTCCTGAAGCACAAGGAGATTTTACTCGTTGGTGTCAATTAGGTGGTCTATGGACTTTCGTTGCTCTTCATGGTGCTTTTGGTCTAATAGGGTTCATGTTACGCCAATTTGAACTTGCTCGATCTGTACAATTGCGACCTTATAATGCAATTGCGTTCTCTGCTCCGATTGCTGTTTTTGTTTCTGTATTCTTAATCTATCCATTAGGCCAGTCTGGTTGGTTTTTTGCACCTAGTTTTGGTGTAGCAGCTATTTTCCGATTTATCCTCTTTTTTCAAGGTTTTCATAATTGGACCTTGAATCCATTTCATATGATGGGAGTTGCCGGAGTATTAGGTGCTGCTCTTCTATGTGCTATCCACGGTGCTACTGTGGAAAATACATTATTTGAAGACGGTGATGGTGCAAATACGTTCCGTGCTTTTAACCCAACTCAAGCTGAAGAGACTTATTCTATGGTCACTGCTAACCGTTTCTGGTCCCAAATTTTTGGGGTTGCTTTTTCCAATAAACGTTGGTTACATTTCTTTATGTTATTTGTGCCGGTGACCGGTTTATGGATGAGTGCCATTGGAGTAGTTGGTCTAGCTCTAAACTTACGTGCCTATGACTTTGTTTCCCAGGAGATTCGTGCAGCAGAAGATCCTGAATTTGAGACTTTCTACACAAAAAATATTCTCTTGAACGAAGGTATTCGTGCTTGGATGGCGGCTCAAGATCAGCCTCATGAAAACCTTATATTCCCTGAGGAGGTTCTACCCCGTGGAAACGCTCTTTAATGGAACTCTAGCTTTAGCTGGTCGTGACCAAGAAACCACTGGTTTCGCTTGGTGGGCTGGTAATGCCCGACTTATCAATTTGTCGGGCAAATTACTTGGGGCTCACGTAGCTCATGCCGGATTAATTGTATTCTGGGCTGGAGCAATGAATCTATTTGAAGTGGCTCATTTTGTACCGGAAAAGCCTATGTATGAACAAGGATTGATTTTACTTCCCCATCTAGCTACTCTAGGATGGGGAGTCGGTCCTGGTGGTGAAATTGTGGACACTTTTCCCTATTTTGTATCTGGGGTACTTCACCTAATTTCTTCAGCAGTTTTAGGTTTCGGGGGTATTTATCACGCACTAATCGGACCCGAAACTTTAGAAGAATCTTTTCCATTTTTTGGTTATGTATGGAAAGATAGGAACAAAATGACCACAATTTTAGGTATTCACCTAATCTTGCTAGGTGCTGGTGCCTTTCTCCTAGTGTTCAAGGCTTTTTATTTTGGTGGCATATATGATACCTGGGCTCCCGGTGGTGGAGATGTAAGAAAAATTACGAACCTTACGCTTAATCCAAGTGCTATATTTGGTTATTTACTCAAGTCCCCTTTTGGAGGAGAGGGATGGATTGTTAGTGTGGATAATCTAGAAGATCTAATTGGAGGACATGTATGGTTAGGTTCCATTTGTATCTTCGGTGGTATCTGGCACATCTTAACAAAACCTTTTGCATGGGCTCGTCGCGCGTTTGTATGGTCTGGAGAAGCTTACTTGTCCTATAGTTTAGCGGCTCTCTCTATCTTTGGTTTCATTGCTTGTTGTTTTGTTTGGTTTAACAATACAGCTTATCCCAGTGAATTCTATGGGCCTACCGGCCCAGAGGCCTCTCAAGCTCAAGCATTTACTTTTCTAGTTAGAGATCAACGTCTTGGAGCTAGTGTGGGGTCTGCCCAAGGGCCTACTGGTTTAGGTAAATATCTTATGCGTTCTCCTACTGGAGAAATTATCTTCGGAGGAGAAACAATGCGTTTTTGGGATCTTCGTGCTCCCTGGTTGGAACCTCTAAGGGGTCCTAATGGTTTGGACCTGAGTAAATTGAAAAAGGACATACAACCCTGGCAAGAACGACGTTCAGCGGAATATATGACTCATGCTCCTTTGGGTTCTTTAAATTCTGTGGGTGGTGTAGCTACCGAGATTAATGCGGTGAATTATGTCTCACCCCGAAGTTGGTTATCCACCTCTCATTTTGTTCTAGGATTTTTCTTTTTCGTAGGACATTTGTGGCATGCAGGAAGGGCTCGCGCAGCTGCAGCGGGATTTGAGAAAGGAATTGATCGTGATTTGGAACCTGTTCTTTCCATGACCCCTCTTAATTAAAACAGAGAGCTAACTATATAAAATAATAATCTGTCCAATTTAAATTTGTTTCCCATGTTGGGAGTCGAGATAGCGGTATCCTTCGATATTATTCTTTCAACTGAATCCTTGTTGCTCGGCTATATTAATATAAGCCGAGCCTTTTTTGGTGCTGAACTTATAATTTCTTCAACAAACAAAAGGAGAGAAAGGGATTCGAACCCTCGATAGTTTTTTAACTATACCGGTTTTCAAGACCGGAGCCATCAACCACTCGGCCATCTCTCCCGGACGAAGACAATTTGTCCTTTTTTACCTCGACAGGAAGGACTATAGGGCTGAGATCATATATATATTGATCTCTCATGATGGTAAATCAGAAACGAATTCCCCTATTCTTTCACACTCTAATAAAAATGGAATAAATTTTTATTAAGCTCGATGAATTTATGATCAAATAAAATCCGTAGTGCATTTGATTAGAATTTGACCGGATGGGGATCAGATGGTATAATCTGTTGTAAGCTTTTAAGATCACAACCATGACTATTGCTTTCCAATCGTCTGTATTTGCATTAATTGCAATTTCATTTCTTTTAGTGATTGGTGTACCTGTCGCACTTGCCTCTCCTAATGGTTGGTCAAGTAGCAAAAATGTGCTATTTTCGGGCATATCATTATGGATTGGATCAGTCTTTTTAGTAGGTATTCTGAATTCTTTCATATCTTAGATATGATCTAAGATCTTTTGGATTGAAACCCTCCCCCCCCTCCCCGAAGGGCATTATAGTTCACAAGAGCATTTCCGATAAATGCCAAGAAACCAAATGAAAGTCCTCAAGGGAGGGGTATATATTATATCCAATAACGAGTCAAATGTGGGTATAGTTGAATGGTAAAATTTCTCCTTGCCAAGGAGAAGATGCGGGTTCGATTCCCGCTACCCGCCATCCGGAGGATGGAATATACCCAATAATATTTATTGGTTTGGTCGTATCTTTCCCTGGTTTAACCAACCATTTTAATGGAATGAGTCATCCTTTTTAACTCAAAAACTTATTTGTGCGGAGACGGGATTTGAACCCGTGACTTCAAGGTTATGAGCCTTGCGAGCTACCAAACTGCTCTACTCCGCCCTATCCCTTCATATTACCTTTGCTATTTTATAATAACCCAAAATGGTTACATTGGGCAACCCCTTGGACATACTATCCTCCCTCCCTATATAGGGAGGGACTTTTCTATCATCACAATAACCTTAAATAACCTTTTTTTACTCTTACCAACTCGATTTTGTTACTCCGGCCAACAAACATGCGTGAGCCATCTCACGAATTATATATCCGGACAACTCAAAGTCTCTATAGTTAGCTCTAGGACTTCCAGTCGTCGAACAACGTCGACGAAGTCGTGTAGGTGCACTATTACGTGGTAAAGATTGTAATTTTCTATAAATTTCCAATTTTTCATCCAATGATGAAACTTCGCTCATCTCTTTTTTCAAAGATTGACGAAGGGAATTATATTTCCTTTCCAATCTTTGTTTCTTTTTCTCTCTTTGAATGAGACTTTTTTTTGCCATAATTAATTAAGTTAGTTTATATCCAGGAATAAAAATATAGATAAAATACGTGGATTTTGATTTTTCCTTCTTTTTATGCAGATAGATTAGATTTTATGCAGATAGATTAGATAATATCTATATCTCCTCAAATCGAAAAGAATTAACCAAATTTGCCCGATGTAGAGGCGATTAAGAAAGCTGCATAGGTGAATATATAACCTACGGAAAAATGAGCTAATCCAACTAATCGTGCTTGAACAATGGAAAGAGCTACCGGCTTGTCTCTCCATCGAACTAAATTAGCCAAAGGTGTGCGTTCATGGGCCCATGCGAGAGTTTCAATCAGTTCTTGCCAATATCCACGCCAGGAAATAAGAAACATAAATCCAGTAGCCCAAACAAGATGTCCTAATAAGAACATCCACGCCCAGACAGATAAACTGTTCATACCAAAAGGATTGTATCCATTAATAAGTTGTGAAGAGTTTAACCAGAGATAATCTCTTAACCATCCCATTAAATAAGTGGACGACTCATTAAATTGAGCTACATTCCCCTGCCATAAAGTGATATGCTTCCAATGCCAATAGAAAGTAACCCATCCAATGGTATTCAACATCCAGAAAACTGCCAAATAAAAAGAATCCCAGGCCGAAATATCGCAAGTACCACCCCGTCCCGGACCATCGCAAGGAAAACTATAACCAAAATCTTTCTTATCAGGCATTAGCTTGGAACCACGCGCATCTAAAGCGCCTTTTACTAAAATCAATGTAGTTGTATGCAAACCTAGAGCAATAGCATGATGAACCAAAAAGTCTCCAGGACCAATTGTCAAGAACAGTGAATTTTTATTATCGTTAATAGCATTCAACCAACCGGGTAACCATATGCTTTTACCAGCATTGAATGCTGGATCATTTGCTGAAGATAAGAGTACATCAAAACCATATAAGGCCTTACCATGAGCAGATTGTATCCACTGAGCAAATATAGGCTCGATCAATATTTGTTTTTCTGGAGTACCAAAAGCAAGCATAACATCGTTATGAACATAAAGTCCCAAGGTATGAAAACCTAGAAATAAACTAGCCCAACTCAAATGAGATATTATAGCTTCCTTATGTTCCAACATTCTTGCCAATACATTATCCTTATTCTGTTCTGGATTATAATCTCTAATAAGGAATATAGCTCCATGAGCAAACGCTCCTGTCATAATGAATCCGGCAATGTATTGATGATGAGTATACAATGCAGCTTGGGTAGTGAAGTCTTGTGCTATGAATGCATAAGCGGGTAAAGAATACATGTGCTGAGCTACCAAGGAAGTGATAACCCCCAAAGAAGCTAGAGCGAGACCTAATTGAAAGTGAAGAGAATTATTTATTGTGTTATAAAGACCCTTATGTCCGCGGCCTAATAGGCCTCCGGGAGGAATATGTGCTTCTAAAATATCTTTTATACTGTGACCAATCCCAAAGTTAGTTCTATACATATGACCAGCAATAAAAAAGACAAATGCAATAGCTAAATGATGATGAGCAATATCAGTTAGCCATAAACTTTGAGTTTGTGGATGGAATCCTCCGAGAAGAGTTAAAATAGCAGTTCCCGACCCTTGAGAAGTGCCAAATAAATGATTACTGGAATCAGGATTTTGAGCATAAAGATTCCACTGACCTGTAAAAAGTGGTTCTAACCCTTGGGGATACGGTAATACATTCAAGAAATTATCCCATCTTATGTGCTCCCCCCTTGACTCAGGAATAGCGACATGGACTAAATGTCCCGTCCAAGCCAAAGAACTGACTCCGAAGAGCCCCGACAAATGATGATTGAGACGAGATTCGGCATTTTTAAACCATGAAACATTTGGTTTCCATTGAGGTTGTAAATGCAACCGACCCGCTATTAAAAAGATAGCAGAAAGAAATAGCAAGAAAAGAGCTCCGGTATAAAGCTCTTCATTAGTGCGTAAGCCAATTGTATACCACCACTGATAAACACCAGAATAAGCAATATTGACCGGACCGGGAGCGCCTCCTCGGGTAAAGGCTTCTACGGCCGGTTGACCAAAATGAGGATCCCAAATTGCATGAGCAATAGGTCTTACATGTAAGGGGTCGTGGACCCATGCTTCGAAATTGCCTTGCCAAGCCACGTGGAACAAATTACCAGAGGTCCACAAAAAGATTATGGCTAACTGACCAAAGTGAGAAGAAAAAATCTTTTGATAAAGGCGTTCTTCGGTAATATCATCATGACTCTCAAAGTCATGTGCAGTAGCAATACCAAACCAAATACGACGAGTAGTTGGGTCCTGGGCCAAGCCTTGGCTGAACTTTGGAAATCTTGATGCCATAATGTTCAAATCCTCCTAGCCATTATCCTACTGCAATAATTCTTGCTAGGAAGAACGCCCATGTTGTGGCTATTCCACCCAGAAGGTAATGAGCTACTCCTACAGCACGTCCTTGGACAATACTCAAGGCTCTGGGCTGGATAGCAGGAGCAACCTTTAATTTGTTATGGGCCCAAACAATAGATTCAATCAGTTCTTGCCAATACCCACGGCCACTGAATAGGAACATTAAACTAAAGGCCCAAACAAAATGAGCACCTAAGAAGAAAAGACCATATGCAGATAATGAAGAACCGTAAGATTGGATTACTTGAGAGGCTTGTGCCCATAGAAAGTCACGGAGCCACCCGTTAATTGTAACGGAACTTTGTGCAAAGTTTCCTCCCGTGATATGAGTTACCATTCCCTGATCACTGATACTACCCCAAACATCGGACTGCATTTTCCAGCTGAAATGGAATATTACTACCGAAATTGCATTGTACATCCAAAATAACCCTAGGAAGACATGATCCCAGGCAGATACTTGACATGTTCCTCCTCTACCAGGCCCATCGCAAGGAAAACGAAAACCAAGATTCACTTTATCAGGTATTAAACGAGAGCTACGGGCAAATAAAACACCTTTAAGTAGTATTAATACAGTCACATGGATAGTAAATGCATGAATATGGTGCACTAAAAAATCTGCAGTTCCTAATGGAATAGGTAACAAAGCCACTTTGGCACCTACTGCTACCAAATCACCACCTCCCCAGGTTAAACTGGTGCTTGCTGTTGCATCAGGAGCTGTCAAACTAGGTGCTGAGGCATGAGTGTTTTGTATCCATTGAGCAAAGATAGGTTGTAATTGTATAGCAGTATCTGAAAACATATCTTGAGGACGTCCTAAAGCACTCATAGTATCATTATGAATATATAGACCAAAACTATGGAAGCCTAAGAATATACATACCCAGTTGAGGTGTGATACAATTGCATCGCGATGTCTCAGAACACGATCTAAAAGATTGTTGTATTGAGTAGTCGGATCATAGTCTCTTACCATAAAAATAGCTGAATGTGCAGCAGCGCCAACTATTAGAAATCCACCAATCCACATGTGGTGCGTGAACAGAGAGAGTTGGGTACCATAGTCAATGGCTAGATATGGATAGGGGGGCATAGAATACATATGGTGAGCTACGACAATAGTTAAAGATCCTAACATAGCTAGGTTAAGAGCTAATTGAGCATGCCATGAGGTAGTTAAGATCTCGTAAAGACCTCTATGACCTTCCCCTGTAAATGGACCTTTATGAGCTTCCAAAATTTCCTTGAGGTTATGTCCAATACCCCAATTAGTCCTATACATATGACCAGCGATTATAAAAAGAATTGCAATAGCCAAATGGTGATGTGCAGTATCGGTCAGCCACAGACCCCCCGTTACCGGATTGAGTCCCCCACGAAAAGTCAAAAATTCGGAATATTCCGACCAATTCAGGGTGAAAAATGGGGTCAATCCCTCAGCAAAACTGGGATAAAGTTGAGCTAAAAGATCGCGATTTGAAATAAATTCATGAGGAAGTGGTATCTCTTTAGGGTCCACTCCAGCATCTAGGAGTTGGTTAATAGGTAAAGAAACGTGTACTTGGTGTCCTGCCCAAGATAGAGACCCGATTCCTAGTAACCCTGCTAAATGGTGGTTCAACATGGATTCTACATCTTGGAACCAAGCTAATTTTGGAGCAGCTTTGTGATAATGAAACCAACCAGCAAAAAGCATTAACGCTGCAAAGATCAATGCACCAATTGCGGTGCAGTAAAGTTGTAATTCACTAGTTATTCCGGATGCTCGCCAAATCTGGAAGAACCCAGAGGTTATTTGTATTCCTCGAAAACCTCCACCTACATCTCCATTCAAAATTTCTTGACCTACTATTGGCCAAACTACCTGAGCACTGGGTTTGATGTGAGTAGGATCACCCAGCCATGCTTCATAATTGGAGAAACGAGCGCCATGAAAGTACATCCCACTTAGCCAAATAAAGATGATAGCTAGTTGACCAAAATGAGCGCTAAATACTTTGCGAGAGATCTCTTCTAAATCATTGGTATGGCTATCAAAATCGTGAGCATCAGCATGTAGGTTCCAGATCCAAGTGGTAGTATTAGGTCCCTTAGCTAGTGTCTTTGAGAAATGACCAGGTTTAGCCCATTTTTCAAAAGATGTTTTAATAGGATCCCTCTCCACCACGATCTTTACTTCTGGTTCCGGTGAACGAATGATCATTGAGTTCTCCTATTTCCAGACGAGACATGAGAAAAAACCCGCCAACAGGAATTAATTGAACGATTAGATATATGTTTTCAACTCGTTCCTCTCTTTATTTCCTAGTTCAGGACTGGAGCGACTATGATACGGGAAGTCGATCTGAGGCAGGTGTTCAAACTTATTATGACATATTCCATAGGTGCTCAATGGACCGTCAAACGTCTTTCCCCTTTCCCACTGGGTGGAAAAAAGCATTTTTCGGTGTAATATCATCATTTTCATATCCAGATTTATTATACCCATATATCTGGGCCCATATGTCCCAGATCACATTTGGGAATCACAATAACTTTGAAATTATTCATGTTATGTATAAATATTAATGGATCCTTAATAAATTATATCTACGAACGGGATTTACCCCTATTCAAGAGATCCCTTTCATTAACGATCCATAAAAGGTATTCTTTGTTATATTATCAATATATTTTTTATAAAATGACAACGCAATAAAAGGAACTAATTTGATCGAATAGTATGAGACATTTATTTATCCTGGATGGATAAAATATTTTATAATCCATACGATTTACCAGTATGGTAATAGAGAGATTATTATTCTCCAAAACGTCCCGTAATCTTTAACCAATTTTGTGCTTCGATATAATTGCTTGGAGCAAGCGCTATAGCTTGTTTCCAATACTCAGCAGCTTGATCAAACCAAGCCTCCGCAATTTCAGGATCTCCTTGTCGAATGGCCTGTTCTCCTCGGTCGGGATAGGTCAACTTGTAAAAGTTTTCTTCCCTTAGAACCGTACTTGAGAGTTTCCTACCTCATACGGCTCAATTAACTATTCTTTAGTCCTTTACTCAAACTTTCGAAATAGGAGATAGTTCATTGTAAATAAGTTAAGGTTAACTGAAAAAACAGAAAGGGACATGAGTTTAAAACTTCACTATCGATAAATGATAAGGTTTTCTCTTTTCTCCCACCCCCAGAAAGATGAAGTATAGAAACAAAGAGATCTACTTCAGATTATCCGGATATAAGTCTTTTTAAAGGGTAACTATCTATGTTCTGTATAAAAATTTTGAATAGTACTTCCCGTCTGCAACTGGTAGTACTTCACATCTTTCTTTAGGATCCGATGCTACACCGTTGCTCAATAGCCTAATAAATCAATTCTATTACATAAGTTGATTCCTTATTTTTGTCAATGAGCAGATTTGATCGTATCAGCCCGAACTTTCAATAATTGATCTTTATGGTGCTTTCCCCATCAATTTAATTCTTTTTTTATCCATGGAATATCCAGGCTCTATTTATCCGTTCATATTTGGGCTCCTATAAGGGATATTCTTTTTACTACAGCTGATAAAACCCGTTCCTTTGGACGGTGCATATGTAGAAAGCCTTTTCTTTTTTCTTTCTCCGTAGTTCTAAACGAATTCATTCTATAGTACAGATAGCCGCACGTAATGACAGATCAAGGCCGTATTATTCAGAGCTTGTGGTAAAGATGGGTTTCGTTCTAATGCCTGGAAATAATATTCCAAAGCCTTAGTATGTTCCCCATTACTCGTGTGGATAAGACCTATATTATATAGTATATAACTTCGATCATAAGGGTCGATTTCCGGTCGCATGGCTTCATAATAATTTTGTAAAGCTTCCGCATATTCCCCTTCGGATTGAGCTGACATCCGTTACGGTCGTTCATTCAATTGAAATGATCTCCGCTACAAAACCGTACATGAGATTTTCACCTCATACGGCTCCTCCTTTTTTTACAGAATAAGGGAAGTAATCCGTTGAATTGGAAAAATAGTCTTACCCCCTATTATGAATTAATAGGAGCTAGTGTATTTCTGATTAATCTCTAGCCATCCTTCTTGCAAAGATTCTTTTCTGAATACCAAGGATGTTAGCTTAGTACTACAAACAGAAGCTCTAACAATTTCTTTGTCCTTAACGCATTGTATTTTAAGGGGATTGTTTACTTCAACAATCTCCGATGGTTCTAGCGGTATCCGAAGTACAAACGAGATGGATGTTTGTTGTCCCAACCATTTTCACTATCCCTTTGTAAAAGGGTCATGTGTATGATAACGAAGCGTTTGTGTTGTCGATTCCCACACGTAGTGCTTTCTCCCCTATGCGTGCCTATCAGATAGGTTTGGCCATTAACACCTATTACATACATAGGTGTAACCTTTCGCTTGATACTAGAATCTCAGAAGATCAAAGCATCTAAGGCTGCATCAATCGGGGATACACGACAGAAAGAATTGTTATATTTCTAAAACTCACCTTCACTAAGCGTAAGTTTTCTTTGACTTAATATCCTGCCATTCCCTAAAACAGAAAAAGAAAAAAATAAAAAATCACACCATCTCTGTAATAGGTAAATGCCTCTTTTTCCCCTGAATCCATTGGGATTATTTGCAATAAAATATCCGCTACAATTGTGAAGGTCTTATCGATAAAATTGTCATTTCTCTGAGATCTAGGCATAGTCAATTAGATATTTTATAATTTCCTTCATTCCCCATACGGAAATGATCCCATGAACAAAATGATTTTCCAACGCACAATAGCATAATAAATTGATTTCCTTTTGATCGTAAAGAAATATGTCCACATTCTAATCCAATTGATTATTCCTAATAGAGAGGGAATATTCGAAAGAGATGTTACTGATGAACAATAAATGTTTATAAATATTCTGATAACTCAATATACTCATTTGCTCGTGATCCGAACGAGCAAACGAGTAATTGAAAGAACCATTTCATAATGGAGAATGAAATAATCATTGTGTGTGCATACCCACATTAACATATAATCTATGGGTAGATATAAATCTTCATGATACAATTTGTACTATTAATCCTTGTCGAAGATTTATTTTATTTGTCTTTATGGAGGATTGAATAAGTACTTTTGCAAAAGAAAGTTATCGTATCTGAACAAAAATAATTTATAAAAACTATATACTAATCTAAAAAGGCTATAATTTGTAATTTTAATTATGTGGATTCAAACCCATAGGAAAGATGGCTGAGCGGTTCAAAGCGTAGCATTGGAACTGCTATGTAGGCTTTTGTTTACCGAGGGTTCGAATCCCTCTCTTTCCGTATATTCACCTTATTCTTTTTTCTATCGTTTTATCAATCTATTGAATCCCATCCCAATAGGATGATCTCATCATCCCGCAACCCCGTTCTATTTCGTGATAGAGGAAATAAAATGAGGAAAACGCCCATCGGTATGGAAAAGTAAAAGAACATTAACGGGCAATCAATGTATTTATTGATAATAACATTGTAATATAACGTACATAGGGACAGATGTGCAGGAATCCTTTTCATTCTCAATTTAAACTCTACGAGAAAAATACTCTACGACTAACAATTCATTAATCTTCAAACTGATCCGTTTATTATCTATTATTTTTTTTACTAATCCAACATATTGTGACTTTTTTTTCAAAAGATTCAAATGGAATGGCACCCTCATTTTATTCTTCTGGGAAAGATTTATATTTTTATTAATGATATTTCTAGATCTTTGTTGATCTTTTATAGAAATTAAATCTTGGGGTTTGCAACGATAACTTGGTATATCTACTATCCGATCATTGACCAGGATATGTCTATGGTTGACTAATTGTCTGGCTCCAGGAATGGTAAGCGCCATACCCAATCGAAAAATAATGTTATCCAAACGCATTTCAAGTAATTGCAATAGGACCTGACTCGTTGAGCCCTTGGCTCTTCTAGCAATACGAACATATTGAAGTAATTGTCGCTCTGTAAGTCCGTAATTAAAACGTACTCTTTGTTTTTCTTTTAGACGAACAGGATATTTCGAAGAGTTAATAGGTTTATAATGTTTTTTCTTGACAAGTCGCTCCCCACTTCTGTTGGGTTTTTTCTTACTGAGTCCTGGTAAAGCTCTCAGACGATTTATTATTTTTAAACGAGGTCCGCGATAACGGGACATAAAAACTCCTTATTTCACGAAATGAAAAAAATAATGCTGGAAAGAGGAATAGTATAAACCGTACGAATACTGTAATTATTTTATATGGATAACGACATTTTTCAATTTTGTTTGGACCTCTCCAATCCAAACAAAATATGTTCCAATTCATTCATCTCGTTTATAGTTTAAACGGATTATACCATGACAAACCCAGTTGGACTTACGATAATAAAAGGAAGAGTCTTCTCCCTATTTCATAGATCCTAACGAAACATGGTTGATAATGGAAGGAATGAAAATAATTAGAAAAGAGCCAGCTATCGGGAACCGATGACCGTCGCATTACAAGATGCTCTAATCTCTGAGCTAAGCAGGCTCATATGAATGCAGGATGTAAACACATACTTCTTGGTGTGAGATTCAGAGGTCTCTTTGGAATCGTAGCAATTATAGCGAATCGAATTGTAATATTGCAATTCAAATTACAATGGAACATTGTTTGAATTGCAATATTTTTATTAATATAAATATTGATTCACATCAAATAAGAATGGGGCGTGGCCAAGCGGTAAGGCAGCAGGTTTTGGTCCTGTTATTGCGAAGGTTCGAATCCTTTCGTCCCAGAAGAGACAAATAGTCTTTTTGAAAAAACAAAATAATGGTAAATCCAATTCTCATTGCATTTCTAATTTCTTTTAATTTCTCATATATTTAATAGACTATACTTGTAAAAAGTCAATATTATTTCAATAGGTATACAGGGATATTTTTGTGGTGTAGGATGCAAATTGAAATAAAAACTAATTTATGAAATTAGCCTATTGGATGTATGCTGGTCCTGCTCATATTGGAACCCTACGAGTAGCTAGTTCCTTCAAAAATGTTCATGCCATAATGCATGCTCCTCTAGGAGATGACTATTTTAATGTAATGCGTTCTATGTTAGAACGCGAAAGAGATTTTACTGCTGCAACTACTAGCATAGTAGATCGTCACGTACTAGCACGTGGATCTCAAGAAAGAGTTGTGGATAATATTCTCCGCAAATAAATAAGTAAGAATCAATCACTATCAATACACTAGTCCGAATCAAACAAAAGTGGATATAGATAATAATATTGCATAAAAAATTGATAAACGAATATAATGAAATTCATGAGATGCGATTATTATGATGATCTCGTTATCCGAGAAGGGGATATGGCGGAATTGGTAGACGCTACGGACTTAATTGAATTGAGCCTTAGTATGGAAACCTACTAAGTGATAGCTTCCAAATGCAGGGAACCCTGGGATATTTTGAATGGGCAATCCTGAGCCAAATCCGGTTTATAGAAACATAGTTTTCTTTCCTAGAAAAGGATAGGTGCAGAGACTCGACGGAAGCTATTCTAACGAATGAATATCATTTGAATTTGATCCTGTACACTATCTACAGAGTGCCCTCTGTATTTAAAAATTGAAAAAGTGATACCATCCATAAAACAAAACTAACGATTAGAACTTGAGTCGTTCTAGGCTTTTTTTTTTTAGGAGCCTAGCTTCGAAGTGAAGGTAATGACTCATTAAGTAATCCAATTAAGAGCTTCTCTTAGAAATAAAGTGAATTCAATTATTGGAATTAATGATTGGACGAGGATAAAGATAGAGTCCAATTCTACATGTCATTGCAATAACAACAATGCAAATTGCAGTAGGATGAAAATCCGTTGGTTTTATAGACCGTGAGGGTTCAAGTCCCTCTATCCCCATCCGTTTAATTTCCGAATGACAGATGTCTTATTCTTTTGTCAATTCTGACAGCAATTCGGAATTCTCGCTTTTTTTCAAAGAAAAATTATTGGCACTATCTATTAACCCATTATAGTTTTTTAACTATAACTATTAAAAAGGGGAAAAGAAAAAATTCTTTTCCCTTTGTCTTTTTAGTTGCCACGAGTTCAGGTTCTGCGCTAGGATGATGCACAGGGAAGAGCCGGGATAGCTCAGTTGGTAGAGCAGAGGACTGAAAATCCTCGTGCCACCAGTTCAAATCTGGTTCCTGGCATGCGGACTCATCTAGATGGACATGCATAGATTCGTGCATGTAGACATAGATCTACATGCTGGGAAAACATGTTCTATATGGGCCTTTTCTGTTCTAATATATTAATTTATAATATTATTAATTATATACTGGAGTTAATATATAGTAACTCCAGAACTCATAAATATGAGAAGATTTGACAGTCGAACTAATTAGAGTTTAATTTAATACTGAAACTATAAATAGTATAAGTCAAATCGGAGCTTTTCTTTTTGTACATGAGATCTGCGTGATAGAAAATTATTGATGTGTGAATCAAATATCGTATTCAAGGATATAGGAGAATATAATTTAATAATAAATTGCTTGCGACCAGAGTCTTATATTTTTCCATTAATAAATGGAAGAAAAGATAGATCTATATCTATCCTATCATTGCAAAAATATAAATTTTTTACTTTTATTCCATTCAATGAGAATCTTGTATTTCATAAAAATCAGGTGCAATATAATCTTTGCGTAAAGGCCAACCAATCCAACTTTCAGGCATCAATATACGTTTGAGACATGGATGACTTTCATAAAGGATTCCCAACATATCATAAGATTCCCGTTCTTGAAAATTAGCACCTTTCCAAATATGGAGAACAGAAGGGATTCTGGGATCTTTTCTTGGGACAAAAACTTTTATACACACCTCTTCGGGTTGATCTGCATTATTCTTTATTCTCGTAAGATGATATACACTAGCTAATGATCCCCCTGGGGATACATCATAGGCACACTGAGAACGGAGATAATTAAAACCATAAACATATAAGGCAACAGCTATAGAAGCCCAATCCTCAGATTTGATCTGTAACGTCTCTGTGCCTTGGTAATCGAAACCCAAAGGTCTATGAGCTAACTTATGTTTGGCGAGCCAAGCAGATAATCGACCCTGCATTTGATTACTCTTTATTGTCAAAGTATCTGTAAAAGTATTTAACATTTCCAATCGAATTAAAAAATTGATTTCCTCTTCGTTACTTTCTACTAACGATTATTCATTCGCAATTAGTCTCGCATTTTATAATTTTTTCAAGGAGTATCTCTGAAATGGATTCAGACGTTTTGGGGAGTATCTCTAAAGTCGATTCAAATTGAGATTCAGAAGATTGATGGGAAAACTTTTCCTCTTCATTTTCAGTATGAATACTGGGTCCAATATTAAACCTATGTTTTCTAATGAAATACCTCTTTCCTTGTTGAGACTCAGTCTTATCTTCAGATAGTTCTCGAGCTATTTTTTCACGAAGTTTTATTATAGCATCTATAATAGCTTCTGGTTTAGGAGGGCAACCAGGCAAATAGATGTCCACAGGAATTAACTTATCTACTCCACGAACGGTACTATAAGAATCTGTACTAAACATTCCTCCTGTAATAGTACAGGCTCCCATAGCAATTACATATTTTGGTTCGGGCATTTGTTCATATAATCTCACTAAAGAAGGAGCCATTTTCATGGTCACAGTTCCAGCTGTTATAAGGAGGTCGGCTTGTCTAGGACTAGATCTTGGTACTAAACCGTAACGATCAAAGTCAAATCGCGAACCTATTAATGAAGCAAATTCGATGAAACAACAACTAGTACCATAAAGGAGCGGCCATAAACTAGAGAGTCTCGCCCAATTTGACAAATCGTTTAGAGTAGTTGAAATTACTGAATTTGGAATTGCTTGATCAAGTAAAGGTGACTCTATAAGATTTATCGCTGGCTTTATGTAATTTTCTACTTCCCTTCTACCACCCCAAAAATTGGAAGTTAAGACCATTCCAATGCTCCTTTTCTCCATGCATAAACTAAACCAATAATTAAGATAAGCACGAAAAAAAAAACTTCTATAAATGTATATATACCCAGAATATCAAAACTCATAGCCCACGGATAAAGAAAGACTGTTTCCACATCAAAAACAACGAAAACTAGAGCAAACATGTAATAACGAATCCTAAATTGGATCCAGGTATCTCCCATTGGTTCTATACCTGATTCGTAACTAGTAGCTTTCTCCGGCCCTTTACTTATGGGGGCCAAAGCTCTGGAAATCGAGAATGCCAGAATCGGAATAAGACTGGATATTACTAAATATATCCAAAAAGTATCATATTCGGATGATATAAACATAAATAGATTCCTGTGAAATAGATAGAATTCTTATATTTTATTGTCAATTTAGACATCGCTCCTATCCCCTCCCCCCGAACAATTGATTCTCATCGATTCATATTAATTCATTTTCGTTCGTGACTTATCAAGAACACGAAATTAATGAAGGTTCAGGGTCGTTGTTTCTAACGATGCGGGATGTGTCAACAAGCTTTATCCATTTATTCCATATTCGGATTGAGTGAGTCTAGAATATGCTATTTGACTTCGATGAACTTATTAATATTAATCTCTCGGAGGAAAATAAAAAAAAAGGATTATGTATACATAAGCCTAATTCTGCTTGACAATAAAGGACTTTGTCCTATACTTGAACAGGTTATAAGACAAATAGAATATATTTTGAGCATCTCGGATCTATCAATTGAAAGAACATTCCACAGTATTGGGAGAAGATGTTCAAGGGCGAATCAACCTCAGTTTTAAAAAATTTGAAATGAATGATAAAATCAAAGAGATAATTGAAACGCGTGTTGATGCTTCAGTTTAAGTTTATATATACGAATGGAAGGGTTCGGGGAGTTTAATTATTAATAGTATACAGAGCTATTTATACTAAAATAGGGAGAAAAGGATTGACTTACCTTATAAGTCCAACTCGAAGCAAAGAATGAAGATTTTTAAAAACCTGACCAATAATACGTCCTTCCCATATATAAAGAAGTACGATTTATTTTTTCCGTTTGAGAAACGGAGCATCAATTTGATGCTATGTCTTTCTAGACAATTGAAAGACAACGGCTATAATAGGGATTGGTTGGTACCAATCGATCCATAAATCGTACCAAATCTTTAATATATGTGATTATTGTGCATCCGGATTCCGACATGATTTCCGATCTATTGTTTACTAGAACAGAGATCTCGGGGAATTTTAGAAGACTCTGGGTCGTAGTCTTAAAGAATTTTTTAAAAAAGCAATCCCAAAGTGATTCAAAAGGTTCCCTTTACTTAGGTCTGCCATGCTCAGACATAGATTCACTCAATGGAGTCTCTATCACCTCAAAAGTAATATAATATGACACTTCATACACCTCAAAGTTTATAGATCAAAAAGAATTTTTTATTTGAGGTACCCGTATTTGTACTCATTATGTCTGACATTGAATGCACCCACGATTGATCATATCAACTAGATCTATAGTTTATAGATCTAATACTAACTTAATCTTTGTCATGCTATTGTTCTCCCAATTCATAGAGTAAGGCTATTTCACATAAGATATAGTCTTCTGTGATCGGACTAACCAATAAACTCTCCTGAAAACCATTGGCGCACGTGTAAACGAGGTGCTCCACCAAGCTGAGCTATAGCCCACAGTGTTGAAGGTATACTAACAAAATAGATCACTTTCTGTCAAGGTAGGTGTATATGATACTATTTAGTTAGGGGCATATTGTTTATAATGTTGAATTACGCTTAGAATTGTTTCTAGTTACCGCTCTATCTATGATGATAAATAACCCGCTTAACTCAGTGGTTAGAGTTTCGCTTTCATACGGCGAGAGTCCTTGGTTCAAATCTAATAGTAGATAAAACGATGCCATTAATTACTCAATGGTTAAGTTTTTCTACATTTTTTTCAATTAATCCATTTCCAGATCATTATAGAAGTTGAACAGAGATTTTTAAGTAAATCAAAGTGGTAACTATCAGTGATTATTGACTGATCAACTCATTACAGAACATTTTTGTGTTTTTTTAATTTTTGCTAGTATTAGCAAATTGAATTAATCTCCTTTTTTATATTTTTTTATGAGAACTAATCTTCTTGTTCTTGGGGTTTCCGCACTTGTAGAAAAAAAGGCAGGCCGTATTGCTCAAATCATCGGCCCAGTACTAGATGTTTCTTTTCCTCCAGGTAATATGCCTAGAATTTATAATTCTTTGATAGTTAAGGATAACGATACAACTGGTCAGCCAATTCGTGTTACTTGTGAGGTACAACAATTATTAGGAAATAATAAGGTTAGAGCTGTAGCTATGAGTGCTACAGATGGTTTGATGAGAGGAATGAGAGTAATTGATACAGGAGCTCCACTGAGTGTTCCAGTAGGTGAAACTACTCTTGGGAGAATTTTTAATGTTCTTGGAGAACCTGTCGATGATTTAGGTCCTGTAGGTGCTCTCACAACATCTCCTATTCATAGATCTGCTCCCGCCTTTACACAGTTGGATACCAAATTTTCAATCTTTGAAACAGGCATTAAAGTAGTGGATCTTTTAGCTCCTTACCGCCGTGGGGGAAAAATCGGATTATTCGGGGGAGCTGGAGTGGGTAAAACAGTGTTGATTATGGAGTTAATCAACAACATTGCTAAGGCTCATGGAGGTGTTTCTGTATTTGGCGGAGTAGGAGAGCGTACTCGTGAAGGAAATGATCTTTATAAGGAAATGAAAGAATCAGGAGTAATTAATGAACAAAATATCTCAGAATCCAAGGTAGCTCTGGTCTATGGTCAAATGAATGAACCACCAGGAGCTCGTATGAGAGTTGGGTTAACAGCTCTAACCATGGCTGAATATTTCCGAGATGTCAATAAGCAAAACGTACTCTTATTTATTGACAACATCTTCCGCTTTGTCCAAGCAGGATCAGAGGTATCTGCATTATTAGGCAGAATGCCTTCCGCCGTGGGTTATCAGCCAACTCTTAGCACGGAAATGGGGTCTTTGCAAGAGAGAATCACGTCTACCAAAGACGGATCTATAACCTCCATTCAAGCAGTTTATGTACCTGCAGACGACTTGACTGATCCTGCTCCTGCTACAACATTTGCACATTTAGATGCTACTACTGTACTATCGAGAGGATTAGCTGCCAAGGGAATCTATCCCGCGGTGGATCCGTTAGATTCGACATCAACTATGCTTCAACCTTCGATCGTGGGCGAAGAACATTATGAAACTGCGCAAGGAGTTAAACAAACTTTGCAACGTTATAAGGAACTTCAAGACATTATAGCTATTCTTGGACTGGACGAATTATCAGAAGAAGACCGTTTAATCGTATCAAGAGCACGAAAAATAGAACGGTTTTTGTCACAACCTTTTTTTGTAGCAGAGGTATTCACTGGTTCTCCCGGTAAATATGTGAGTCTAATAGAAACAATTAGAGGTTTTCAAATGATTCTTTCCGGAGAATTAGATGGTCTACCTGAACAGTCTTTTTATTTGGTAGGTAACATTGATGAAGCTACCGCGAAGGCTATGAACTTCAAAGAAATTTAATTTTTTTTAATGAACCTAAATCTTCGTGTACTGACTCCCAATCGAGTTGTTTGGGATTCAGAAGTTCAAGAAATAATCCTAACTACCAACAGTGGTCAAATTGGTGTGTTACCTAACCATACTGCAATTGTAACAGCTTTGGATATAGGAGTAATGAAAGTACGTCTCAATGCACAATGGTCGACTATCGCTTTAATGGGCGGTTTCGCCAAGATAGACAATGATGAAATCACATTATTAGTAAATAGTGCAGAAAGAGGTATTGACATCGATCCTCAAGAGGCTCAGGAAAGTTTTAGATCAGCTAAAGCTGATCTTGCACGAGCTGAAGGTAAGAGACAAGCAATCGAGGCTGATGTAGCTCTCAAAAGAGCTAGAACACTATTAGAGGCTGTTGATGCTATTTTGCCAAAATAAACATTCAATATCTGCAATATGAAGTAGATGGATAACGATCATAAGTAAATGTTCGAGTTGGCCATAACTCGGCATATTTCCCCATATACCCATACCATTTGGGAAATATTGAACTTGAACCATATTCCAATTTTGATTGGTTGTTGTATTCTTTTTTTATATGTACATTTAATTCTTTTTCATCTATATATGTAGACATATCACTTATAGATATATACAAATCTAATTCATGAGCTAGTTTAAGAGCTGAAAAGTCCTCGGGTCAATCGAAATGATAAATTGGGTTGCGTCATACATACATAACATGATACAATATATACATACATAACATGATACAATATTCATTGAAAGTTTTTTTTGCATTTTTTTGGCAATAAGGAACAAAATGAGTATTTGTTTAGAAAATTGATGTAAAACTTATTCTTTATGTTCGACGACCAGGTCGAGTAGACTTCGTTCTTGTAAGAGCTATTAACCAATAAATCACAGGGAGGGACTTATTTATGTCACCAAAAACAGAGACTAAAGCAAGTGTCGGATTCAAAGCTGGTGTTAAAGATTACAGATTAACTTATTATACTCCGGAATATAAGACCAAAGATACTGATATCTTGGCAGCATTCCGAGTAACTCCTCAACCTGGAGTGCCCCCTGAGGAAGCAGGAGCAGCAGTAGCTGCCGAATCTTCCACTGGTACATGGACTACTGTTTGGACCGATGGACTTACGAGTCTTGATCGTTACAAGGGACGATGCTATGATATTGAACCCGTTCCTGGAGAGGAAACTCAATTTATTGCCTATGTAGCTTACCCCTTAGATCTTTTTGAAGAAGGTTCTGTTACTAACCTGTTCACTTCCATTGTAGGTAATGTATTTGGATTCAAAGCCCTACGAGCTCTACGTCTGGAAGATCTGCGAATTCCTCCTGCGTATTCAAAAACTTTCCAAGGCCCACCACATGGTATCCAAGTGGAAAGAGATAAATTAAATAAATATGGTCGTCCTTTGTTGGGATGTACAATCAAACCAAAATTGGGTCTATCTGCCAAGAATTATGGTAGAGCGGTTTACGAATGTCTCCGCGGTGGACTTGATTTTACCAAGGATGATGAAAATGTGAATTCCCAACCATTCATGCGCTGGAGAGATCGTTTCTGCTTTTGTGCAGAAGCACTTTATAAAGCTCAGGCTGAGACGGGTGAGATTAAGGGACATTACTTGAATGCTACTGCAGGTACATGTGAAGAAATGATGAAAAGAGCAGTATTCGCCAGAGAATTGGGAGTTCCTATAGTCATGCATGACTATTTGACTGGAGGTTTTACCGCAAATACTTCGCTGGCTCATTATTGCCGAGACAACGGCCTACTTCTTCACATTCATCGTGCAATGCATGCAGTTATTGACAGACAAAGAAATCATGGTATGCACTTCCGTGTACTGGCTAAAGCACTGCGTATGTCTGGTGGAGATCATATTCACGCTGGTACTGTAGTAGGTAAACTTGAAGGAGAACGAGAAGTCACTTTGGGTTTTGTTGATCTATTGCGTGATGATTTTATTGAAAAAGACCGAAGTCGTGGTATTTATTTCACTCAAGATTGGGTCTCTATGCCGGGTGTCCTGCCTGTAGCTTCAGGAGGTATTCACGTTTGGCATATGCCTGCTTTGACCGAAATCTTTGGTGATGATTCTGTATTACAGTTTGGTGGAGGGACTTTGGGACACCCTTGGGGAAATGCACCAGGTGCAGTAGCTAATCGGGTTGCTTTAGAAGCTTGTGTACAAGCTCGTAATGAAGGACGTGATCTTGCTCGTGAAGGTAATGAAGTGATCCGAGAAGCCACTAAATGGAGTCCTGAACTAGCTGCCGCTTGTGAAGTATGGAAAGAGATCAAATTTGAATTTGATACGATTGATCGCTTGTAATCAAGTAACTTTAATTCGTTTGGTCCCTTAATCGAACTCGGCCCAATCTTTTAAGATTGAGCCGAATACCGAATGGATGGGAATAAATACCTCGGTAGAGGTATTTACCTCTGGATAGAAATCCATTTTATGGATCATTCGATGGGGTTGGTTCTGAGCTCAGGATTCCAATCTTTTCTAGCCCGCGCCCAAAGTGTAGCTTGTATTGGATAAATTAAATCCTCAGAATAGATTATCTATTTTGATATAATCTAGCTAAATGATAGCTAATTCTGAATCAGCTTTACGAAGAAGGATTCTATTTCTATAAGAAAAGAATAGAGTAGAACGAACTATTCTGGAAAGTAAATTTAAAATATCAATTCAACAATCTGGAATTGACAATAACGCATTGTTACGATTTAATTCATATTAAATGGATATTAGGCCCACCATTCATTATTTTTATGAATCATGATTACTTTATTTGATTCATAAATGGTAGTAGATCCTTACTGCTTTTTTTCATAGGTTCTATTTATTCCTCACAACGACCAATTTAATTCAAATCTCATACTAGTTTCTTCATATGGAATAACTGTGTATTCTACTGCAATTGCATATGTCCAAATAGCAAATAAGGGTTGCTAACTCAATGGTAGAGTACTCGGCTTTTAAGTACGACTAACGTCTTTTACACGTTCGGATGAAGTAAAAAATTCGTCCATACCATCGGTAAAGTTAGTAATACTACGACTGATCCTGAAAAGGAAATAAATGGAAAAAGCAGCATGTCGTTCTAACAATCTTGACTTGATGATACTTTATTTTACCTTATTTGATCAGAAGCGGATTTTATCCAAAGCATCAAATATATGGGAAATGTCTATTATCTATATAGATGAATATCGCGATTAAGTCGAGTGAGTCAATGGAGAAAGCTGGATGGCTTGAATCATAAGTAAAACCAGAGGAACGAACTTCTGTTCCTCATTTCAACGAGGAATTCCCTTTACTAATCAGAAGTTAAGAGCATTTTAGTAACCGATAGGGGAAGTTTTTCCCTGTAGTAGATCAGGGATTTCTACACCCGCAATGAGTCCTAAGTACTCGAAGACAAATGTGTAAGCGAAATAGTGTACTGACCAGGTCAATTTATTCCATGAGTCAGAAGAGCGATTGGACCGCCAAGATAAAAGATTTTCGTTCTTCTTCATGACGAAATGACGAATGAAGATATTTTGTAAAGATAAATTTTGTAAAGATAATATTAAGATAGAGATTCTCTATTCTGTCCTGACTAGATTGCACCATGTATTAATTTAATAATCCAAGAGGTTATTCTAGGGCCCGATATTTTATTAAAATGGATGAGTTCCAAAGAGATGGAAAAAAAAATAGATCTTGGCAACAATGCTTTTTATATCCACTTTTTTTTCGAGAAGATCTTTACGCAATTGCTCATGATCATAATTTAGATAGATCGAGTTCCTCCGAACCGACAGAAATTTTAAATTCTAATTATTTTAGTTTCCTAACTGTAAAACGTTTGATTCGTCGGATACGTCAACAGAATGATTCAATTGTTTTATTCGGGATTTGTGATCCAAATCAATTTATTGATCGCAATAGGAATTCTTATTCTGAATCGGTACTAGAAGGTTTGACAGTTGTCTTGGAAGTTTCGTTCGCAATGCGATCAAAACATTTCCTAGAAGGAATGGATGGATGGAAGAGTATCCGATCCATCCATTCCATATTTCCCCTTATGGAAGATAAATTCCCACATTCCAATTATATATCAGATATACGAGTACCCTACTCGATTCATCCAGAAATTTTGGTTCGGACCTTTCGTCGCTGGATCCGAGATGCTCCTTTTTTGGATCTATTACGATCTATTCTCCATGAATGGAGAAATAGTTTTAGTGCAGAAAATTTGCAGAAAGCTCTGGTTGCACCGGGAGAAAATATGAGGTTTCCCCTGTTCCTGTGGAATTCTTATATATATGAATGCGAATCCTTTTTAGTTCCCCTTCTGAAACGATTTTATACTTCACGATCGTTGTTGTATGGATCTTTTCCCGATCGAACTGATTTTGATCGAAAGATCAAACATATTGTCACATTTCCCGTGAAAATTTCAACGAAAAGGATCTGGTGGATGAAGGATTCTTTCATCCACTATGTGAGATATGGAGAAAGATCGCTTATAGCTCTAAAGGGTACTCACCTCCAAGTAAAAAAATGTAGATATCATCTGTTTCATTTTTGGCAATGTTATTTCCATCTTTGGTCTCAATCGTATAGGGTATCTATTCTTGAATTATCCAGGAATTATTCCTATTTTTTAGGTTTTTTTATTAGGTTTAAAATGAAATCTCTCGTGGTTAGGACCAAAATGATAGATAGTTTATTAACTACCGATCTAATTACCAATGAATTGAATCCAATAGCTCCGATTAGATCAATTCTTCTTTTTTTGGCTAAAGAAAGGTTCTGTGACATCTCAGGGCGGCCAATTAGTAGATTGTCCTGGACCAGTCTATCAGATGATGATATCCTCGATCGATTCGATCGAATTTGGATAAATCTTTTTCATTACTACAGTGGATCCATCAATAAAGATAGTCTTTATCATATAAAGTATATACTTTTACTTTCATGTGCTAAAACTTTAGCCTGTAAACATAAAAGTACGATACGTTTAGTTCGGGAAGAACCAGGTTCGGAACTCTTTACAAAATCGTTCTCAAAAGAACGAGAATTCATTTATTCGTCCTTTTCAAAGACTCGTTCACAGAGAGAACGAATTTGGAATTCAGATATTCTCCAGATAAATCCCCTGGCGAATTCCTACACAATAAACAAATAAAAAACTGATTTTACCAATGAAATGCTAATTAAGAAATTACCTCAATTCATGATCCTATCAATTTTTTCCACCCGGGAATCCAAATGATTAATAAATTAATACATGGAGAAAGCCGTGTGCAATGAAAATTGCAAGCACGGTTTGGGGAGAGATTTTTTTACTTTTAATTAAAAGGAATAGATAATCCACTCCATCCGACGAGCTTCGGGTTCAAGTCCCGGGCAACCCAGATCAATGGGATCCTATTTCTACAGCAGACTTCTGTTTACTGATTCTGGATCCGATCAAATTCATTTTATCTATTGCTCTTGACAAGCAATAAAGTTAACATTGCGCTATTGGGAGATCATCCCGAGAAGTGATCAAGTATTTCTCACTCATAGAAGTGGTTTTCTCAAATCAAATTTAACTATCGTTTTATTCAAAAAGTTAATAATAATTGTGAATATAATTCAGCATTAATTATGATTACCTGGAACCCTAAAGAAGGAATGTGATAGAGCGTATTAATAAATATATACGGGTACAAATATAATGTTAATATTAGTGTTAAATATGCTTACTCCGTAAGCATATAGTTTATGTTAAATGAAAGATACATTAATTTCTATAGAGTATAGATAATCCTATTATTTTTATTCTTTTTGAATCTGGTCGGTTTTTCATCGGGCGAACGACGGGGATTGAACCCGCGCGTGGTGGATTCACAATCCACTGCCTTTGGACCACTTGGCTACGTCCGCCCCAAACCAATAGACAGTCTCTGTCTACGGTCATTCCTTCCAATGAAGGAATTTTATAAGTCCCGGAAACGAACTGGATGGTAAAAGCACCCAACTCATAATTGGGAAATCGGGGTTCAATTCCTGTTGGATGAACAATCCAGAGTTATTGTTCTCTGCTTGCAATAGCTTTTAGACGAAGACGGAAAAAAAGCAGTACCAAACCTTTCATTTTTTTTTAAGGCTTGGTACTGCTTTTTTCCCTTTTCAAGGATTGAAACACACTAACAATCCATCGGATTGATTAATTAGCCGTCTATAAAATGAGCTTCAACAGCAGCTAGATCAAGAGGGAAGTTGTGAGCGTTACGTTCGTGCATAACTTCCATACCAAGGTTAGCACGATTAATGATATCGGCCCAAGTGTTAATTACACGACCTTGACTATCAACAACAGATTGGTTGAAATTGAATCCATTTAAGTTGAAAGCCATAGTGCTGATGCCCAGAGCAGTAAACCAGATACCTACTACTGGCCAAGCAGCTAAAAAGAAATGTAGAGAACGGGAGTTATTGAAACTAGCATATTGAAAGATCAATCGGCCGAAATAACCGTGAGCAGCTACAATATTGTAGGTTTCTCCTTCCTGACCAAATTTGTAACCCGCATTAGCGGACTCGTTTTCGGTAGTTTCCCTGATCAAACTCGAAGTTACCAAGGAACCATGCATAGCACTAAATAGAGAGCCGCCGAATACGCCAGCTACACCTAACATGTGAAATGGATGCATAAGAATATTGTGCTCAGCCTGGAATACGATCATGAAATTGAAAGTACCAGAGATTCCTAGAGGCATACCGTCAGAGAAGCTTCCTTGACCAATAGGGTAGATCAAGAAAACAGCAGTAGCAGCTGCAACAGGAGCTGAATATGCAACAGCAATCCAAGGACGCATACCTAGACGGAAGCTAAGCTCCCACTCACGACCCATGTAGCAAGCTACACCAAGTAGGAAGTGTAGAACGATTAGCTCATAGGGACCACCGTTGTATAGCCATTCATCAACAGACGCTGCTTCCCAGATGGGATAGAAATGCAGACCAATGGCTGCAGAGGTAGGAATAATAGCACCGGAGATAATATTGTTTCCATAAAGAAGAGAACCGGAAACAGGCTCACGAATACCATCAATATCTACTGGAGGAGCTGCAATGAAAGCAATAATAAATACAGAGGTTGCAGTCAATAGGGTAGGAATCATCAATACACCAAACCATCCAATGTAAAGACGGTTTTCGGTGCTAGTGATCCAATCGCAAAAACGATTCCATAGGCTTACGCTTTCGCGTCTTTCTAGAATTGCGGTCATGGTTAGAACTTGGTTGATTTAATCATTAGAAGCTCCCAAGCATACACATATGGCTTGTTATTCAACAGTATAATATGATTCATATATGTATGTCAACCAATATTTTTACATTTTTATGTATTTGTCCGTGATTTTGGTATCATGAAATAAATTTCTATGATATGAAATTAAATGATAAGTGGTTGACGATACATATATTATTATATATATATATAATAATAATATTCCAAAATATAGGAATAAGACAGAAATAGAGATATATTAAAAAAAAATGGAAAAGAACAAAGTTCCTGAAGCGATCGATTGAAGGATCGGAATCTTTCCAAAACTATTTTCCTAGTTATCTCTATTAAAAATGGAGATGACCCCGACTAAATACATACACCACACATATTAATTCATTTGCAGGCAGCAACCGAATTGAATACCAATAACAAACCTATCTTCCCCTCTTACCATTTGCCATGCAGTAAGTTGGTTATCCCATTCAATTAGTTGAACAGAGAAAACTAAGTCTTAATTAGCAGGGGTTCTATCCGCTGCAAACTAGGCAATTTGCCTTCCTCTGAGAATGAAGGAAGGGTCGTGCTTTTCCTTGGCTTCCTCCATTTACTCAAGAAGGAATGAGTTTACTCATTAGATGGAAGAGAACTAGAAAAACAACGTGAAACGATAGAACCTAGTCTAAATCATTATGAATAAATAAGGCAAAGTGAAACTGAAAATTAGATCAAACGAATAACGAATAGTTCGGGAGATAAAAAAGAAATAAAAGGAAATAAAAAGATGAAAATAGCAGTTTATGGAAAAGGAGGAATTGGTAAATCAACGACTAGTTGTAATATTTCAATTGCCCTAGCCAGACGTGGTGAAAAAGTGTTACAAATTGGATGTGATCCCAAACATGATAGTACTTTTACTCTGACAGGATTTTTGATACCTACAATTATAGATACTTTGCAATCCAAGGATTATCATTATGAAGATATTTGGTCCGAAGATGTAATCCATAAGGGTTATGGAGGGGTAGATTGTGTGGAAGCTGGGGGGCCACCAGCAGGAGCTGGATGTGGGGGATATGTGGTAGGGGAGACTGTGAAATTGTTAAAAGAATTAAATGCATTTTACGAATATGATATAATATTATTTGATGTATTAGGCGACGTGGTTTGTGGAGGTTTTGCTGCTCCGTTAAACTATGCAGATTACTGCATCATTATTACAGATAATGGATTTGACGCATTATTTGCAGCTAATCGTATTACTTCCTCTATTAGAGAAAAAGCTCGTACACATCCACTCCGATTAGCAGGCTTGGTTGGAAATCGTACATCTAAACGAGATCTTATCAATAAATATGTAGAAGCCTGCCCAATGCCCGTAATAGAAGTTTTACCTCTTATTGAAGATATTCGAGTTTCGAGAGTCAAGGGAAAAACCTTATTTGAAATGGTTGGATCTGAACCATCTCTTAACTATGTATGTGAATATTATTTAGACATAGCGGATCAAATATTGTCCCAACCAGAAGGTATTGTACCTAAGGAAATTCCAGATCGGGAATTATTCAGTTTACTCTCTGACCTTTATCTCAATCAGGGGAGACATCAACATAATAAGGAAAATTTACTTGGATTTACGACAATTTAATCAACATAATTAATAATAATTTATGTCAGTGAAAATTGATGAAACTCTAACTGTCGAATGTGAGACAGGTAATTATCATACTTTTTGTCCAATTAGCTGTATATCTTGGTTATATCAAAAAATTGAAGACAGTTTCTTTTTAGTCGTGGGCACAAAGACATGTGGTTATTTTCTGCAAAATGCACTTGGAGTTATGATTTTTGCAGAACCCCGCTATGCAATGGCAGAATTGGAAGAAGGAGATATCTCGGCTCAATTGAATGATTATGAAGGGTTAAAAAAACTTTGTATTCGAATAAGAAAAGATAGAGATCCCAGTGTCATCATATGGATAGGTACTTGTACTACAGAAATAATCAAAATGGATTTGGAAGGTATCGCACCCAAATTAGAATGGGAAATTGGAATCCCAATTATAGTGGCAAGAGCGAATGGACTGGATTATGCTTTTACTCAAGGAGAAGATACTGTGCTAGCTGCAATGGCACATCGTTGTCCAGAACCGGAATTTTCCGTTCGTGAACGAAAAGAAACTATCAAAAATTTATTCACTTTTCATTCTATAAAGAAAAAGCAATCGATCGAATATGCAAATCATCCTTCCTTAGTTCTTTTTGGATCTTTGCCGTCCAATGTGGCTTCTCAACTCAATCTAGAATTAAAACGCCAATTCATCAAGGTATCAGGTTGGTTACCTGCTCAAAGATATACTGATCTTCCATCATTGGGTGATGGAGTTTATGTTTGTGGTGTTAACCCATTTTTGAGTCGAACAGCGACAACTTTGATAAGACGCGAAAAATGTGAATTAATTGGAGCTCCTTTTCCTATCGGTCCGGACGGAACGCGTGCTTGGATTGAAAAGATTTGTCCTGTATTTGGTGTTGAGACCCACGGTCTGGAGGAAAGGGAGGCCCGAATATGGGAAAGTTTAAAGGATTATCTTTATTTGGTACGTGGGAAATCCGTCTTTTTTATGGGAGATAATTTGCTAGAAGTATCTCTAGCAAGATTCTTAATCAGATGTGGAATGATCGTTCATGAAATTGGTATTCCGTATATTGATAAACGATATCAAGCTGCTGAATTATCACTTTTACAAGATACATGTATAAAGATGTGTGTACCAATACCACGAATTGTAGAGAAACCAGATAATTCGAATCAAATACGACGCATACGCGAATTACAACCCGACTTAGCTATCACTGGAATGGCTCATGCTAACCCTTTAGAAGCAAGAGGAATAAGTACTAAATGGTCAGTTGAATTTACCTTTGCCCAGATTCATGGGTTTGCCAATGCAAGAGATGTACTTGAATTGGTTACCCGACCCCTAAGACGTCAGAAAAATATAGAAGACTTGGATCGGACCACCTTAGTGAGAAAAAATAACAAGTTTTAAATGAATATCCTATTAATATTAATTCTTGATCAAATTAATTATAATTAGATCCATCTAATTTTATTTAGATTCTCGAAACATATTTTGTAAATATCTAAATAAAACATTTGTTTGTTGTTCGACATGTATTATATATTAAATACATAAATTGTCGATGGTTCGAAATATTTTGTATTGTATATTTTGTATTGTATATTTTGTATATGTTGTATTATAATAACATAACATTTGTTTGTTATGTCGATAGTTCGACCTGTATTGTGTATTAAATACATAAATAAAACATTTGTTTGTTATGTCAATGGTTCGAAATATTTTTATATTTTGAATTGTCGATGGTTCGACATGTATTGTATATTAAATACATAAATTGTCGATGGTTCGACATGTATTGTATATTAAATACATAAATTGTCGATGGTTCGAAATATTTTGTTTGTCGATGGTTCGACCTGTATTGTGTATTAAATACATAAATACAATTTAAATATATAAGGTATCAATTCATTTTTTTGATTAAAATTCGTGTATGTGGAAGATAGCATAAATTGATTTCTATAATCATTTCACAATCTCCCATAGAAGTATGAGAGATATAAAACTCATTGATAATATACGTCACCACAGATTTACGTATCAACATTATTTGAATATAATCTAAGATAGAGGTCATTTAATTGACCTTAATGGATCACACATGGTGATAATGGTATGATACAATGGATGTAGACAATTGTATAATTGGTTTCAAAAGATACTTGAACATTTGGTTGGATCACAAATCATGGATAATGGTACTATCCTATGGATATAGGCTCTTGTAGACTCTTGTAGGCTCTTGTAAAAAAAAGATCAATGTAATTGATATTTTATATTGGGATCACATACCTTCAATCATTAAAGAATCAATAAAGTGAAAATACTATCTACCTTTTATATCTTGATACTAAATCAATATTTCAAAATATTAAACCATCAATAACCATTAATATTTTGTATTATTAATGTTAATGACATTTATATATTGAAAAAAATATTCAACCTAAACAACAAAGCTAGCTATAAACCTATACCCTAATGGAGGAATTAATTTAATTATGAATGCATATAATTTTAACATGGTTTTGGCCATGATGTCGTATTGGTTACAGACGTTAAGTCCGATGATCCTATTTGGTTTCTATTATGGCTTTTTAACTACATTGCCCGTGAACTTGTCCCAGATATACTATGTCAGTTCGTTACTGTTACAAGAACAATCCAGTATAATTGACAATAGACAAAACAGAATAATGTCTAAAGGAGACATTATTCTCAGCGGTTCTTTTGTAGGACAAATTCTAGTTTTCTTATCCATTTACTTTATACCTATTTATGCAGGACTGTGCAAACCTCATATAATGGCCGCAATGGTTACACCAATCGTGTTATTTATTTGTATAAAATTAATAGTTTCCGATCTAGTGGATCCTGCAATCCACAGTTTTGTTCGTTTGATCAACAATCCAGGAATAGAGTTTTTCCTTGGAGTAATTCTCCAATTGATGAATCCTGCCCTTTTTTTCAGCAAATCTATTTATATTAGATTAGTAAACCTCATGCTATTCCGCTATAGTAACAGTACTTTGTTTCTGCTAAGTACCGCCGCTGGATGGTTAAGCGGACAGCTTCTATTCATCCAAGTGGCAAAAATATTCTGTTTGCGTGTAAATCGTGATTTAGGCTTGCAATCGGTACCAAATTCACGCTTGCAATTGTTAAAAAGACAAAAGCATGTAAGTATAACTTTACAAATGATTTTCGTTGGTTACTTTTTTATTATGTGTCTGGGTAGAACCCCAGTATTTTTAATGACGAAATGGGTCGACACTAGGGCCTTGAGGCAAGGTCCTGAAGAAGAGGAAATGGAGGACACATCAGACGAAGAGGATCTTGATGAAAAATTGAAAAAGATGCCAAAGGCAAAGCCAAAATCCGTTCCCAATACTACAAAATCCGTTCCCAATACTACCAAAAAAAAATTCGTTCCTAAGAAAAGAAAGGAATTGTTTTTGAACGACCTTCTTAAGAAAAAGAAGGAGGACCTTATTAAGAAACAGAAGCAACAAGGCGACGATTTGACTAAAGAGGAAAAAGCCGAGATCTTATCGAATATATTGGTGAAACCGTGGCCCACCATATTTTTCGATTATCGTCGATTTAATCGGCCTATACGGTATGTGCCGATAGGTGATTCAGTCCTTCGCGGTCCTGTTAAAAGCGAAGTCGCTCAGTATTTTTTTGATACTTGTATCAGTGATGGGCGCCGAAGAATTTCCTTCACAGCTCTACCTAGTATGTCTTTCTTTGCGAAAATGATTGACTTCGGAAGTGAAAAGTATTTATCAGATCAGGATCATTTTGATAGATGGATATTTCTAAAAAAAAAACGAAGGAACTACTTAGGCAAAGAGCTTGAAGACCGAGTTAAAGCTCTAAGCAATGGATTTCCTGTTGGAAATGTGGTAGAAAAAAGAGTGAGATTTCCAAGAACCAAAAGTGGAGAGTGCCTTCCAGAAATACATGATCCTTTACTGAGCGGGCCATTCCGTGGGGTGATGAATCAATTTGAATCCCCGTGGATGTTACCTCCAACAGACGACCTTGGCAAGAAAAAATCGAAATTGAATAACTATAATTCTACCAATGAATTTAGCCGTTGTTCATTCGTTCGAGCAGAAAATGCTAAAGTGAACATCATTGAAAAATGGTGGCTCGAGAAAATACGTATATTTTTGTTCGAAGAAAAAGAAACAAAAAAAATTTTGGATGAGGTTACATTGGAAAAGTTGTCCCAAATTTATTGGGATATCTATCCGAAAGATTCGTTGGAATATGTTTTGAAAACATTGGCCCCAGCGGATCGAGATATAGAAACGGAAATCGCTTTTTGCGATAAAAAAATATATTTAAACTATTTGTTGAATATTTTTATTCAAACCACGGGTACGAAATGGGAATTGCTTCTTAGTGTCCTTCCTAAGGAACAGCCTAAAGAACAGGCTTTGCTTTTTGAGCAATTGTTTTTAATGAAATCGGAAGAACTCCCAGATTCTATGCTATTTATGGATATTCAGGATATTCCTGAAGAGATTGATCAACTTATTGCTGATGAAGATATTCCTGAAGATATTGTGTATGAGATTTCTCCTGAAGAGATTTCTCAGAAATTGAAATATCTTACTGATCAAGATATACCTCAAGATATTAGGAATGATATTTCTTATAAATTGGAACTTCTTACTGATCGAGATATTGTTAAAGGGATTAGGTATAATATTTCTAAGGAATTGAAACTTCTTCTTGATCAATATATTCCTGAAGATATTTATCAGAAATTTAAAGTTATTTCTGATAAATATAATCCACGGTTTCTCTTTCTTTATAATCAAATAATGAAGAAAAGGGAGTCAAGGAAATCAAAGAATTTTCATAAACCTCGAATTAAAGATTTTTATAAAATGTTTGTGCCTATATGGCCTAGCACAAAAGTATCGGGTGTATATGAGACTTCAACTGTCGAAGATCTCCTCGAGGTTCGTCCAAGAAACGCTAAAAATATGATTATTATCAAACCCTTTGACAAAATTCAAAGAGAAAAACGACAAAGGGAACTAGAAAAACTAAAGGAAAAAGGATTTTTACAAGACTTCTTAACTTCTTCTAAATCCTTAGCTTCTTCTACAATAGAACACTTATTAGCTTCTCCTAAAATAGAAGACTTCTTAGCTTCTTCTAAAATAGAAGGTTTTTTAAAACGGTTCAAAAAAGAAGAAGCTGACGAAGCTGAAGAAGCTGAAGAAGCTGAAGAAAGAAAAGATAATGATGATGAAGAAGATCTTGATCTAGAAGAGGAAAATCTAGGAGATGATGAGGACTTGGAAGCAAAAGATATATATGTTTTTAGTTATCTGCCTGAGGGAGATTTTCGTCGGGACCTAGTCAAGGGAGCCCTACGTTTTCAAAGACGTAAAGTTTCATTGTTGAACATTTTGGCATCAAAACCACAGTCGAGTCTCTTTGTGAGACTAAAGGAGATGCCTAAAAAAGCTATAAAAAGTCGTCTAGAAAGAGAGTCGCAAAAAGTACTTGAACGCATTCGAGACCTAGATGAGGACGAAAGATTTCAATTCTTCAAATCAAAAGTTAAATTAAAGAAGAAGAAATCTATTTTTTCAATATTCCACTCGAAATCTAAATCTATTTTTTCCATATTCAACTCTTTCTGGTCAAGATTAAACAGAGCATACTTAAAGGAAAACGAGCGCCGTCAGAAACAGCATGGATTCGATTGGGAAGTCTTTCATTATGTAAGAGCTGCTATTTTATTTCCTCAATCATATCTTAGAAAAAAACTATATTTGCCAATATTAATAATAGCCAAAAATATTGGTCGTATGTTAGTATTTCAGTTCCCCGAATGGGAGCTGGATTGGGAAAACTTGAGTAACGAAACGCATATCAAATGCAACTTTGATGGTTATGAATTGTCAGACTCAGACCTACCTGATGACTGGTTGAAAGATTATATAAAAGAGGGGATTCAGATCAAGATTTTAAATCCTTTTCGCTTGAGACCTTGGTATGAACCTAACTACCGACTTATTGATACTCAACCTGAATTAATTCAAAGCAATATGAGTTTCTTAACCATGTTCGGAACAGAAATTGACGCACCTTTCGGAAATCCAACAAAAGTGCCTTCTTTTTGGAAACCTATTGTCCAATTGATTTGGAATTCTATTGAATTAAAGATAAAATTTGTTAACAAATGGATAAAATTCGTTATCCAATGGATAAAACCATGGATAAAACAATGTATTAAAACCATTGCCCAATGCATTAAAACCATTGCCCAATGCATTAAAACCATTGCCCAATGCATTAAAACCATTGCCCAATGCATTAAGCAAGGGGTGAAACCATTAACATCACCGATTAACTCATTTCTAGAAAAACTAAAGACGAAAAAACTAGAGACGAAATATCGAACAGATACTGGAAGTACAGAAAATATTCAAATGAATAAGAAGATTCCTGTACTAATTCGGACTAAACCTACGCCTAATGTGAAATTTTCTATAGAGGTGGAAGTGGAACAGGATACATTGGATCCATTTATAATCGAACCAAATGCAGATCTGGAAGATACAGAATATCCATATGATTGGGATTGGGAAACCATAATGATTCATCGGATCAAACAGATGAAGAGAGAGTATCTGTTTCACTTAGATATTCGCAACAGAATGGAAGCGGATTTCAAAAAGAAAATGGATCAACCTTCTCCTGACATAGGATCCAGATTTAGAAAGGAATTGACTCGAATCAAAATTTGGCTTTTTCTTTTCCGAAAAAAAAGCGTTCGATTTTTCATTAAGAAATTGCCCTATTTTAGGAAGGTGTTTATTCTTACAATGAAATTAAGACTTATTGATCTCCACCTAAGTGTTATTAATCTTATCGAGTCAAATTCACTCTTTTTAATTCAATTAAAAAGTAAATTAATTCAATTAAGGAGTAAATTAATTGAATTAAGGAGTAAATTAATTCAATTAAGGAGTAAATTAATTGAATTAAGGAGTAAATTAATTCAATTAAGGAGTAAATTAATAAAGAATATTGCAGCAATGATGCAAATATTCATAAATAGAATTAGCAAACCAATTACCAACAAAAAGCAAGATTCAAAAAGGAAAATTACCCAAGCATATGTATTTCATAATATATGGCAACAAATAAGGACCATGAAGGGGTTTTATGCGAAGGATTTACTCCAATCCAGAACATCATCTCCTTTAATCAAAAAGGATATCAAAGAATTTTTAGATATACAAGGAATATTGGATTCTAAAGAGCCTCAAGATTTGAGGGTAAAAGATTGGAAACAATGGTTAAAATGGTGTTCTAGGTACATAATAGTGCCACAGAAAAGTGGTAACCGATTTGGATTGAGTCAATTAAAGTCTTTTTTGGGAGAAAAAAGATTTCAGTCTATTGTGGAACGACTCAAGAAAAGGATCAAAAGTCACAGATATAATCTTTTAGCCTATAGTTATTTGGATTATCTGAAGGAGGATACTCATGGGCCTGCCGTACAATATATACAAGAACCAAATCATCAAGCTATTGCCAATTTTAAAAGAACCGGGAAGAATTCCGATTACTCGACAACTAAGAAGAATTCCGATTACTCAACAACTAAGAAGAATTCCGATTACTCGACAACTAAGAAGAATTCCGATTACAAATGTCAATTTTGGCTTTTCCCAAAAATTATAAAAAAAAGAAAAATGGGAAAAAAACTTCATGACCTTTTTCCTCCGGAAATAATTAGAAAATATCTTGGCAAGATAATTGAATTTGAAGAGTTTAAAATACCAGAGGACTTTGATATTGATGCTTATGTGATGGAACTGATAAAAAAAAGCGAAGAAGAAAAACAAAAAAGAAAGGAGGAAAAACAAAGACTTAAGCTAGAACTGGAAGAGAAAAAGAAAGCTCTAGCAAATAGAAAAGACGAGATACGGAAAAAACTGCAAGCGGCAAAGACTCCAGAAGAAGTGAAAAAAATTAAAGAGGGATTAAAGAGAGAGCGTGAAAAAAGGAAAAAGAAAAAGATAGAGGAAAAACGAGCTTTGCTAAGGAAACAACGGAATGAGTATTTAGCTGAAAAAAAAAAAAGACAGGCTGCTCGACGGGCTCATCGAGCTAAAGAAAACAAAGCTCGACGAGATCAAAACTTTAAAAATGTAAGACATACAGATTTTCTAGTTCGAGACTTCTGTGATCTTTATCACAACAAAGTAGACCGTGAGGACCAAGATGAATATCGAATAGATTTAAAAAACAAGATTTTAAAACAAGATACTGAAAGAGAAAACCAAGGGACCGAAAATAGCTGGGATCACGTGAAATTTCGATTGGATAATGAAGACGTAAATAAAGAAAAGAAAGAAAAGAAACAAATGAAAAAAATAATAAAGGCGGAAAGAAAAAAACGAAAGGAGGAAATAAAAAAACAAAAGCAAAAAGAAAAACAAAAAAACAAAATAATAAAGGGGAAAAGAAAAAAACGAAAGGAAATGGAAAAACTAAGAAAGGAGAGAATAAAAAGACAAAAGACACAAAGTTTTTTGTCTTTCCTCCTTAATTACAAAATAGAAAGTGGAAACATTTATAAGAATCAAACGAAAAAAATTTATCAGAATCAAAAAGAAACTAAGAAAGAGAATCAAACTAAGAGAGAGAATCAAACTAAGAAAGAGAATCAAACTAAGAAAGAAACTAAAAAAAAAACTAAGAGAATAGGAAAGAAAAACAATAAGAAAGAAACTAAGAAAGGAGAGAAGAAAGGAAAGAAAGAAACTAAGAAAGGAGAGAAGAAAGGAGAGAAGAAAGGAAAGAAGAAAGGAAAGAAAGAAACTAAGAAAGAAACTAAGAAAGGAGAGAAGAAAGAAACTAAGAAAGGAGAGAAGAAAGAAACTAAGAAAGAAACTAAAAAAGAAACTAAGAGAATAGGAAAGAAAAACAATAAGAAAGAAACTAAGAAAGGAGAGAAGAAAGAAACTAAGAAAATAGGAAAGAAAGAAACTAAGAAAATAGGAAAGAAAGAAACTAAGAAAGAAACTAAGAAAGGAGGAAAGAAAGAAACTAATAAAGGAAGAAAGAAAGAAACTAAGAAAGAAACTAAGAAAGGAGAGAAGAAAGGAAAGAAAGAAACTAAGAAAGGAGAGAAGAAAGGAGAGAAGAAAGGAGAGAAGAAAGGAAAGAAAGAAACTAAGAAAGGAGGAAAGAAAGAAACTAATAAAGGAGAAAAGACAAAGAAAGATAAATTACAAAAAATAGAAGAAATAAAAAATAAAGAAAAAGAAAAATTAGCAACAGAAAAACGAAAACAAAAAGCCGCGAAAAAATTGGCGCATCGAGAAATGGTGGCAAATGAGTTTCATTGGAACCTCAAGTACAAACTCCATAAGTTGGAGTTAGCTCCCTGGTTTTCCAAGAACAGAAATTCTTTTCGTTTACTAGACCAGAAGAAATTTGGCACTACGCCTCTAATGCCAACCCTGGCACCGATATTGGCAAAGGGAGACATTGACTTAAATTTATTGGAGCTTCTAGTATATATGAGAAGTATTTTCGGGAGGGAGAGTCGTGAAGTGTATTTCGATGGTAGGAATAGTCCATTTTTAAATATTTTTGCGGATCGAATCAAACTGTCTACGCCACTTGTACCGGGGTACTTTAATGACCGATTCCTGATATATAAAATCGCAAGTTGTTTATTGAAATTAAAAAAGAAAGAGATTGATGTAACTATTTTTGATAGATCTGTGCGACACGGAAAAATAAAAACTAGAGAGTATGAAAATGAAAAACTTTCAAGTTCCCTCATTTTCGAACATATTTTAATTCCAAGACGTCGTAGAGAATTTCGAATTTTGAATCGTTTGAATCTAGAAAACGAAAACAATTTAGGTGAAAATACAGGACTTTACAATAGTAAAGACATACAGAATGACGAAGGACTCATGGAAAAAGATGAACATCTTATCATAGATGCAAGACAAAAGATAAGACGTTTTCTTTGGCCTCGTTATCGATTAGAAGATCTTATTTGCATGAATAGATATTGGTGGAATACAAATGATGGGAGTCGATCTGCTATGTTGAGGGTACGTATGTACCCCAAAATAGATCATTGGGACCATATTAAAAATAATTTGTCTGAAATAAAACTCTCAATGAAAAAGATTATTCAAGATTTGTTGAATCATACCAAAAGTTTCTTGGGTTCTTGTAATCCCAGGAAACTTTGGTCTTTTTTTTTACAGAATAAAAACGCGAACTCTTGTTGTAATTCGGACTTTCCTTTGTCCGAACGTCCTTTTGGACGTATCAGGAATCCAAATATTAGAAAATTGAAAAATATGTTAAACTCCCTTTTTAACAAACTTTTTGATTTTCTTAGATTCTTGAATTTACTCCTTGTCAAACTTGATAGGTTTGTAACAAGGAGTAAATGGGGAGTTAGACCCTATTTAACTAAGACTAGGTCTTTTTTAAATAAGGCTAGGTCTTCCGGCCTAAAAGCTTGGGTCCATTTTAAGAGACTTTGGTGTTCCGTAAAGGAACATTGGGAGAAATTTTTAGAGGAAATCACTAATTATTTAAGGAGGTTTAGTTTCCTTTTCCTTATTTATTTAAGGAGGTTTAGGAAACTTTTCTTTATTTATTTAAGGAGGTTTATGAAACTTTTACTTCATTATTTAAGGAGGTTTATGAAAAAGTAATATTGGAGGGAAGACAAATTAAATTCCTGAAGGATATCCAAAAGTTGAAATATAAGGCCCCTAAAATATTAGATGATAAGAAAAAACCCTCGGATGATAAGAATAGGCCCTCCAAATATGGCCAGCTGTTATGTTAACGAGGCTTTAAATCTTCATTTAAGTATGTTTCTACGGGAAGAGAGAGATAATCCATCTCCCGTAGAAACCTTCGGAACGAATCAGAATATATAGACCATAATTGAAAATAAATGGATCTCATTCTTTTTTCTTACTATAAATTAAATAAATCACATTTGAATTCGGAAAATTTTTTTATGATCAAGAATTTGTCCGTTCGTCCCTCTTTGGTTACTAAAAAACAGAGAGGATCTATTGAATATCAAGTATGTTATTTAACCAGTCGAATTAAAAGGCTTACTGAGCATTTAGACCTGCATAGGAGGGACTATTCGTCCCAAAGAGGTTTGTGGAAAATTGTGGGTAAACGTAGGCAACTTCTGATTTATCTGTTCACGAGAGATAGAGTTCGTTACGATAATTTAATCAATCAATTAAATATTCGTGGGCCACGTTAATTTTGAACAAAGTTTTCAGATCCAATTACGGTTTATTAAATTCCGGATCCTAATGAGTTCATAAAAAAACTGGAGAAGAGTTATAATTATGGTTACTACGGATAAAAACCCCATGATGTTAAGTATGGGTCCTCATCATCCATCAATGCATGGTGTTCTTCGACTTATTGTTACTCTAGATGGTGAAGATGTTATTGACTGTGAACCTATATTAGGTTATTTACATCGAGGGATGGAAAAAATTGCTGAAAACCGAACAATTGTCCAATATCTCCCCTATGTAACACGATGGGATTATTTAGCTACTATGTTCACAGAGGCGATAACGGTTAATGCGCCAGAAAGATTGGAAAATATTCAAGTACCTAAAAGGGCTAGCTATATAAGAGTGATTATGCTAGAGTTGAGTCGTATAGCTTCTCATTTGTTATGGCTTGGACCTTTTATGGCTGATATTGGTGCGCAAACTCCTTTCTTTTATATTTTAAGAGAGAGGGAAATGATATATGATTTATTTGAAGCTGCCACGGGCATGCGAATGATGCATAATTATTTCCGTATTGGAGGAGTAGCTGTGGATTTACCCTACGGTTGGATAGATAAATGCTTAGATTTTTGCTATTACTTCTTCCCAAAAGTGACAGAATACGAAAGGCTTATTACACGCAATCCTATCTTTTTGAAACGAGTTGAGGGAGTAGGCATTATTGCTAGAGAAGAAGCAATAGATTGGAGTTTATCAGGACCCATGCTGCGAGCTTCCGGAATCCAATGGGATCTTCGTAAAGTTGATCATTATGAATGTTACGATGAATTAGATTGGGAAATCCAATGGCAAAAAGAAGGAGATTCTTTAGCTCGTTATTTGATTCGAATCGGGGAAATGAAAGAATCTATAAAAATAATTAGACAGGCCCTAGAAGTAATTCCGGGAGGGCCCTATGAGAATTTAGAGATCCGACGTCTCAATAAGGGAAAAGATTCGCAATGGAACAATTTTGAATCTCGATTTATTAGTAAAAAACCTTCCCCTACGTTTGAGTTATCAAAACAAGAACATTATGTTAGAGTAGAAGCTCCCAAAGGAGAATTAGGAATTTTTTTAATAGGAGATGATAATATTTTTCCCTGGAGATGGAAAATCCGACCACCTGGTCTCATTAATTTGCAGATTCTTCCTCAACTGGTTAAAAATATGAAATTGGCCGATATCATGACCATTTTGGGTAGTATAGATATCATTATGGGAGAGGTTGACCGTTAAAATGGCGATTAATACAGCGGATCTCGAAGAACAAGCTATCAATTTATTTTCTCGATTGGGATTTCCAAAAGAGATATCTAGTCTTATATCAATTCTAATTGACATAATTACTCTTCTATTCGGAATTACGACAGGATTATTAGTTATTGTATGGCTCGAAAGAAAAATATCTGCGGGAATACAACAACGTATTGGACCTGAATACGCCGGTCCTTTGGGAATTATTCAAGCTTTGACGGATGGGATCAAACTACTTATAAAAGAGGATATACCCCCATCTAGGGGGGATATTTGGTTATTTAGTATTGGACCAGCGGTAGTGGTCATACCTATTTTTTCAGGTTATTTAGTAATTCCCTTTGGCCGCCACATTGTTCTACTTGATCTTAGTATAGGTGTTTTTTTTTGGATCGCCATTTCAAGTATTGCTCCCCTTGGACTTCTTATAGCAGGATATGGATCAAATAATAAATATTCTTTTTCAGGTGGTCTCCGAGCTGCTGCTCAATCTATTAGTTACGAAATTCCTTTAGCTTTATGTGTGTTATCTATATCTCTACGTGTGATCCGTTGGAATATGAGATATATCTTTCCCTCTTTTTAGGATAGGATAAAAAGGGAAAAAAGTGAATGGGATGAGTATTGATTCTTCATTCCGATCAAAAAACTAGATGGTCATATGGGTGAGATCAAACAGTTTGCAAATCTGCAGTAAGATGATTGAGTCCCATCCCCCATGTACAAGAGTGAAAGCATGCACAATCAATGAAACCCAGTTCATATATTAGTCATTGGGGCCCAGCAGCGGGGAGGCAAAGGAAAAAGTATGAAGTTAATATCATACATACCGAAAATGAAACAAAGGTAGGTGGTGAGAAACACCAAGATATAAAAAAGATTAGTAAAAGATGTTTCCATAGAAATGGGATGACAATAAGGACTTGGCATTGGTAGGGATGATCAAGTAGTACTTCCTCAGAACCCCGATCTAGAATATGTTTCTATCTACTAGAAAAGAATGGCTATCCAGAACGAAGTAATCCTTTACACAGTTTTCCTCTCTCTCACAAAAAAATAGTGAAGGTTAAGATAGGTTCAAAAGCTCCCATTATTAGTAGCAGACAGAATCTCATTGGTCTAATTTATAATATGAATATTCTGATGCTTTTTTTCTTTTGGTATTGTGTTTTTTTATTCCTCAATGGCCATTGAGAAGCCGTATGAAGCGAAAGTTTCACGTACGGTTTTGGAATAGAGATAAGAACAGTTATGTTTCTATCGACTATAATTATCCAACAGTTCAAGTACAATTGATATAGTTGAAGCACAGTGCAGATATGGTTTTTTAGGATGGAATTTGTGGCGTCAACCTATAGGGTTTCTAGCTTTTTTCATCTCGTCTCTAGCAGAATGTGAGAGATTGCCCTTTGATCTACCAGAAGCAGAAGAAGAATTGGTAGCGGGTTATCAAACTGAATATTCGGGTATCAAATTTGGTTTATTCTACGTCGCTTCTTACCTAAATCTATTAGCTTCTTCATTCTTTGTAACAGTTCTTTACTTGGGCGGATGGAACTTATCAATTCCATTCATATCCATTTTGGAACATTTTGAATGCGATTCTATTTCTGTAATTAGCGAGGTCTTTAATATAACGATCAGGATCTTAATTCTATTAGCTAAAGCTTATCTTTTCTTATTTATTTCTATCACGGCAAGGTGGACCTTGCCTAGGATAAGAATGGACCAATTATTGGATCTTGGTTGGAAATTTCTTTTACCTATTGCTTTGGGTAATCTATTACTAACAGCTTCTTTCCAACTTATTCTATTGTGACCAACTCTCTCTTCGTGAAGAGGTTCTGCATTCTGCAATAAATTCAAATTTGATAGATCAAATCTATGAAGAGAAAGAATTTTATTATGAATGATTATTCAAGGATATTTGCCACATGTTCTCCACGGTGACTGGGTTTATGAATTATAGTGAACAAGCAATACAGGCTGCGAGATACATTGGTCAAGGTTTTATGATTACCTTATATCACATGAATCGTTTACCTATTACCATTCAATATCCCTATGAAAAATTGATCCCATCAGAACGATTTCGTGGACGGATCCACTTTGAATTTGATAAATGTATTGCTTGTGAAGTATGCGTTCGTGTATGCCCGATTAATCTACCCGTTGTGGATTGGAAAGTCGGAATAGATATTGGGAAAAAACGATTGCAAAGTTATAGTATTGATTTTGGAATTTGTATCTTTTGTGGGAATTGTGTCGAATATTGTCCCACAAATTGTCTGGCAATGACTGAAGAATATGAACTTTCGACCTATGATCGTCATGAATTAAATTATGATCATATTGCTTTAGGACGTTTACCAATATCGGTTATTGAAGATTTAACAATTCGAACAGTTCCGAGTTCTTAATAACTTATTATGTTATGTCTGAAGACAAATTATTAGAATATCCAATAAGGTCATTTTTTTTTAGTGAATGGGATGGAATAATATTGGAACTTATCGTGAACATAATGAATCGACCTGAACAGATATATGATATTATTTTGGCTCCTATAACACTAAGTCTCATATTAGGAGGTCTAGGAGTAGTATTACTTACTAATATAATCTATTCTGCCCTTTCATTGGGGCTAGTTCTTATTTGTATATCCCTATTATATATTATATTGAACGCAGATTTCGTAGCTGTTGCACAAATTCTGATCTACATAGGAGCTGTTAATATTTTGATAATATTCGCCGTAATGTTGATGAATAACCCGAAATATCCCAATTCAGCCCCCCCCTGGACTGTCGGAGATAGCATAACTTCAATAGTTTGTACGAGTCTTTTTTGTTCATTAATTACTATTATCCTGAACATATCATGGTTCGGAATATCTCTGACTCAAAAATCAGATCAAATTTTGGAACGAGATCTAACAAACAATATTCAACGTATTGGGACTCATTTATCCACTGATTTTTTCCTTCCATTCGAACTTATTTCTATAATTCTTCTAGTTGCTCTCATAGGAGCTATTACCATAGCTCGCCGAGAAGAAACAGTTTGAAAATAAAAGTTGTAAATAAAAGCTCTCGTGCGTATTAGTAGCATAGATATAATCTTTGATCTTTTAGATTGCGTAATAACCATTTCATTCTTTAGATAATGGAACAATTATCAACTTAATAGAACTTTTGTTTGTATCTAAAATTGAGGTATGAGGAGTTTCTCTATTATGCTCGAATATGCACTTATTTTAGGTGCTTATTTATTATCTATCGGTATTTATGGACTAGTAACAAGTCGGAACATGGTTAGAGCACTTATGTGTCTTGAGCTAATACTGAATGCGGTTAATTTAAATCTAGTAACATTCTCAGATTTTTTTGATAGTAGGCAAGTAAAGGGGAAGATTTTATCGATCTTTGTTACAGCTATTGCAGCTGCTGAAGCAGCTATTGGATTAGCTATTATTCTGGCAATATATCGTAACAGAAAATCAACTCGTATCGATCAATTTAATTTGTCAAAATGGTAATATCTACATATTCTAAATCTGTATATTTATTTCTATTCTAAATTAGATACTAGGTCTGTTTCTCTAAAAAGAAATCTAGATCTATTTTATCGATCTATCTTTATTTTAGAAAGAGCGATATAGTATTACGATCAAGCAATAACATAATTCATATTTACCTCATTATCCAAATGGTCTCTCTAACACGATTAGACCAAAGTCCGGAAAGATGAAAGTTAGACAAATCTTTATCTTTATTAAACAGATAGAACCCGGATCTATCCATATATCACTGATAATACAATCATTGATTTGCTTTATATTAATAATATATCATTATTGGTCATATATTATATAATCTTATACAGTTAAAAACTTTTTACATATTAAAAATGGAGTTCATAGATCCAATGGCACATTCAGTAAAAATTTATGATACATGTATTGGTTGTACCCAGTGTGTACGAGCATGCCCCACAGATGTATTAGAAATGATACCTTGGGAAGGATGTAAAGCTAAGCAAATTGCTTCTGCTCCAAGAACAGAAGATTGCGCAGGTTGTAAGAGGTGTGAATCTGCTTGTCCAACGGATTTCTTAAGTGTACGTGTTTATTTATGGCATGAAACAACTCGCAGTATGGGTCTAGCTTACTGACCCATAAGCACAATAAAAATAGTTAGATCAATCCCATACATATTTTTCATTCTCCTTTTTCTATTTCACTGATCAAAACCCATACTCGAACCATTAAGCATGGGTTTTGATATCGAAAATCTCTTTTCTTTCCATTATGAGTAATTTACCTTGGTTAACAATAATTGTCATTTTGCCCATATCTGCGGGGTTATTAATTCCATTATTTCCCCATAGAGGGAATAAGATGATTCGATGGTATACTCTAGGTATTTGTTTATTAGATCTCCTTTTAATGACCTATACATTCCGTTATCATTATAATTTTTATAATTCATTAATCCAATTGGAAGAGGATTATAATTGGATAAATCTTATTAATCTTCATTGGAAACTGGGAATTGACGGATTTTCCATTGGACTTATTTCATTGACGGGATTTGTAACTACTTTAGCTACTTTAGCTGCTTGGCCAGTTACTCGAAATCCGCGATTGTTGCATTTCTTGATGTTGGCAATGTACAGTGGCCAATTAGGATTATTTGCTTCTCGAGATATTCTACTTTTCTTTCTCATGTGGGAGTTGGAACTAATTCCCGTTTACCTACTTTTATCCATGTGGGGGGGAAAAAGACGTCTATATTCGGCCACAAAATTTATTTTGTATACGGCGGGTGGTTCCATTTTTATCTTAATGGGAGCTTTAAGTATGGGTCTCTATGGATCTCATGGACCAACATTCGATTTCGAAATACTAGCTAAAAAATGTTATCCCATAACACTTGAAATAGTACTCTATTTTGGGTTTTTGATCACTTATGCCATAAAATTGCCAATCTTACCTTTACATACCTGGTTACCAGATACTCATGGGGAAGCACATTATAGTACATGTATGCTTTTGGCCGGAGTTCTATTGAAAATGGGAGGATATGGGTTGATCCGAATTAATATGGAATTGCTACCTCATGCTCATTCTTTGTTTTCACCATGGTTGATAATAATCGGAGCGGTGCAAATTATCTATGCAGCTCTAACTTCTATGGGTCAACGAAATTTGAAAAGGAGGATAGCCTATTCATCAATATCTCATATGGGTTTTGTAATTATAGGAATTGGTTCCATGACAGATACAGGTCTCAATGGAGCCATTTTGCAAATGATTTCTCATGGATTAATTGGTGCTGCACTTTTTTTCTTGGCAGGAACAAGTTATGATAGGATATGTACTCTTTTCCTTGACGAAATGGGAGGAATCGCTATACCAATACCTAAAATCTTTACTATGTTCACTAGCCTTTCAATGGCTTCTTTTGCATTGCCAGGAATGAGTGGTTTCGTAGCAGAATCTATTGTATTTTTGGGAATAATTACTAGTCATAAATATTCTTTGACCTTTCGAATCATTATTACTGTAATAGCGGCAATTGGAGTGATATTAACTCCCATCTATTTATTATCTATGTTACGTCGAATGTTCTATGGATATAAGGTTTTGAATGTCCCAAATCCTTATTTTAAGGATTCAGGACCACGCGAAATTTTTATTTTGATCTGTCTCTTTCTACCAATCATAGGTATTGGTCTTTACCCCGATCTAGTTCTATTTCTGTACAATGATAAGGTAGAAGCTATTTCTTCTCAATTTTTCTATTAATCGTAATAATTTTTTTTTGTTACCTTCCAGATAGAATAGATTGCCAGCTATCTAATAGGCCTACTCTTTTCTTTATGAAATATTCATATAAAAAAAGAGAATTGATCTCTAGTTCGAGTTATTTCAAGTAGTGATTTTATACGATTCTGTAATCACCCTTTGAAATAACTTGGACAAACTACCTATTGATCTTACTTATCAATAACATAAGTGACTGTATTGAATCTATCTTATGCCTTATGCAAGCAAATTAATCGTTATAAATGAATCAACCATCCATAGCTATGTAAACCTATTCCTAATAGATCAACCCCCAAATAACAGATCCAAACTATAAAAAATCCTAGAGAAGCCACAATTGCCGGTTTCTCACCTTGCCAACCCCTGTTGATTCTAGTATGTAGATAAATTGCAAATATGGTCCAAGTAATTAATGCCCAAGTCTCTTTTGGATCCCAGCTCCAATAAGATCCCCATGCTTCATTGGCCCATACTGCCCCAGAAAGAATACCTATAGTTAAAAAAGAAAATCCTAAACCAATGCCACGATAACTCCAATTATCTAATTGGTGAGTCAATTTCGACTTACGATAATTCGCAAATCGAAAGCAAAAACTATCTTTCAAATCCTTTTTTTCTTGGTCGTGTGAATACCCATTTTTATTGGGAGATCGTAAACAAGAATTGTCCGCACTCAAAATAATCTTTCGATTTATTTGAGACGTAATAACTAAAAAAGCTATTGATGATAGGGATCCACATAAAAGAGTTGCATAGCTGAGCAATATCATACTTACATGCATCATTAACCAATGAGATTGTAAAGCGGGTACTAACATTGCAGATTGCTGCATTTTATCTGGAAGACCTAAAGTAGCAAAACCATGAGTTAACATGGCACTTGGCGCGGTGATTGCACCTAACCACCAAGCATCCTGGCCTCGTACTTCTATAACTATATGAATCATGGAAGAACTCCATGAAAGGAACATGAATGACTCATACAAATTACTTAACGGCAAATGTCCCGAATAAAGCGAACGATTAACTAATACTCCTGTTATACAAATAAACGTCACTATCATGCCCTTTCCTCCCGAACAACTTAGTTCTTCACTTGGATAAATTAAGGTTCCCCAATAAATGAGAGTGACAACAAAAGTCAGAGAAAAAGAGACATGAGCTGATATATGTTCTAGAGTTATGAATATCATAATAAACCCATCTCTTAATTTGATTTTGAATAGGATCGATGAAAGAAAGATAAAATCGATTGATATGTCATCAATCATATCAACATAGATCGAATAGTGGTACTATCTAAAATTAATATAGATAATTCATAAGAATGCCGCCACTCGGATTCGAACCGAGATGCTCTAGCACTGCTTCCTAAGAGCAGCGTGTCTACCAATTTCACCATGGCGGCTTGGTATTGTCTAGTAACTATATTAGACTATTTTTCCGAGATTGTCAATGGAAATATGTATATAAAATTGTTATCAGCAATGTCCGAATATCAGTTCGGACATTGAATATTAAATGTGATGTTAGTCGTTATAACGGAGCATGGCGCAGTTTGGTAGCGTGCCATCTTGGGGTGATGGAGGTCGCGGGTTCAAATCCTGTTGCTCCGAAACGAACGGCAAACAAGATCGTCTTGATTTAATACGTTCTGCCATTGAACAATATATATATATATAAAATAACTAAAAAAAAAGAAAGGAGAAGGAAGGGTTTTATATCATTACTTTCCCATCGTAATGATTCATTCAAAAAATAAAAGCAATATTGGCATAGATAAAATAAAGACAACTAGGATGAATGTAATTCATATATCTTTATTTTTTTTCTTCGATCAATTGTCTTCGCAATTGGACCTTAGAGATTGCGATGTCAATAGGGAGGTAGACATCCCTATAATTTTATTTATAAGATCGAAAAAATATCACAGACTAATTAATCTCTTTAAATACCTACCTGATGATTCATTCCATAGCTTATTTGTTTATTACAAAACACTACGTTTCGATTGAGTTTATTTTCGGCATAGATAGAATCAAATTTTTACATAATAGAGCTACCAGCAACATGTAATGGCGGAGTTGATCCGGGATTCTTAAAACAGAATGATGCACTTTTTTCCTTTCCCACTGGAAAAGGAAAAAAGGGATGGAGGAATGGTTGATAAACCCCTCCCCCATCTTCAAAATTGGTCGGATAGAATGGCTGTAGTGGAACTAATTTATGACCGTGTCCCTTTTGCTCAACCACTATCTCTACCTCAAGGTTCCATCGCTGTTCTCCAGAGTCTTAGAGGGTGTAGTATATTTGCTGGTGTTACATATCCTACAATTCATTGACGGATCTATATTTTATTTGGATGAGTCATAGGATTTATCCTTTGGAAAAACCCCTGGCTGATCTTGATCTAAAAAACAAAAGCTTATCATCATAGTTAGCTAAATAAACGACTTTTGCTGCGGACCGATATGCTTTTTCCTTCCAAACATTGCTACGAATTTTTTTTTTCGATTTAGAGGTACGCTTCTTTGGAACTGCCATAATGAATAATAGTTTCAATTAAATTCATTTATCTAGTTCGATGTGAAGGACATGTATGTACTTATCAATAACGATATAGTTTTTTATGAAGGAAAAAAACTTTAATAAAGATCCAACTCCCTCAATTATTATAAATTAATATTAAATTTATAAATTAATTATAATTTATAATAATGACTCAACCTCTTTTGGTAAATCTGTTCCCACCCCACCCATTTGCCCAAAATGGGTGGAATCTATTACAAATCAACAAATCAAATCAAAATTGAACAATGTATTTATTGTTAATTGTATTTGCGCCTTGTTGTTATTAATAGAACGCATCTTAGTAAATGATCATTTCATCTTTGAAATAGTTATAATATAATATTATTATATTTACTTAACTCTCGCATTTTTGAATTTTTAAACGGAGATGTCTCGGATTAGTAGTAGGAGATCGACACAAATCAATAATACTTAGTTACTTAATCCATTTTTTTAATTAATGATCATAATTAGGATGCGGAGTGACGGATAAAAAAAAAGCTAGTTGTTTCTATAAACTCGGAATTGTTAACTTTTCGTTTCAATTCTTACGTATACTACTCATTAATTTTTAGTGGATGGAAAGCAACTATGTAATTTTAACAGATTCAATTTCCTAGGAAATTGAAAATAAAAATATCCAGTCTCCCCAATTGGTTTAATTCTTGTTAAGCTCCATTACTACTATTCATATACAGTATAATTAATTTTATTAAAAAACTTTATCTTTGGTTAATAAAACTAGATTATATTGAATCATTCATAAAATAAAAACGTGCGTGTACACAACTATTGAGTACCTAGACTGAAAACTAGGAACTAGAGTTCCTTCTTGCTCATCTGACAAATATTTGATTAGTATCAGTATTGACCGGTTCAAATCTGGTATTTGCAGAAAAAAAAGATCAAAAAAGGTCAAAGGAATATTAAATCGATGGGATCCCATCCGATATTTTCTCGTTCTTCTTGGTTTGTGACCTATTCTTTTTTTTTATTCTCTCTAGGATCTAGTGGATTGTAAACCAAGAATGTAGAATATAAAATATAATAATGATTTGATCTTCATATGGAATTTCTATATAAATATGCTTGGATCGTGCCTTTCCTTCCGTTTTCAGCTTCTGTACCAATCGTATTAGGATCTTTATTTTTTCCGGGGGCAACTAAGAGTCTTCGCCGTACATGGGCTCTTATTAGCATTTTTCTGCTAAGCGTAGCTATGTTTCTTTCTTTCAATCTGTTCTTGCAACAAATTACCGGTGGTCCCATCCATCGATATTTTTGGTCCTGGATCATCAACAAGAAGTTTTCGCTAGAGTTGGGCTATTTAATTGATCCACTTACTTCTATTATGTTAGTTTTAGTTACAACAGTTGGAACCATGGTTATGATCTACAGTGATAATTATATGTCACATGATAAAGCGTATGCGAGGTTTTTTGGTTATCTCAATTTTTTCAATGCTTCTATGCTAGGACTAGTTATTAGTCCTAATTTACTACAAATATATATTTTTTGGGAATTAGTGGGAATGTGTTCCTATTTATTGATAGGTTTCTGGTTTATGCGACCCAGTGCGGCTAATGCTTGTCAAAAAGCATTTATAACTAATCGTGTGGGGGATTTTGGACTCTTATTAGGAATCCTAGGTTTTTATTGGGTCACGGGTAGTTTCGAATTTCAATATTTGTCCGACAAATTGAACGAATTTATTGCCGTTGATGGAGTTGGTTCATTCTTTGTTACTTCGTGTATTTTTCTCTTATTTTTAGGCCCAGTAGCCAAATCTGCACAATTCCCACTTCATGTATGGTTACCTGATGCTATGGAAGGACCTACTCCTATTTCAGCTCTTATACATGCCGCCACTATGGTAGCAGCAGGCATTTTTCTTGTAGCTCGAGTGTTTCCTCTTTTCAGAGCTCTACCTTCAATAATGAATCTTATCTCTTGGATAGGTGGAATAACAGCTCTATTGGGAGCTACTATGGCTCTCGCTCAAAAAGATCTTAAAAGAGGCTTGGCTTATTCCACTATGTCTCAATTAGGTTATATGATGTTAGCTCTAGGTATAGATTCCTATCAAATCGCCCTGTTTCATTTGATTACACATGCTTATTCTAAGGCATTATTGTTCTTAGGATCTGGATCAGTGATCCATTCCATGGAACCCATTGTTGGATATTGTCCCGGTAAAAGTCAGAATATGGCTCTTATGGGTGGTTTGAGGAAATATATGCCAATTACAGGAATTACTTTTTTTTGGGGGACACTTTCTCTTTCCGGTATTCCACCTTTTGCTTGTTTTTGGTCCAAAGACCAAATTGTTGGTGATAGTAAGTTATATTCACCCATTTTCGGGTGGATAACTTGGTTCACAGCAGGATTAACTGCCTTTTATATGTTTCGTATGTATTTACTTACTTTTGAAGGGGACTTCCGTATAAATTTAGTTAATTCATATAACAACCATATTATATTATATTCGACTTCTATGTGGGGAGAGGAGGAGTCCAGGACATTCAGTAAAGCGAGAGTGGATTCCATGTCGAATCAAATTACAGGAAGGAATAATTCCTTTTCCAAACAAGCATTTCAAATTTCGAATAAAATAGAAGAATTTTTCAAAAAGAAAAAGAACAGGGGTTTGGTTGTCACTTATCCTTTGTTCTATAAAGAATCTTTTGTATACCCGAAAGAATCGAGTAAGGCAATGCTATTGCCTTTAGTTGTATTGGGAATATTTACTCTGTTTGTTGGATTGATAGGAGTTCCTTTTTTTCGAGGCAGAATGAGTTATGAGATATTATCTCAATGGTTTACTTCATCGATGAACCATTTTGATGAGAACCATCCGGACAATTGGTCCGAATCTTTCACAGATGCAATTCCCTCAGTTGGTATAGCATTTCCCGGTATATTGATGGCCTATTTTCTATATAGACCTGTTCACTTCTTATCACAGGATGTACATTATGGAACAAATTCTAAGATTAGGATTATCTCGGACCAATCAATTAATGTTATATATAATTGGTCATATCATCGAGCTTATATAGATAGATATTATGACAGAATCTTGACTAGAGGTGTACGAAAATTAGCTGAAACAAGTTATTCATTTGATCAATGGGCAATTGATGGAATCCCAAATGGAGTAGCTATTTTAGCTCTTTTTGTAGGAGAGGGAATGAGATATCTAGGAGGGGGACGTATATCTTCCTATATATTTGTGTCTTTATTCTGTATATTAATATCTATATTAATAGTTTTAATAACGAATATTTCCATTCCATCCATATAAATAAAGGAGATAAATTGATCCATTATCAGATTTATCATTTTGTGTCCATAAATTCTATCCTTTTTAGAATTGTTCCCTGGATTAATCCATTATTTAAGATAATCGGTATTGTAAATTAATATGAAGTGAATTCATCAATTCATTTAATATGAAAAAGATATAGAGAGAGAAAGGTTATAAAAATATTGAAATGCTGAAAAAGAAAAGACAAATAGTGATTGATATGGCGAAGGTACGATCTCAGATTATTAGATCCATTCTCACACTTTGCCATTTTCCACTACTTCATCTACCAAAATCACCGGACAGATCGAATAAGATTTTGCATATCCTATCAACTAGCCTATGATCGGCTGTATGTTTTACAGAAGGTAAAGAGATGAAAGAAAAGAATCAAGGACCTTCTACTGCTTAATTGAGAGCTATGCACACACAAATAGCAGTTTCAAGTGCTACTCCGCTCTGTCTAATGAATAATGAAGGGTTCGGAAAGATAGATAGGAAAAAAGGCCGGGGATAGAGAGGTCTTTGTTGCCCTTTGGTAGAATAAGCATACTTAGCGCACTGGCAGATCTGCAGCACCGTATCGATTTATCAATATGCATTTCGGGGGGGGGCAGTAAAGAAGATTGTGGTGGTGATGGTTGACCGCCGCCTCCCCCTTTCTCCGGAAGCGGAGAAACAAAGGGGATTGCTATCACGACCTTTTATACCTATAATATAGCCTAGACTATACATAGGCGGGGGGGGTATACGTCAAATTCCACGAATATCAAATTTGGCATCAAGTTTTCCAATCGTTGATGCACTTGTCATAGGTCGGTTCAAAAAACCAAGTCTTGAACACCATATTTCAACCTTCGTTGTTCCTCAGTAGCTCAGTGGTAGAGCAGTCGGCTGTTAACCGA